ACCATGGAGAGTTTGATCCTGGCTCAGGATGAACGCTGGCGGTATGCCTAACACATGCAAGTCGAACGAAGGTTTACCTTAGTGGCGGACGGGTGAGTAATACGTGAGAATCTACCTTCAGGAGGGGAATAACAATTGGAAACGATTGCTAATGCCCCATATGCTGTAAAGTGAAATGTTTTTTCGCCTGAAGATGAGCTCGCGCCTGATTAGCTAGTTGGTAAGATAAAAGCTTACCAAGGCAACGATCAGTAGCTGGTTTGAGAGGATGATCAGCCACACTGGGACTGAGACACGGCCCAGACTTCTACGGGAGGCAGCAGTGGGGAATTTTCCGCAATGGGCGAAAGCCTGACGGAGCAATACCGCGTGAGGGAAGAATGCCTGTGGGTTGTAAACCTCTTTTCTCAAGGAAGAAGCTCTGACGGTACTTGAAGAATAAGCATCGGCTAACTCCGTGCCAGCAGCCGCGGTAATACGGAGGATGCAAGCGTTGTCCGGAATCACTGGGCGTAAAGCGTCTGTAGGTGGCTTGGAAAGTCTGCTGTTAAATCTTAGGGCTCAACCCTGAACAAGCAGTGGAAACTTCCAGGCTAGAGTATGGTAGGGGTAGAGGGAATTCCCAGTGTAGCGGTGAAATGCGTAGATATTGGGAAGAACACCAGTGGCGAAAGCGCTCTACTGGGCCATTACTGACACTCAGAGACGAAAGCTAGGGGAGCGAATGGGATTAGATACCCCAGTAGTCCTAGCCGTAAACGATGGATACTAGATGTTGCGCGTATCGATCCGTGCAGTATCGTAGCTAACGCGTTAAGTATCCCGCCTGGGGAGTATGCTCGCAAGAGTGAAACTCAAAGGAATTGACGGGGGCCCGCACAAGCGGTGGAGCATGTGGTTTAATTCGATGCAACGCGAAGAACGAATATAGTGCTTTAGGGAACATGAACACAGGTGGTGCATGGCTGTCGTCAGCTCGTGCCGTGAGGTGGTGGGTTAAGTCCCGCAACGAGCGCAACCCTTGTTTTTAGTTGCCATCATTTAGTTGGGCACTCTAGAAAGACTGCCGGTGACAAACCGGAGGAAGGTAAGGATGACGTCAAGTCAGCATGCCCCTTACGCTCTGGGCTACACACGTGCTACAATGGCCGTGACAAAGAGTTGCTAACTTGCAAAAGTACGCCAATCTCATAAACGCGGCCTCAGTTCGGATTGCAGGCTGAAACTCGCCTGCATGAAGGTGGAATCGCTAGTAATCGCCGGTCAGCTACACGGCGGTGAATCCGTTCCCGGGCCTTGTACACACCGCCCGTCACACCACGGAAGCTGGCCACGCCCGAAGTCGTTACTCTAACCTTCTCGGAGGAGGACGCCTAAGGCAGGGCTAGTGACTGGGGTGAAGTCGTAACAAGGTAGCCGTACTGGAAGGTGCGGCTGGATCACCTCCTTTTAGGGAATATTATAAATACCTAGATCGCAAAAATAAAATTTTGTTACTTAATGCCAAAGGGCTATTAGCTCAGTTGGTTAGAGCGCACCCCTGATAAGGGTGAGGTCCCTGGTTCAAATCCAGGATAGCCCAAGCAAGGGGGTATAGCTCAGTTGGTAGAGCGCTGCCTTTGCAAGGCAGATGCCAGCGGTTCGAGTCCGCTTATCTCCAGCATTAAGAACAAAATATTTCTTTACTATTCTTTTATAGATATGTAAATCAATGTTAACTTGAATTAAGATAATAAGAGCTTACGGTGGATACCTTGGCATTCAGAAGCGATGAAGGGCGTGGCTACCAACGAAATTCTTCGGCGAGCTGGAAGCAAGCTATAACCCGGAGGTACCCGAATGAGGAAACTCTTCATACTACTTGTTGAATCTATAGACAAGTTAGAGCGAACCTGGTGAACTGAAACATCTTAGTAACCAGAGGAATATAAAGCAAAAGCGATTCCCTTAGTAGCGGCGAGCGAAATGGGAACAGCCTAAACCAGAAGAACATGTTTTTCTGGGGTTGTGGGACGACATACACAAGAATAGCTTGATCTAGGTGAAGCAACTGGAATTTTGCATCATAGAAGGTGATAATCCTGTAACCGAAAGTGATTGCTTACTTAGTCGTATCCCGAGTAGCATGGGGCACGTGAAATCCCGTGTGAATCAGCGAGGACCACCTCGTAAGGCTAAATATTACTGAATGACCGATAGCGAAACAGTACCGCGAGGGAAAGGTGAAAAGAACCCCGGGAGGGGAGTGAAATAGAACATGAAACCGTAAGCTTACAAGCAGTAGAAGAACGACTAATCGTTTGACTTCGTGCATGTTGAAGAATGAGCCGGCGACTTGTATGCAGTGGCAGGTTAAGGTAAAGAATACCGGAGCCATAGTGAAAGCGAGCTTGAATAGAGCGTTAGTCACTGTATACAGACCCGAACCCGGATGATCTAGTCATGGCCAGGGTGAAGCTTAGGTAACACTAAGTGGAGGTCCGAACCGACTGATGTTGAAAAATCAGCGGATGAGTTGTGATTAGGGGTGAAATGCCAATCGAATCCGGAGCTAGCTGGTTCTCCCCGAAATGCGTTGAGGCGCAGCGGTTGATGCTATAGCTTAGGGGTAAAGCACTGTTTCGGTGCGGGCTGTGAGAACGGTACCAAATCGATGCAAACTCTGAATACTAAGTGTGTAGTCAACCAGTGAGACAGTGGGGGATAAGCTTCATTGTCAAAAGGGAAACAGCCCAGACCATCAGCTAAGGCCCCTAAATATTTACTAAGTGGTAAAGGAGGTGGGAATGCATAGACAACCAGGAGGTTTGCTTAGAAGCAGCAACCCTTTAAAGAGTGCGTAATAGCTCACTGGTCAAGTGATCCTGCGCCGAAAATGAACGGGACTAAGTATTTTGCCGAAGCTATGGGATGTTTAACATCGGTAGGGGAGCGTTCTGCATTAGGTTGAAGCGTTAGTGTTAACGGACGTGGACAAAGCAGAAGTGAGAATGTCGGCTTGAGTAGCGAAAACATTGGTGAGAATCCAATGCCCCGAAAACCTAAGGTTTCCTCTGGAAGGTTCGTCCGCGGAGGGTGAGTCAGGACCTAAGGCGAGGCTGAAAAGCGTAGTCGATGGATAACAGGTTAATATTCCTGTACTATTTAATATTGATGACGAGGGACGAAGAAGGCTAGGTCAGCCGGATGTTGGTTACCGGTTTAAGTTTTTAATGTGTTGAGAATTGGAGAAAACAATTTGAGCAAAGAAACGAATACAAAGTACCAAGGTACTAAAGTGATTGATGTCATACTTCCAAGAAAAGCTCGATCCATCTTAAATATTGAATACCTGTACCCTAAACCGACACAGGTAGGTAGGTAGAGAATACTAAGGGGCGCGAGATAACTCTCTCTAAGGAACTCGGCAAAATGGCCCCGTAACTTCGGAAGAAGGGGTACCCTTTTAGGGTTGCAATAACCAGACCCAAGCGACTGTTTATCAAAAACACAGGTCTCCGCTAAGTCGCAAGACAATGTATGGGGGCTGACGCCTGCCCAGTGCCGGAAGGTTAAGGAAGTTGGTTAGCCTATGGCGAAGCTAACGACTGAAGCCCCGGTGAACGGCGGCCGTAACTATAACGGTCCTAAGGTAGCGAAATTCCTTGTCGGGTAAGTTCCGACCCGCACGAAAGGCGTAACGATTTGGGTACTGTCTCGGAGAGAGACTCGGCGAAATAGACTTGTCTGTGAAGATGCGGACTACCTGCACCTGGACAGAAAGACCCTATGAAGCTTTACTGTAACTTGGAATTGGATTTGGGCTTTTCTTGCGCAGCATAGGTGGGAGGCTATGATAATAAGTTTGCGGATTTATTGGAGCCAACAATGAGATACCACTCTGGGAAAGCTAAAATTCTAACTTTGAGCCGTTATCCGGACAAAGAACAGTTCCAGGTGGGCAGTTTGACTGGGGCGGTCGCCTCCTAAAAGGTAACGGAGGCGTGCAAAGGTTCCCTCAGGCTGGTCGGAAATCAGTCGTAGAGTGTAAAGGCATAAGGGAGCTTGACTGCGAGACTTACAAGTCGAGCAGAGACGAAAGTCGGCCTTAGTGATCCGACAGTTCTGAGTGGAAAGGCTGTCGCTCAACGGATAAAAGTTACTCTAGGGATAACAGGCTGATCTCCCCCAAGAGTTCACATCGACGGGGAGGTTTGGCACCTCGATGTCGGCTCATCGCATCCTGGGGCGGTAGTACGTCCCAAGGGTTGGGCTGTTCGCCCATGAAAGCGGTACGCGAGCTGGGTTCAGAACGTCGTGAGACAGTTCGGTCCATATCCGGTGTAGGCGCTAGAGTATTGAAAGGAGCTCTCCTTAGTACGAGAGGACCGGGAGAGACGCACCGCTGGTGTACCAGTTATCGTGCCAACGGTAAACGCTGGGTAGCCAAGTGCGGAATGGATAACCGCTGAAAGCATCTAAGTGGGAAGCCAACCTTAAGATGAGTACTCTCACCGCTATAAGCGGTTAAGGTCACGGCAAGACTAGCCGTTTGATAGGCATTAAGTGTAAGTGCAGTAATGTATGTAGCTGAGATGTACTAATAGACCGAGGGCTTAATTTTAGTTAACTAATTGATATCTTTGAACAAATAATAGTATTAAACCTTGATACTTATAGCGCAGTGGACCCACTCCGAACCATACCGAACTCGGTTGTTAAACGCTGCAGCGGCGATGATACTTAAGAGGAAGCTCTTTGGGAAAGTAGCTCGGTACCAGGGTTATCTTTAATTGCTAACCAAAAATATATTTTGTGTTTTATTAATGCAACTCCTTTGTCTGGAAGTTGCATATAAGTTTATGATGTGTAATTATACTGTAATATTGGCGGTAATGTTACTCTTCTGTTTAGTACTTAAATATCTAACAATATTATCATTGAAACGCATTGATTTTTCAATAAGTTTGATAATATTCCCATTACCGTCAAAAGACATCTGAACATATATAGCATCATAATAGTGCTTAATATTATAACTTAGATGTCTTCTACCACGGTGTTGGACAAATATATTGCGGCCGCCATTTTTTTTGATTAAATTTTTGTACTCATGAACAATATTTAAGTTAACATCTTCAGTTATATCGGGTTTTAAGATGTAAACAATTTCGTAGGTATTTAAAAACATATGTTGACTTTTTATATATTATTGTTGATTAAAGAATTTATTAATTCCTATTGTCAATCTGTATTTTTACAGCTTGTGAAATGACAGGTATCTTCGCATACTTGCCTTGGACTGATTTTATCACAGAATACGTTATAGTGAGTAATACAAACCAAAATAATGTATTGCAGAGCATTAAACCATATAGACTCATTCGGAATTCGATTGGTAGTGCTCTAAAGGTTGCACCTAAAAGAGAATTAATTAAAAAAAGTAAAATGGCTTGTATAACATTAAATCTTAAAAAAGGACGATTCGGTATAGGGCTCTTTGGCCTTACAAATAAATAGTACAAAATGAAAAAGACTACAAATGCCCAATTGGGATGCGTTACATAAACTATCACAAATGGCATTAATGTTTTTTTATACAAGCTCATTAAGCTAAAAGGATAGTCGGGGAGAATTTGCTGGCCAAAGTTTTGTAAACCTTCTAAAAGTGGAAGCCAATAAGCAGGTATTGAACAAAATCTGTCAATTAAAGTAATACCATCATTTAGCTTATCTGTATTATTAGAGTTATTGTTGCCATAATTTATTTTCCTGAATACAGTAACACCAGCTAGTCCAGTGGCAAAAGTTATTATGATAATGATAATTGATGGGGGCAAGCTTTTAAGCATAGAGGTTTATATTTCAATTGGTAATATTATGTGTTTATTGTATACTCGAATTAATATTAATTAATTAGACTATACTTAATTTTTGATTGTTTTTTATAATTAAAGTTTTTATACTCAATATAAAATATTGATAAACAATTGAGATTAATTTTACAATACTATTATCCTGATTTCCAAATATTATATATTGATAGTTTATGATTTTGAGAGAGACTAAGTTGAAAATAGATAATTTAGTAGGCCAAGATGAAGATCTTGTAATTGATGGAAAATCTTTTTCATCGAGACTGATGTTAGGCACAGGTAAATATAAAAATACAGATTTAGCTTTGTCTAGTATTATGATTAGTCAGGCCTCAATTGTGACTGTAGCAGTAAGAAGACTCCAAAGTTCAAATATATTAGATGATAGCAATATACTACATGGTTTGCCACTTGATACCGTTTGGTTACTTCCTAATACAGCTGGATGTACAACTGTTCAAGAAGCAATTCGTGTAGCATCTCTTGGACACGAGATCTGTAAAAGACTTGGTCAGGTCAATAATAAATTTGTTAAATTAGAAGTTATTTCTGATCCTCAATATTTATTACCTGATCCTATTGGAACCCTTAAAGCTGCTGAATATTTAGTTAATAAGGGTTATTCAGTCTTACCTTATATGTATCCTGATCCGATTTTAGCTAGACAATTAGAGGAAATTGGTTGTTCTACAGTAATGCCTTTAGCTTCTCCAATTGGTTCAGGCCAAGGCTTACAAAATATAGAAAATCTTCAGATTATTATAGAAAATTCATCAGTCCCGGTTATTATTGATGCTGGATTAGGAACTTCTAGTGATGCAGTTAAATCGATTGAGATCGGGGCTTCAGCTGTCCTAGTGAATTCTGCAATTGCCAATTCTCAGTCACCTGAACTGATGGCAAAAGCAATGCAATTAGGTGTGAAATCAGGAAGATATTCTTATCTTTCAAAACGTATGGTAAAGTCTGATAGAGCAGTTCCCAGTTCACCATCTACAGGTTTATTATTTTGAGGAAAAGAGTGTATACATTGATAGGGAGGTACAGTTGATTATAATAATTGATAATTATGATAGTTTTACATATAATTTAGCACAGTATATTAGTGAATTAGGTATCTTAACTAAAGTGTACAGAAATGATTCGATTACTTTAGAGCAAATTGAGAAGTTATCTCCATCTGCTATTATTATTTCGCCCGGTCCAGGATCACCATTGAGTTCTGGCATTTCCTTGGATATTATTCGTAATTTGTATACTAAAATTCCTATTTTAGGGGTCTGTCTTGGACATCAAGCTATTGCAATGATATTTGGTGGATATATTATACATGCTCCTCAGCCAATACATGGTAAAACATCTAGTGTTTACCATGACAGTAAAGGTGTTTTTCAAGGATTGCCTAATCCCTTAAATGTTACGAGATATCATAGTTTGGTAATGAGTCCTGAAGATATATCAAAGCAGTTAGAAATAACTGCTTGGACTGATGAAGGTATTGTTATGGCATGTAAGCATAAAATATATTCTAATGTACAAGGTATACAGTTTCATCCTGAAAGTCTTTGGACAGACCATGGAAGACAATTGCTCAATAATTTTATTTCAAATTTGGATTAAGTTTTTGTTATCTAAATTATTTAGTAATTTCTAAGTATTTTTGTACATAAGATATATCTTCTTCAAAGTTAAGTTGTGCTCTATTTGTTTTCCCTCCTAGATCTATGATGTTACAGTTTTTACCTATCCATAATTGAGAGAAAGATAAATAACTAACAGCTATACTAATCATCATTAATCCAAAACTTGTATATATTAGTTCTACTCCTTGATCCGCTTTAATTTGTAAACCTGTACTGGTTAAAATTGACAGTATTTGAATTGGTATCGAATCTATAGTATAGTTTTCTGCTAATCTAAGAGATTGAATTAATTGACCTTCATTATCATAACATCTGATTTCATCTTGTAAACCAGAAATTATAAATGATAACCGTTTATTATCTTGATATATAATTGATGTAAACCAATATGATTTATTATTCGGGACTTCTGTTACAGGTATTTGTATAGTCTTATTGGAATCCAATTGTATTCTCAACCCATTAACTTTCCAATCTGTTTGATAAATGGTTAAGTTTTCAAATTTTAAAGGTTCATTAACTGCAATCGTCTTGTTTACTTTAATATTTTTTTGATTATCGTAAAGCTCTATATTAGAGCGAAATTGTTTAACAGATAAATTTTGATAATATTCTATTTGAAAATCATTGACTTTACCGTTAATGTGTTCTGGAATTTTACTTAGTAATCCTGAATTTGTAATATTATGCAAGCTAAACGTTTCGCCTACCGGAACCATTGCTTGTATATAAAATGAAGAAAATAAGCTTCCTATGGAACCACATAGCAATAAAATTATACTAAAATGAACAGCAATCGGTGCTATTCTACCGTATAGCCCCTTATAACTGTACATAGTATCTTGCTGGTAAAATGTATAGTACTGTTTTTTTGTCAGAGCATATATTGGTATACAAAAAGTATTATCTTTAAATGTAATCTGATTATATAGTATATTTTTAGTATTTAAGTTTTTCTTCATTTTCCACCTTCTGGCATGTTTCAAACTTGGTAACTGAGTAGAAAATGTGCAAATAATAAGACTTAAGCTAAATATAAAAAGTAAAAATAAAAAGGGCCAACTAGTATAAAGATCATTTAACTTATACTTTATTATTGATTCCCAGTTAAGATGCAATAAGTTATTGTTATTGATTGGATATTTAGTTTGATAATACTCAATATTTTTATTTTGTTCTATAATTGTTCCCGCTATGCTTGTTAGAGCAATAATTAACAGTAGTGTAATAGAAACATTTAAGTTCCCTAAAATTTTAATAATTTTCCATCTCAAAATTTTATATCTCACAGAATCTTGCCCCTTTGTCTTACAAGTTATATAATTATAAGAAACCAAATAGTTCTTTGCATAAAGAATAGCTTCCTACGGTTATGGTCATGCATCCTAATGTATTCATGATTATAGAACTATTCTGACTTAATTTATTAATTATCCCAAAAGTATTTAAAGATACTATTGAAATTAACAAAGGTAGTATATACCCTATTGTATAGATCAATAATAAAGATAAGCCTATAGTATAGTTTTGCGTTGTATTAATCCATGCTATTAGAGTTATAGTAATGGGGGTGCTACATGGTGATATTGTTATACCTAGTCCTAACCCTAGTAAGTAAGTATTTAAGGTGCTATCTTTATGTTTTTGAGTTGATTTATTGTTTATATTTCCTGTAAAAGGATTAGTTGCTGTTATACCTAGTAAACTCATCCCTACTGAAGTTATTAGTATGGGCCAAATGAATGGGATTTTCTCTAAAATAATTGATGCATATGGTTTAAGAAGTATACTAAAAACGCCGATACCAAGTAAAGAACTGCATAGACCGGATATTAAAATAGATGTGTTGTATATTTTATTTGTTTTTCTATTAATATATAAAGCTGCAATTGGTATGGAAGATAGTACACATGGACTGATACTCGTAAATATGCCTCCAACAAAAGCCGAAATAAAGCTAAAAAATGATATCTGTGTTATTTGATTTATCAACAATATATTTACAAATTGTTGAATTGAATATAGATTAGTTGTAAAGTTATTTATTGTCATGAATATCAGAACATGTTAATTGAATATAACTCCCCAGGAAGGATTTGAACCTACGACCAATCGGTTAACAGCCGATTGCTCTACCACTGAGCTACTGAGGAATATGTAGTTCCACACATTGTATTATATTATTGGCTTAAATTCAAGGCGTGGATAAATTATTGTATTTTGCAGTCAGACAGTTGCATATTTAAAGACTCTATGTTAAAGTATACTCTAGAATAATGGCGGACGTGGTGGAATTGGTAGACACGCTAGACTTAGGATCTAGTAAGATTATCTTGTGAGAGTTCGAGTCTCTCCGTCCGCATACCAACACTATTTACCTCCATTTTTCCAATACTATTTTAAGTGATCCATTGTTTTGATTTTTTTCTGCAAATAGTTTACTTTTGAAACCTTCTTTTGTCGCTTCTCTAATAATCATGTTGCAAGCATATTTTTGATAAAACTTGTGTTGCCAATGTTCTAAGAATCTTTTTTCTTGCCAAGTTGATGAGTCAGCAATCAGTTCATAATTATTGTCTATCCATATGAATTGTGCATTCGAATAATTATTGGTAAATGAGTTTTTAAGTGATATTGATGGTCTTGATTCATTTGACCGATCATTGACTGTATATGATATCTGAAAATCATCCAGGGTTTCTATCAAAGTTTTCCCATCACGCATTTTTGTTTTAATTTTGCTTAAATGTGACATATAATTCTAGTTCTCCTATATATCTTATATTTGTTCTTTTCGTTTTGTCATCAAAGATTATACAATTAGTCTGCTACCTTCTTACTAGTATAGTTTGATTCAAGATCATAAAAAGGTCAATCCCTAATTCTTATATTTTATTAAGACTATATTTTTAAATATACTTACTGAGGTTGTTTTCATATATTTTGTTTTTTCTTCACTCTATATGTAATTATATAGCAACAGGTTTTCAACAAGCCTGGGAAGTATCTAGATTAATCCTAAAAATTTACAAAAAATTATGACTGCTACTTTAGAAAGACGCGAAAGCGCAAGCCTGTGGGAACGTTTCTGTACTTGGATCACTAGCACTGAAAACCGCCTATATATTGGTTGGTTTGGTGTTGTAATGATTCCTACACTATTAACAGCTACATCTGTATTCATCATTGCATTCGTTGCTGCTCCTCCAGTAGATATTGATGGTATCCGTGAACCAGTCGCTGGTTCTCTACTATACGGTAACAACATCATTTCTGGTGCTGTTATTCCTAGTTCTGCAGCAATTGGTATCCACTTCTATCCTATTTGGGAAGCTGCATCTTTAGATGAGTGGCTATATAATGGTGGACCATACCAATTAGTTGTTCTTCATTTCTTACTTGGTGTATGTTGCTATATTGGTCGTGAGTGGGAATTAAGCTACCGTTTAGGTATGCGCCCATGGATCTCAGTTGCTTTTACAGCTCCTGTAGCAGCAGCAGCAGCAGTATTCCTTGTTTACCCAATTGGTCAAGGAAGCTTCTCTGATGGTATGCCTTTAGGTATCTCTGGTACATTCAACTTCATGCTTGTTTTCCAAGCTGAACATAACATTCTTATGCACCCTTTCCACCAACTAGGTGTTGCAGGTGTATTTGGTGGTTCTTTATTCAGTGCTATGCATGGTTCTCTAGTTACATCAAGTTTAATTAGAGAAACAACTGAAAATGAATCTGCAAATTATGGCTATAAATTTGGTCAGGAAGAAGAGACTTACAACATCGTAGCTGCTCATGGTTACTTTGGACGTCTAATATTCCAATATGCAAGTTTCAACAACTCTCGTGCACTACACTTTTTCTTAGGTATGTGGCCTGTAGTTGGTATTTGGTTTACAGCTATGTCAGTAAGTACTATGGCATTTAACCTAAATGGTTTCAATTTCAACCAATCTGTAGTTGATAGCCAAGGTCGCGTAATTAATACTTGGGCAGACATCTTAAACAGAGCTAACTTAGGTATGGAAGTAATGCATGAGCGTAATGCTCATAACTTCCCACTAGATTTAGCATCTGGTGCATCTTGTCCAGTAGCTCTAGTAGCTCCATCTGTTAATGGTTAATTACTAGTAACTGGTTGTACATAAAATACTTAGCATTGTAAAAGCCTGAGCTAACCTGAATATATATTCAGGTTAGCTCAGGCTTTTATCTTGAATTAGTTGTATCCAATGGTTTGATCTATTGTTGAATAATACAGATCTAATGGTATTATATGTTGATTTTTTAAAGATATAAATTTAGCAGCTTTAAGGTTATTTTCTTTAATTTGATGGTAATGTTGAAATTGTTTCTTGAAAAATATTGAGTTAATCTCTGGTTTGTATTTTACAATATCCATATTCTGATTAAATGCAATATGATTTGGATTATTATTTGAACTATATTGATCAGTTTCCGTGAAAATTTCTTTAATACTTTGTCCACGCCGTCGGCGAGTTAATTCTACAAGTCCTAATTCAGATAATTGTATAATTTCTGGTTTTGCTTCATCATGTAATAAGATTTTATTAAGATGTTCTAGAAGTGTTAATTGATCTTGATGAGATTTCATATCAATAAAATCAATAATAATGATTCCATTTATATTACGTATCTTTATTTGGTAACCTATCTCTGTTGCTGCTAAGCAGTTTGTGTGAAGTACTGAATCATATATTTTACCGTTTTGGTTAAATGATCCAGAGTTAACATCTATGGTTGTAAGTGCTTCCGATGATTCAATAACTATATGTATACCTGAGTTTAATTCTACTTTAGGCTTTAGCATATTAAACATGATAGAGTTAATATCAAACTTTTCTAGTATACATGTATCACTTTTATACAGTTGTACTGATATTTTTTGATCTGTAATATTGATATGATGACTGATTAGATATTCATGAATTTGTTTGAGACAACTTTTTGAATCTGTTACAAGAACTGTAATACTTGAATTGAAATAGTCTCTTAAGACTTTTTGTACGATATTGTTATCATTGTAAATTAGCTTTGGACAAGAAGTTCCTATTGCAGATTTTTCAATGAAATTCCATCTATGTCCTAGATTGCGAATATCATTGATTAAAATTTTTTCTTCTACACCAATAGAGTTTTTCTTAAATAGAATGCCCATACCAAAAGGTTTGACAAGAATACCAAGTGCTCGTAAAAAGGAACGTTCATTTTCATCATAGATATTTTGCCCTATACATATAGTATTGTTTAAAGGCATTAATATAACATATTGTCCTGAAAGATGAATGTTAGTAGTTAATCTGGGTCCTTTAGTTATTGTTGGCTCTTTAATAATTTGTACTAGTACTTTTTGCTTTATAGATAATACTTCTGAGATATTGTTTAGGTGGGAATATTTTAAACTGTAGAGGTATTTAGTATCGCTCACATGAATGAACCCACTTTTTTCACTGTAGTTAAGCTTAAGAAAAGCTGCATTTATGCTCGTAAAGATTTTTTGAACAATTCCTATGTAAATATCATGTACATGATATTTATCTCTATTAATTATAAGTTCTTGAATTTTACTGTTGTGTATAATCGCAGCTATATTGTTTAAATGTGAAATTATAATTTTCTTGACCATTGATATAACAAAATAGCTTGTATCATAATAAGTATATTATCATTGAAGCCCGTAACATGAACCAATTAATTTTTAATATATATTAAAATATACAGTTATATATTGGATTGTTCTTCATATACACTGACTATTTTTTGCCTGTTCTTTGTCTTTTTAAAGTAAACTATTCCATCGATAAGCGTAAATAGTGTATCATCTTTGCCTTTCCCGACATTGTCGCCTGGTTTGACCTTAGTTCCTCTTTGGCGTATTATTATATTGCCTGCTTTTACTTTTTGGCCTCCATATTTTTTAACGCCGAGTCTTTGAGAATTAGAATCTCTTCCATTCTTTGTACTACCACTACCTTTTTTATGGGCCATTATATATTTATTTTGTTGTATTAATAGATTCAATAAGTACTCTGCTTATTTCTTGTCGGTGCCCATTTTTGGAATACATATTTTTTTTGGGCTTCATCTTGAATACAGTAATTTTGCGCCCTTTAAAATGTTTTAAAATTTTACCTTTGGCATATACTTTGTTAATGCATGGGTTGCCTATAATTGTTTTTTGTTGATTCTTTAAAAATAAAATTTTTTCTAATTTAATGTAATCACCAGGTTCAGCAGTGATTTTATCAATATCATAAAATTTACCTGGTGTTACCCATAGTTGTTTGCCATTTGTTTCGAGGATTGCATATATCATATTTATATAGTGATCAGTATATTTTATATCTTAATATATATAGCGAATGCTGCTATTATATAGCTATATAATATACATCCTCTCTAAGATTAATACAAGTAAATAACATTCTTATAAGAAGAAATTATATAATTCTGTAAATACTAGATGTAAAGAGTTCATAGTTTATTCTATAACCATATTTATCCAAGAAACATAATATTTTAATTCCTTGTGAATATTTATGAGTGAAATATTGGCCAGATAAAATAGTACCGTCTGGTAGTATATATTGTCTATGTAATTTAAGGTGACCATAAATTGGTCCAGGCCTTAGGCCGTATTTTACTGCTTTAACTGATTGGAATCTTCCTTTCCTTTCTTTTTCTATAAAGTGGTACTTAAGCGTAGTTGCTAGTCTATTATTTGGATGAATACATATATAAAGATGATCAGATGAGTTGGTATAACTGTTTTGTTTTATATAGATATTTAAATGATACCTAAATGTTGTCTTTGAATATTTTCTTGCAAGATTAAGGTATGCTAATAAGCCAGGTGGTCCATATAGATTAATACTGTTTATACTATCATTAAGGCTTAAGCTTGAAAGTAATCCTATTAATCCATTGATATCTTGTGTCTGCAGGCTTGTTATAACTATATGACGTATTTGACTAGTTCTAATTTTTGATTCAGTGAGTATTTGCTGACAACTGTCTGGGCAATTAAACAGCCAAACTTGACCGGTTTGGCTGCATCGTACCAAGAAGTTAAGTGACGAATTTAGCATTGATGGTAAGCAATATACAGGAAGTTGATATTAGCTGTTGTTATTTGGATCAATTTCATTTATATATATAAAGCTTTTATTCTTGCCACTTATTACTGATTTGCCAAGCGAAATCGCTTTTTGGCTCGCTAATTGAGCTTTTCTTTTCCAATTAGCTTTACGTGATCTGGATTTAGCTTTTGAAGTTCGTTTTTTTGGTACAGCCATAATAATTGCTACAAGAAGTTATAATGTATAGTGTATGATATTTAATATACTATGTTACTGGATCTTGAATAAGGAAGTAAAGACTAAGACTTTTATCCTTTTTTTAGTTTTATTCCGTTGTTATTATAAACCATGTATAAATTCTATGAATTCATACTTCTCAATTGTTGTAAAGCTGCACGTCCAATATTATATAATGCCCATGATCCTGCAGCTAAAACAGGAATTAGTACAATTAACAGTCTCATGTCCATAGTTTTCTTATTTCCTTGTAATCAATTATTTATTTCATATTATTATATGATATCTATAGTTATATTATATTATGATATTTACCTTTCTGCATTACAAATTATGATATATATTAAAAAATATACTTATATCAACATGTGATTTATTTATTTTATATAATATGTCCGCTTATAAATAATTACATTGAGGTTAAAATAAAAGTTAATGAGAGATTTGCCTTTTACTTTGGATCAATTGAGGATTTTAAAAGCAATTATTAAAGAAGGAAGTTTTAAAAGAGCTGCTGATAGTTTATATGTGTCTCAGCCAGCTATTAGTTTACAAATTCAAAATTTGGAAAAACAATTGAATATACCTATCTTTGAGAGAAGTAATAAACGTGCAACACTTACAGAAGCAGGAAGCTTACTGCTACGCTATGGGGGACGAATATTAGCTCTTTGCGAAGAAACATGCAGAGCTTTAGAAGATCTACAAAATTTACAGGGTGGTACTTTAGTAGTTGGAGCAAGTCAAACTACAGGTACTTACTTAATGCCTCGTTTAATTGGTTTATTTAGGCAGCGTTATCCGCAGGTAACTGTGCAATTACAAGTATATTCAACACGTTTAATCTCTTGGAGTGTAGCAAATGGTCAAGTAGATGTTGCAGTTATTGGTGGAGAAATACCATGTGAGTTGCAAGATATATTGCAAGTGACGTCATATGCAGAAGATGAACTGGCACTTATCTTGCCAACTTCTCACATATTTTCACAGTCTAATAAAATACAGAAAGAGGACCTCTATCGTTTAAAATTTATAGCTTTAGATACTCAATCAACTATTCGTAAGGTTATAGATAATGTACTACATCAATATGATATTGATAGTAGTAGATTTAAAATTGAGATGGAGCTAAATTCTATTGAGGCCATTAAAAATGCTGTACAGTCAGGTTTAGGAGCAGCATTTGTATCTGTCTCAGCTATCGCAAAAGAGTTAGAGTTGGGTATTTTGCATTGGGCTAAAATTGAAAATGTAACAATTAAGCGGATGTTATCAATTATTGTAAATCCTAATCGGTATAAATCTAAAGCAGCTGATACATTTAGCAAAGAGATTTTAACTTTATTTGTAAATCCTGCTCATGAGCAGGAATCTAATATTTGATATTTTTAACTATGTTTTACTTGTTCGGAGCTAAGGGCATCTTGTATATCATTTGAAGGAGATTTAAATGTTCCGGTTAGTACAAAGCCAAATCTAAGTTTAATCCACTCAATAAATTGCGGATTATAAGAAAGGATTGCTACTGACGGTTTGACCAGTTGTTTCTTTACATGTTTCATTTCAGGTGCATGAATAAATGATGGATTGTTTACTAGCCAAAAATCAATGATTTTTTCAATGCTTTTATAGTGGTTAATTCGTTCCCTTAGTACCTCTTCCAATGGCTCTTCATGTAATAAAAAATCTTGACTTGCGATGGCAAAGTAATAAGTATTCATAGTGTAATCCTAATTAATGCAAAGGGATTGAAATAATAGATAAAGCTTGATATAGGTAAAATTTATAATTGATTCATTACTGTTCTACGCTTTTCTACATTAATCTTGTTATTTAAACATATAGTATAATAGTTTTAGTAACGATTCTATTTATAGATTCTATTAATTGTAATAATCTTTCAATGGTTATGATAACATATTGGCCTTGCCAACAAGGCACTCAATTAAATCGTCAAGTATCTATTTTGTTCAAAAAAATATATATTAAATTAAATTATAACTTGTACAATAAAACATCTCAAATTTTATCTATTGATATTGTTAATTCCTACGTAAAACAAGAATTATTCAAAATAATTCTTCTTGAGCTAGAAATTTTAATTCTGGATATTATCGAATTAGATGTTACTGTTAGTGATCTTGAATTATTAAACAAAAGAGTACTGGTAGATTTAATTAAAAAGTCCTTAATTAATTTTCAGCATATTTTAAAGATTGATGTATCAAATGAGTATCTTAGCAGATTATACGGATCTATGCTGTACAGGCGTATTATTTTGGAGCATCAGTTATTATTGCAAAATCTGTTAATATATTTGATCTTCGGTACTTCTAGTGATACAACAAAGACTTATCTATTTCCGAATAATCGAATACCTGTTCAGCATGTTGAAATACTATTAGATAATTTAGTTATTCAAGTAGCTGATTTAATATTTTATGTTTTAATTAATGCAGATCGTCCTATTATGGATTTATTCTATTTCTTGAAGGTAAATAGAATTTGTCGGAATACTTATGTTTCTGCAAGATCAATAGCAACTTTTAAGAATAATTTAGTCTGGAATAATTATATATGTTACTATTTTTATCAACCTAGAATTATATATAATAATCGCTATCAAGTTTGGATATTCAGTACCAAAGGTTTACATTGTCAATATATTTATGCTTACAGGGAAAATGAGTTAGCTCTATTGTCAAGCCTACAAGTACTTGTAATAATTTTACTGGAATTACAAGACTTTATTTTACCAAAGATTCAAACTATATTTTTATTGATTGGTAGGGTTTGGATTTACTTAGTCCGTTATGCTATAACAAATAGTTTTAAGGTCATACTAAAAAGCATTGCAGTTGTTATGAGAACAAAATAAGTTCTATATATCTGTAATTGCGTATATTTATTTTATATAATTTGCTTGTATATATGCTTAGAAACATAGAAGATTTAGATTGTAATTGTAAAGAGTTGTTGAATTTATTGAGTTCTTATGATGTATCTATGAGATATGAAGCAATTGATTTAGTGAATAAAATTTATCATAGTAATCATGAATTGCATTTGCAGCTACTGGTAATATTATTAGATCGCTATGATAATCATCAAATTGCTATGAATATTGTAGATGGTATAATGTTTGAATTACTATTGAAATCTGAGAATTCTAATATCTATCCTGAAATAGTGAAATATTTGCCTACCGGTATTATTAAATTAAAATCAGATTGTGGTATCGACTATTTGCCACTCCAGAAGTTATTGCTTGCAAAGAAGTTTCAGGATGCTGACGCTTTAACGCATGTATTGTTATGTAAATTGTCACAAAAACTTGGTAATCACTCAAGGCAGTGGCTATATTTTACAGATGTTGTGCGTTTACCTTGTATTGATCTTCATACTATTGATCAACTATGGCAGGTACATTCCGAAGGACTATTTGGCCTTTCTGCACAAAAGCGCATTTGGTTGTCTACAAATTCTGATTGGGAAAAGTTTTGGGCAAAAATAGGTTGGAAGGTTAATAATGTTAGTTGTCGTTATCCTCAGGAATTTACCTGGGATACTAATGCTCCTGCTGGTCATTTGCCATTGTTCAATCAGTTGCGTGGTGTTCAAGTTTTAGCTGCCTTATTTGATCATCCAGCTTTCTAGTAAAGTCTGAGGTAGATTTGTATATTTTATACTGATTATATGTTTATTTCAGTTTATATTTGAAGATTCTTTAGTTGAGGATATTTTTGAGCTACTACTACAATATTTATGAAATGTTTGAATAGGTCTATACTATCATGTGGACCTGGACTTGCTTCAGGGTGATATTGTACCGCAAGGTATGGATTGTATCTATGCACTACTGATGCTAAAGTTTGATCATTGTAATTTGTCTCATGTATGATTATATCTTGATTTACTTTGTTTTTTTTACTGACAGCAAATCCATGATTTTGACTACTCATATTAATTGATTGTTTATATCCTACTGGATGGTTAAGTCCTCGATGTCCAAATTTTAGTTTAAATGTATCAAATCCTAAAGCTAGGCTTAAAATTTGATGTCCCATACATATTCCAAATATTGGTATATGTTGTTTTATGAGATCTTTGACAGTTTCTATGGCATAACTTACTGCACTCGGATCTCCAGGACCATTTGATAGTAAAATACCATCTGGTTTCATTGATAGTATAGAGTTAAGGTCAGTATTTGCAGGTAATACACTGATATTAATATTTGTAGATAATGTTTGTAGTGATCTGATGATATTATATTTAACCCCAAAGTCAATGATTAAAATATTTAGTTTGTTTTCAACGATATTATATGATTGATTTATATAATTTGGTGTATAAGCTTTTATTGCTTGTTTCTCTGTTGTCATTTGTGATATGACATCTTTTACAATATCTATGCCTTCTATATTTTGATGTTTTTGTAATTGTTCTAATATCTCACTAGTTTTGTTAATTTCTGTGGATATACAACCATTCATTGTGCCGGATTTTCGTAGGTGTTTTGTTAAAGCCCTTGTATCTATACCATATATATGAGCAATGTCATTATTTTTTAGATATGTCCCGAGTGACTGTGTTGACCGCCAATTGCTCGAATGTAAGCATAGATTTTTGGAAATGATACCTTTGATAAAAGGTTTTCTGGATTCGTTATCTTCTAGATTTATGCCAGTATTTCCAATTTCAGGATATGTAAAAGTAATAATTTGTCCGGCATAACTAGGATCTGTCATGATTTCTTGATATCCTGTCATGCCTGTATTAAATACTACTTCACCAGTAGTATTTGTTTGAGGTTTAAAAGACCAGCCATAATATACAGTACCGTCAGCTAAGATAAGAATGGTTTTATAAGTTTTTGTGTCAAACATGCTTAAACATTAAAGTGGGATGATTTTATATGTGTTAAAATAGATAGCCTTCTTAAAGGTCTATCTATCAAATAAATGGGATATTTTATTTATATCGTTCGAATTACCAGCCTTGTTCAGCTTGACTTAAAACATAGTTTGCTACATTTTCAATGTCTTCATCTTCTAAGCGTCCACCAAAGGCTGGCATAGCACCTTTTCCATCTGTTACTTGTGTTGTAATAGCATTAACGCTATTCATAGAATTTGCCTCAAGAACATCTTTCTTGAGGGTTTTTTCTGTAATGATAGCATTATTTCCTCCAGCATGGCATGCTGCACAGTTTGCATTAAATATCTGTTCTCCTGCAGCAATATCTGCTGCAATAACATTTGTTGACATACCCAATACAATTGTTGCTGTAAGTCCTGCTGTTAATGACAAAAACTTGTTCAATTTTGTAACTCCTATTATATAGTTGATTAAATAAAATATTATACAGTATGTTAAGCGAGTTTTCTTACTATAATTTAGATTAATCGGTTTTTATTAATAGTAAATTTTTCCACCACCCCATTTTTCTAATACAACTTTAGGCTGTATTAGTATATGTCCTGCTATTGTAAATAAATCATCATCAGTTAAATTTCTCATTTTAGGAAAGATTTCTGCACTTTTGATACTCGGATGTAATTCTGCAATTGATTCGGCTCCATCATAACTAGTAGGATTTTTCATATAATCTATTAAGCCTTCTATATTATCTCTTGGAGGTGTCGCCAGACTTAAACCTTCTGGATCTAAGCCAACGTTAGGATTTGTTTTGGTAATACCACCATTGTGACATTGTGAACATGTATTATTAAATAATCTCTTACCTCTTTTAACTTGTTCAGGTGTTAGAATTGTTGTTTTTCCAGATGTGTTAAGAGGTACTGTTAATGTTGCTTCATCCAATTCTATTGCATTTACTGGTTGATACAGTGCAGTAGATAATAGAAGACTTAGTATACAGCTAAACCACGGAAATCGTTTAAACATGATAGTTATATAATATTGTATTTAATTATTTATAAGTAGAGATATACGTTCTATACGTAGATTGAATTGATAAGTATCAATTTCTTGTTAGTGATAACAAGTTTTACGTATGCTAATGTATAAGCTACTGGCTTTATATTATCTATTGTAATCTTACTTTGCTGTTCAATTTGTGTAGGCAAATTTTCTTAATAATCGTTTAATTAACTTATGGTGTTAGTTTTATGTAGAGATAAAATATCTATTAATTTTTGTTTAAGGATTGTTCTTGGAACTATTAAGTCAATAAATCCATGTTCAAATAAATATTCTGATGTCTGAAAATTTGTAGGTAAATCTTCTTTAATAGTTTGTTCTATAACGCGTCTACCTGCAAATGCTATTAATGCTTTTGGTTCAGCAATAATTATATCTCCTAGCATCGCAAAACTAGCTGTAACACCTCCAGTTGTTGGAGAGGTTAAAATTGGTAGATATAATAATCCAGCATCATGATGCCTTTGTAATGCTGAAGATACTTTAGCCATTTGCATTAAGCTCAGAAGTCCTTCTTGCATCCTAGCACCACCAGACGCACATACTATTATTGTTGGTAAATTTTGAGCAGTAGCAATTTCAATTAGTCGTGCTAGTTTTTCTCCAACTACAGAGCCCATACTGCCACCCATAAAACGAAAGTCCATTATACCAATAGCAATTGGAATAGAGTCAATTGTCCCTAATCCAGTTTGCACGGCATCTTGAAGGCCAGTTTTGTCCTTCATATCTTTTAGTCTTTTCCCATACATTTTCTGGTCCTTAAAACCTAATGGATCTGTTGAGATGAGATCATTGTTGATTGCTTGCCATGAATCTATGTCTAAAATTTGTTCTATTCTTTCTTGACTTGATGTTGGGAAGTGATGATTGCATTGAGGACAAACTTTAAAGTTTCGGTTTAATGCCTTATAGTACATTAGTAAACCGCATTTATCACATTTGACCCATAATCCATCTGGAATTGTGATACTTGTTTTGTTGTTGCTAAATTTTGATTTTAAATGTTTTTTTTCTAACAGCCAATCAGATAAAGACATATTGTTAAGTTTATTGTCTACAATTATATTTCGTTATTAAATATTTGTATAACTCTTTGAAGTACAAATAATCTAATATAGATAATATAGAGCTATACTATTAATTTGGTTTGTTAGTCCCTAATTGTTTTATCCTTTTGGCTAACAAATAGAAGCGCAGCAGTTATTGGTAGGACAACAATAAAAGCCCCTAATACTAAACTATTCAGAAAACTCGATAATGATGCCGTCATATATTATTCCTTCAGTTATAAAAATTATCTTGGATTTTTATTATATGTCATAAAAAGTCTGTATGAAATATCTTATTTCAGTGACATTAATAATATTACCATTTTATGCGAGAATCGGGTTCTTTTTATTCATATTATAATATATATATACGATATCAGCGTCTACTCAATTGCATTCCATTGAATTAATATTGATCCCCATGTTAGACCGGCCCCAAATCCAGCTATTGCTATAATATCTTTATGGCATATATGTCCTGTATTGAATGCTTCGTTTAACGCAATAGGTATTGAAGCTGCAGACGTATTGCCATAGCATTGTATATTTGATAGAACTTTTTCTGTTGGTATTTGTAGTTTTTGAGATACTGTATCTAATATTCTTTGATTTGCTTGATGTAATAATAACCAAGTTATTTGATTAGTCTTTAATTGGCTTGTTTGTAAACACTTATTTATACTTTCTGGTACTTTAGATACGGCAAATTTATAGACTTCTTTACCGTTCATTGTTAAATATTTATATTTACTAATTTTTTGAGCACTAAAATTTAAGTTTTTATAATCTATAGAAGAACTATTTTCTTGATGTTGGATTGATAGTTGATGTGATTCAGATCCATCTGTATTCAGCTCAAAAGACATTAAATCATTTTGTCTACTGGGCTGTAATATTGCAGCTCCAGCTCCATCTCCAAATAATATACATGTTGTCCTATCAGACCAGTCTACCCATTGAGATAAAGTATCTGCACCAACTATTAAGATATTTTTGTATGTACCTGTCTGTATGAACTGTTGTGCAACGATTAGCCCAATGACGAATCCTGAGCACGCAGCCGTTATATCAAATGCTGCTGCTTTTGTAGCACCTAAGGACTTTTGAAGTTGACTGGCACTTCCAAATAAATCATTGGGAGTGGAGGTTGCAAAGAGAATTAGGTCTAGATCTTCAGCTTTTATTAAACCTTTTATTAAAGCTTCATCGGAAGCTATTCTGGCAAGATCAATTATTGATTGGTTGTTGTCTAGGATTCTCCTTTCTTTTATGCCTGTTCGAGTTGATATCCAGGTATCCGATGTATCAATTATATTGCTTAATAGATCATTACTGATACAAATATCTGGTACTGCAGAACCAGTTGATAAAATATGAGTACCATGCATTTTAAATGGTGTCATGCTAGCTTTTGAAAGTTAGTGAATTTAATTCGGTAAATGTGTATGCGTGTACTTAGAAAATAACTCGTATCTAGATGGTATTTTAATACGTATCTAAAGACATGACATTAATAAATATTCTAGCTTATGTTATAAGTTATTTTCTGTAGTAGTATCTGTGAGACTTGTGAGTATAATTGTTTTGTAGCAATAGGAAGCTCGAAAAGCTGACCTTTCGTAGAAATTCTTATTTGCTGCTACCTTCCGGTCCTGACAATTTTAAGATACTACGATCGTAAGTTTTCGAGCGTAACTAAATTATATCATTCTCTATCAATCTATGCAAGTGTTGAATGTATATATAGTGATTCTTAAGACATGCCACGTATAATAAAATCAAAATATGAAGTAATCATTTTTGCATCTTCTTCTGGAATTAATTCAAGAGTAGCTTGCTTTAAGCATTGTACAGCATCAATCATACCTATTATTGGTACTCCCAATGAATTATACATTTCTCTTACTCCAATTACACCGATCTTTTCTATTGCATCTTTGTCGCCTGCAAGAACCCCATAGGTAACTAATCTTAGATACCATCCATAATCTCTAAGACATAGTGACCTTTTTCTTGCACCTTGAGCATTTCCTCCAGGTGCTATGTATTCAGGATGAATTTGGAAAAGTGTTTTACTAGCCTTTTGTATAATATCTTTTTCTTTATCTCTTAGTATTGATATAGTCTTGATTCTTTGTTCTCCTGTTCTGAGATAATTTTCAATAGCTTGTAATTCACCAATTGTAGGATATCTTAATTCATTGTCTGCTGTTGCAATAATTTGTGTAACTAAGCTCATAATAGATCCGCTAATGTTAATAAGAGTTTATATAATATTTTACATTAAAGTTACTTCCAAAATACAATAACAAGCTTATGGCACTTTTCTTGCTTTAAAAAAATAGGGCTTATGCCCTATTTTTTTTAAAAGAATTACTTATAAGTAGAAGTAAAGAACATCAGGAAAAAAACGATTAATTTCAATCACAAGACCTGCTGTAAAAGTAATCCAAATAGCTCCCACAACAGGGATGGTAGATAGATATTTTAGTAAATTGCTGTCCATTATTATAACCTTAAGTGTATGATATTGATTTAACGAGGAGAAACTGTAATATTTTCTTCAGATTCGATTAGTTGTCCGCTAGTGAATTCTTGCCATGCCGCTAAAGGCCAAGTGAAGCCAGAGGCAGAAAACTTTAGTGCTAGTGGTACATCGATAATAATTTCTTTTTCTGTTGGTTTATTAGTTTTAGATACTGCTTGTAGATATCCTCTGCCAACCCATCCAATCCATCCAGTAATATACAGAAATAACAAGCCAGGAAATACAAAATCTCCTGCACGATTCCATCTGCCATCACTGATTAAATGAGGTAGACCATCAGTACCACATAATAGACCAGCTTTGCCATATTTATCAAAGCGAGTTTTTGTTTTATTAATTTGTGCTTCAAGAGCAAGTGCAGGTGGAGTAGATGGTTCGTATTTTGTTAATCTTGCTTCAAGTTTTTTAACACTACTTTTTAATCTTTTATTAAATGCTGCTGAGTCTTTACAAGGAACTAAACCTGCAACATCTGCATGTGCATATGAGCAAAATGTTGATACGTATAAGATACAGATCAAAAAAATACTTAGTAATTTTTTCACTATTTAATCTCCAGTTAATTACTTATCTATTATAACAAAAAGTTACGGCTTTATTTAGTATAGCTATTATACTTATATTATATGATAATTATATTGCTTATGTATATTATGTACAACCAGTAACAATTATTTAGATATAATATTTATGATATAATAGTTGAATAGAATATTATATATCTATACATATTTACAAAATATGTTAAATATTGATGATATCGACAAATTTACATCATATCAATAATTATGATTTCATGGAAAGTCTTTTTTAGAAATGCTAGTTTAATACTTTTACATTGGCATAAAAATATGGATACTAAAAATGCAACAAGTAATATACTATTAATTGATAAGCTTCATTATAAAGGAAATAATATTGATATTTATCTTAGTACAAATAAAGATGTGAATTTGTATGATTTAGAGAAATTATGTGATTCAGTCGGCTGGGTGAGGCGTCCATTTAGAAAAGTTAGAACAGCTATTGAACATAGTTTTTTGACAGTCTCTTTGTTCCATACTATTGATAATAATCAGCATCTAATTGGTTTTGCACGTGCAACTTCAGACCATGCATTTAATGCTACAATTTGGGATGTTGTAGTACATCCTGATTTTCAAGGCCAAGGACTGGGTAGAATACTGATGAATCAGGTTATAAAACATTTGAGAATAGCTGATATTACTACGATTACATTATTTGCAGATCCGCAGGTAATTTCATTTTATAAACACTTAGGTTTTATAACAGATCCTGATGGTGTGAAGGGTATGTTTTGGTATCCGCGTTAAATAGTGGATTGTTATTATGTCTATAGCATCTAGACATTTATATCATATACTACTATAATAGTCCTGTGCCTTGGCTTCGGGATATAGCGCAGTTTGGTAGCGCGCCTGCTTTGGGAGCAGGATGTCGCAGGTTCAAGTCCTGCTATCCCGATTTGTTTCTTGAATATTATATATTTTTTGATATTGATGCTAAGTTTTTGATTGCACTTGTGTAATTACTGTCTAATTCAGTTGCTTTCTGATAATATCTAATTGCCATATTCTTATAAGAATTCTTTTGCAAGATGATCCCAATACTATTATAGCATTTGGCAGATTCTGTAATTTTAGTTGTAGATCTTTCAAGGATTAAGTTATCTAAAATAATAATTGCTTTATGCCATTCATGAGTTTGTATATATATTTGCGAAACATTATATAAAGTCTTGTATTCAACTGGCTGTCCTCGAGATTCTTTTGATAATTTTGCTATTGCATTTTTATACTTGTAAAAGTTTATATTTTGTACTAATAATATTAATGTTATAGGGCTTAATATTAATGATAGACAAATTAAGTAAATAGTTGGCATAATCATAATAGAAGTTCTTCGTTTAAAGTTGAATAATCTTTAGGGCTGTATGATATAATAATAAGTATGCTAATTGTTTTATAGCTATTTAATTATTATACTTTACAAATATGACTAAAGGAACTTTAGGTGGTACAAACCGTAAGCGTATTAAAACATCTGGATTTCGTATGCGTATGAAAAATCCAGCTGGTCAAAGAATACTTCGGTCAAGAAGGAAAAAAAATCGCAAGAAAATAGCTCTATAAAAAAAAGATGTGTTTATGGATCATGTCTTTTAAATTCTAATAATATCTACAAAAAATGTACTTTTATTAGAAATAGTATTAATTATATTTACTTGTATGAAGAGCATTCAAAAACAGCAAAAAATAGAATTACTGGATGGATTAGGTAAATTCCAATCTTAGAAATGACGAAATCCGTCCAGTAACTCAATGTATAAAAAATCCAAAAGTGAGTTTTTAAAGGTTTATCTGTAGAGTAAAAACCTTTACATAACATGATTTTGAATATAATTAGTATTTTTTGAATTTTATAGCATGATATGTTTTTATTCTTTATTTTTAGTATCATATGCAATTTAAAGCAGAATTAGAATTATTAATTACATCCAGTTGTTCTTTGATATATGTACTTACGCATGAAGAAGAAAGATTGCAAAGCATGATTGAAGATATAACTGCGGATGACTCAAGGCAAGCATTATATACCTGGAATTTTATTGAAGGATTTGAAGTTGATAATTCTGTTTATGAAAATACCCAAAAGAATCCAAGTCAAGCCCTAGATTTTATTGAATCTTTTAACGTGAATTCAGATGCACTTTTTCTTTTAAAAGATTTTAATCCATTTTTGTCAGATATATCAATCACAAGAAAAATACGAAATTTGTCGAGGAAATTAGATAGTTGTAATCATATAATTATAATTACTGGCACAGATCCTTTAATACCTGAGCAATTAAAATATTTGATTGAATTTTTAGTATTGCCATTACCGAATAAATATGAAATCCAGCTGGAATTGAATAGACTTCTAAAACTTTTATCTATACCAACTTTTGAGAATCAAATAGATATAATATCGAGCATTTGTCAAGGTTTATCTATAAATCAAATTCGCAAAGTTACATCTAAAATTCTTGTGAATACTTCCGATCTTGCTAATACCTATCCAATCGAATTTCTTAGGGAAAAGCAAAAATATGTCAGTCAAACCAGTTTGTTGGAGATACATCAATCTGAAGTTCTTCTAGACGATATTGGTGGTATAGATCATCTAAAAGATTGGTTATTAACAAGATCAAATGCTTTTTCTGAGTTGTCGATAAATTACGGTCTACCTTATCCAAAAGGTTTATTGTTATTGGGTGTACAGGGCACAGGTAAATCTATAACTGCAAAAGCAATTGCTAATGCATGGAGCTTAGCTTTATTAAGGCTTGATATTGGTAGATTATTTGCTGGTGTAGTTGGACAATCTGAAGCTAATACGAGAGAAATGATACAAGTTGTTGAAGCTTCTGCTCCATGCATTTTATGGATAGATGAAATAGACAAAGCTTTTGATAAAAGTTTGCCAGGTGGAGATAGTGGTACTAGCAATAGAGTTCTTGCAACATTATTAACGTGGTTGTCTGATAAAACAACACCAGTATTTATCGTTGCAACAGCAAATACTATTTCTAACTTACCTTCTGAAATTATTCGAAAAGGAAGATTTGATGAAATTTTTTTCCTTGATCTACCGTCTGTTACTGAACGTGAAAAAATTTTTCAAGTACATTTGAAAAAAACCCGCCCTGAAACATGGCATCGTTACAATATTAATTACTTGGCAAAATATTCAATATTATTTTCAGGTGCTGAAATTAAACAAGTAATAGTTGAAGCAATGTATCTTGCATTTATGCAAAAACGTGATTTTACATCTTTAGATATATTAAATGCTATTGATAATATTATACCTTTAGCATTTACTGATAATTATAATATTCAGAAGATTCAAGCATTAGCCAGTTCAGGAAAATTTAGATTAGCATCTTCATCTTAAATGTTAGATTCATTTGCAACATAAATATTGCTGGATATATTCTTCAAACCAGTATTTCTTCGTAGAGGTCTTGTTATTAGTTCTAAAATATCATGTGCATTAGTAAATCCATGAATCTGTGCAAAAGTGAATTCAACAGACCATTTTGTATTTATACCTCTTGCTTCTAAAGGGTTAGCATGCGCCATGCCGGTTATAACAAGGTCTGGTTGTAGATCTCGAATCCGGTCTAATTGGTTATAGTTATCAGGTTTTTCTACAATCTTGGGTATTTTTACATTCATTTGATTGCATGTAAATGCCAATAATTCAAGTTCGCCTTTTTGATAACGTTTATCCATATACGGAATGCCTATTTCATAGACAATCATACCACATCTAATTAGAAAGCGAGCCAGTGAAATTTCTAGTAAATTATCACCCATAAAAAAGACAGATTTACCTCTAATTAATGAGATATATTCTTCTAAATTATTCCATATATCTGTCTCTCTTTCCTCTAAACCTTTAGGTATAATATTGAAAACATTACATATCTTAGTGATCCATGCTCTGGTACCGTCAGGACCTATTGGAAATGGAGCTCCGATGAGTTTAGCCTTTTTTCTTCTCATTAATGTTGTTGCAGTTCTGCTTAAAAAAGGGTTTATCCCAACAACATAGTCACCTTGTTCAATACTAGGTAGTTCACTGTACCTTTGAGAAGGAAGCCATCCTTTGATATCTATATTTTGTTTTTTTAGTTCGTGGCTTAGTTGTTTAACAACAGGTTCAGGTAAAGAGCCAAAAATAGTTATTTCGTTACGTTGCCCTGCTATCGCTTTCTGTTTTGTTGTTGTATCAGGACATCTATGTGCCATAGCAGCTAGAACTGTATCTTCACCTTGTGTAAAGGCATAATCTAAACCATTGGCTCTTGCTACAATAATTGGAATCTCAATTTCTGCTTCTAACTTTGGTGCAATTCCTTCAAGATCCATCTTGATTATTTCTGTCGTACATGTACCTATCCAAAAGATGACACCTGGTTGTCTATCTTTTTTAATTTGTAGACATAATCGCTTCAGTTCTTCATAGTCATTAAGCTGCGCTGATATGTCACCTTCCTCTAGTTCTGCCATTGCATATCGTGGTTCTGCAAATATCATCACCCCCATAGCATTTTGCAGAAAATATCCACAAGTTTTTGTACCAATAACTAAAAAAAAGCTATCTTCTATTTTTTGATAAAGCCATGAAACACAGCTTATTGGACAAAATGTATGATAATTCCCAGTTTCACACTCAAAAGTTGTATTGTTTTGCATAGCTGATGTCATAATTGTCTAATCCTTAGATGATCATAAAATTTAACTTCTCTTCTAAATTACTTGAAGAATTATTATCTGAAGGGTTTAAGTAAAAATCTGATAGTAAGCTGAATAGTTCTCTGTCAGCAGCTTCTTTGGGTACTATACCTTCAGGCTTAGCAATTAGTTGATCAGCAATATTTAAATAGTAGTCACATACATACAGTAATTCCTTATCTCCTGACGCCATTTCAAATAAAGTTTTTCCTTTGACTCGGGAAATTCTAATATCTTCAATAAGTGGTAGTACTTCTAATACAGGTATCGGTACTGATTTTATATACTTGTCAATTAAATCGCGTTTAGTGGTTCTATTACCAATTAGTCCAGCAAGTCTAAGTGTATGTGTGCGTGCCTTTTCTCGTACTGATGCTGCAATCCGATTAGCTGCGAATAAGGCATCAAAACCATTGTCTGTTATAATTAGACAGTAGTCTGCATAATTTAAAGGTGCTGCAAATCCACCGCATACAACATCACCTAAAACATCAAATAAAATGACGTCGTATTCATCAAAAGCATTTAATTCTTTAAGTAATTTAACCGTCTCACCAACTACATATCCCCCACATCCTGCTCCTGCAGGTGGTCCTCCTGCTTCTACGCAGTCAACTCCTCCATATCCTTTGTATATAACATCTTCTGGCCATACATCTTCGTAATGGTAATCTTTTGATTGCAATGTATCTATAATAGTTGGAATTAAAAAACCTGTTAGTGTAAATGTACTGTCATGTTTTGGGTCACATCCTATTTGCAAGACTTTTTTGCCTCTTTTGGCTAAAGCTACAGATATATTACAGCTTGTTGTAGATTTTCCAATTCCACCTTTACCATATACTGCTAGTTTCATTGGTTTCCCCTTGATACTTATTTATAGGATTGTAAATTATTGAATAAATTATTGTTAGACTGACATGCAGTATCTATGATAATATATGGCTGTGTATTAATTCTATGCCTTTCTTTTATACTTATTTTATTATAAAATTTGTATGGAGATAAAAAGTTTTGTATATATTTATTCTTCAAACGATATTTTTCTATTATAAACTTCTTTTAATTAATAATATTCTGTAAATTACATGTAACCAAATACATTTTACTTCTCTAACAAGTCTATTATTTATATCATATAATTTAGTATAATCATCACACTGTTGTGTTTTTTCAAGGAGTTATTATGATTAGTGATAGTCAAATCTTTATATCCATGCTATTTGCTTTAGTTTCTGCGGTATTGGCAATTCAATTAGGTGCTGAATTGTATTCTTAAGATTTTAGTGTCTATATATATTAGATAATTTGTAGTATCCTATATCTATGTCTGAAACATGTTAAGGTTTCAGACAATATTACTAAGTTATTTCTATGTAACTGATTATGTCATCGGTTATATTGATAACTTTTAATTGTTAATGATATTTTTTTGAAAAACTAATTAAAATTTTGTGAGTACTATTAAAGAACGTATACGTCCTGTTTTTCCGTTTACAGCTATTGTGGGACAAGAAGAAATGAAGCTGGCTCTAATTTTAAATATGATTGATCCTAAAATTGGTGGTGTTATGATCATGGGAGATAGAGGCACAGGTAAGTCTACTACCATTCGAGCAATTGCTGATTTGTTGCCTCAGATTGCTATTGTTCAAGATGATATATTTAATTCGCATCCTACGGATACTGATCTTATGAGCGATACCGTACAAGAGTCTATTAATGATGGTACTCCAGTTGTCACTACGCTTATTAATGTACCAATGATTGATTTACCTTTGGGTGCAACAGAAGATCGTGTATGTGGTACAATCGATATTGAAAAAGCATTGAATGAAGGTGTAAAAACTTTTGAGCCTGGTTTACTGGCAAAAGCCAATAGGGGTATATTATATGTTGATGAAGTTAATTTACTCGATGACCATTTAGTAGATATATTATTGGATTCAGCAGCATCAGGATGGAATACTGTGGAACGTGAAGGTATTTCTGTTCGTCATCCAGCACGTTTTGTATTAGTTGGGTCGGGTAATCCAGAAGAAGGAGAACTTAGACCACAGCTCCTTGATAGGTTTGGTATGCATGCTGAAATTCGCACCGTGAAAGATCCTGCTTTAAGGGTGAAAATTGTAGAGCAGAGAAGTCATTTTGATAAGAATCCTTTTGCATGTATTACTGAATACCAAGATAAACAAGCTATGCTGAAGTCAAAAATAGCTGAGGCACGTGATATTTTAGATGAAGTAGTGATTGATGTTTCATTAAGAATGAAAATATCGCAGGTTTGTGGAGAATTAGATGTAGATGGCTTAAGGGGTGATATTGTTACTAATCGTGCAGCAAAAGCATTTGCTGCTTATGATGGAAGGCGTAATGTTACTGTAGAGGATATCAAGCAAGTAATTGTATTGTGTCTACGACATCGCTTAAGGAAAGATCCTTTAGAAACTATTGATTCTGGTACCAGAGTGATGGAATCTGTTCTGGAAGTTTTTGAATAAATAAACAGGCCCAGTAGGATTTGAACCTACATTAGAGACTTAGAAGGTCCCTGTCCTAATCCCTTAGACGATGGGCCCATTAATAATGTGGATGAATTTGATAACATTGGGCGGTACTGGATTTGAACCAGTGACCACCTGCTTGTAAGGCAGGCGCTCTACCACTGAGCTAACCGCCCACCTAGACATGTAAATATTATATACTAACAATTATGAATTAGCAATTACAAATACTATCGATTATTTAAGTTCTTGTTCAAGTGTTCTTTTTATCATCCATCATGACTTATATATATATATTCCTCTGTATTGTATCATATTAATGCATATCAATTTGTTGTTAAGAATTCAAACTGCTCTAACAATCTTGAAAAGGTTGGGATTATCGTCTTATTTAGGGCAACGGAGAAGTTATCATTTATTCAATCAAATATATAGGATGGGTGTCGGATCTATAACTATTGTGTTGTTAACATCTTGGTTCATAGGTATGATTTTTACTTTCCAAGTAGCACGAGAACTTACATATTTAAATGCTTGTGATTTAGTGGGATCAATTTTAACAGTAACATTCTTGAGAGAATTAGCACCAGTACTGACAGCAGTGATTGTTACGGGAAGAATAGGTTCGGCCTATACAGCAGAAATTGCTTCAATGCAAGTAACTAATCAAATTGATGTATTGTATGTTTTACACATAGATCCTGTTGATTATTTAATTAAACCTAGAGTGATAGCATGTGTGATTATGCTTCCTATGCTTAATTTGCTAAGTTTGGCTACAAGTATTGCGAGTAGTATATTTATTTCAACTATATTATATCATATCGCACCTGTCATTTTTCTTACAGCTTCTTATTCTTCTATATATCTTTGGGATGTTGTATATTCTTTTCTTAAAACTTTGATTTTTGGTTTAATTATTGGAGTGATTAGTTGTACTTGGGGTTTATCAACAACAGGTGGATCAATTAATGTTGGTAGATCTACAACATCTTCTGTAGTCACTATCTTGCTGACTATATTCATGGTTGATTTTTGCTTGTCATTACTTATGTTTCATAATGCACAAAGTTTACTTTATTGAAATTATAAATTATTTACTTTTCTTCCTCTGTACTAATGTTTAAAAATTTTAGTAAGTGGTTTAATTATCTTGATCTATATACAAGATTACTGGCGTGTACTACCGTATTTATTTCATTGTTAGTCAGTAGTATGATCTATTTTATACTTTATGATTTACATAAAAGCATAATTATTAATCATGTCGAATTGCTCAATATATTAATTCAAGTTATTAGTTTATATATTATTACTACTGTAGAATTTATTAAATATTATGACTTAGCAATTATTCTTGAACAAATATATCTAACTATGCAAGATATATGCTATCTAATTGCAGTTGAACCATCTGGAAATATCATTTCAATATTTCCAGATAATACATTTATCGATCCGATTTTATTAAATATACTTTTAAGGAAAAATATAAAATTTCATGATGTAGTTATTAACATCTCTGATTTTGTCCTGTCTTATTCATGGCAGTCTCATGATATTGTTGACATTGTGATTCCTTTGAATTTTACTAATAACCATAATGTTAATTTACATATTGGTTTAATAAATAACGTAATATCTCTATTTAATTCATCTATGATATATACGTTTATTTTAAGTGTAATTACATTTACTGGTATATGGATTGTATCTTTCTGTACAATTATGATCAATTTTTTCATGATTAATGAATCAGTAAAATATATTAGAAGCGGTATTAACAGCATTTGTCTGGGTAATTTTGCTACAAGAATATCATATAAAAATTTGCGTGGTCTAATAGGGCTAGGTTCTGATTTTAATAATATGTCAAAAAGATTAGAGCTTTATGAACAGAATAATGTGAAACAATTATTGTTGGAAAAGTCAAAATTAGAAACAGTTTTATCTATAATAGCTGATGGATTAATTTTATTAGATCAGGATCTAAGAATTGTCTTTGTTAATTCTTCTGCATATAAAAATTTAACATTCCTAAAATCTTGTATTATTGGAAATTATTTTACAGATTATTGTCCAAACTACATTAATCGTCAAATTATTCCATTACTTAATGATTTAGTGAATTGTAATCCTAATGTTGTTTACAATATCTCCGATTATACTAAGAATATAACAGTATATCTCAATAACGATACTTCTAAAACTGTTGAATTAGTAATAACAGCAGTATTTGATTTTGATAAAAAAATATTAAATGGAATAGGTATAAGTATACAAGATATAACTGATCAAATAGTGCTAAATGAAGCTAAGACTCAGTTTATTAGTAATGTATCCCATGAACTAAGAACACCATTATTTAATATACGTTCTTTCTTGGAAACTCTTTCTGAATACAGCAGTTCTTTGTCTGAAAAACAAAAAATGGAATTTCTTGAAATTGCTAATCAAGAAACACAAAGATTAACTTATTTAGTAAATGATGTACTAGATTTATCTAGGCTGGAGTCGGAGTTTATAGATATTTTAGAGCCTGTAGAATTGCATGAAATTGCACCTCCTATTATACAAACATCTTATTTAAGGGCAAGAACAAAAAAGGTTAAGCTAAGCTTTCAAATTAGTCGAAATGTATCAACTGTGTATGGATATTCCAATCTATTGGTGCAAGTATTATCTAATTTAATAGGTAACTCTTTGAAATTTACTCGTATTGATGGCCGAATTCTGTTAAAAATATACTTAAGTAAGCTCTTTGATTATCCTGTTAATGATAGATTACCAAGAATTCGTGTTGAAATTATTGATGAGGGAACAGGAATTGATGAATTAGATCAGATTCGTATCTTTGATCGATTTGTACGTCTTGAGAACAATGTACATACTTTAGAAGGAACAGGTTTGGGCTTATCTATTGTTAAAAATATTATTGAAAAGCATAGTAGTGATATTCATCTTTATAGTGAGCTTTTAATTGGTAGCAGTTTTTGGTTTGACCTTGCTATACTTGAAAAGAAGAGTTAAGTAATCAGGTCTCTTTCGCTTTGAAATGAGTATAATGTTAGTATAGTGTAAATTTTTGATTTTGTATTAATTATTTATAACTAGAATTATTTCTTTTAGTTGGAATATCGCTTTTTCAGTCATTAATCATGTCAGAGATTGATATCTAATTATGTTGTTGAGCTTTTTATTGATTAAAAAGAAATCAGTATATAGATTATTTTTCATTTAGTTATATAATTATCAGTATTATAATTTTAATTTATATTGTTTAATTAAAATTAAAACTATAAACTTAAAATAGTTTACCTTATTGTATTATTTTAATTTAATTATTTTGTTAGTGTTTAATTCTTTAGAAAGGAGGTAAATTTTATGTCAGGAGGATCTACGGGTGAACGTCCTTTTTCTGATATTATTACTAGTATCCGTTACTGGGTAATTCATAGTATTACAATTCCATCGCTTTTTGTGGCAGGTTGGTTATTTATTAGTACAGGTTTGGCTTATGATGTCTTTGGCACACCTCGCCCTAATGAGTACTTCACTCAAGATCGTCAGCAAGTACCATTGGTTAATGATCGTTTTAGTGCTAAGCAAGAACTTGAAGATTTAACAAAAGGAATCTAATTAGGAGGGATTTATATGAGCAGAGGAAATACAAACCAACCAATCTCGTATCCTATTTTTACCTTTAGGTGGTTGGCAATTCATGGTCTAGCTATACCCACTATTTTTTTCTTGGGAGCTATTACATCAATGCAATTTATACAAAGGTAGGAGGTTATAATGAGTGGCCCAAATCCAAATAAAGAACCTGTAGAGCTGAATCGTACTTCACTTTTTTGGGGTTTGTTACTGATTTTTGTCTTAGCAGTGTTATTTTCTAGTTATTTCTTTAATTAGTATTATAATTAGATATTGTCTTTGATTTATTGTAAAAAAGGAGTTGGATTCTAATGGCAGGTACTGGTAGAGTTCCTTTGTGGTTAGTTGCAACCGTTGGTGGTATTGCAGCAATCACAGTTTTAGGCATATTTATTTATGGATCTTATTCAGGAATAGGTTCATCTCTGTAGTTTAAATTATTGAGTTGGTATTCTTAGATATATTTCCTGATTATTGGTAATAAACCGCTTTGCAATTGTTTCAAACAATTACAAAGCGGTTATCATATTATTGTTTAGCAATGATTTCAATTTAAATTATTGATTAAGCAATACTTTCTTGCTCTATATAAATAAATAATAAAGCCATTCCTATGCCTGGAAATACAATACCTACTAAAGGTACTAATATTGATGGTAAATATGAAGCTGTCATAATAATACTCACTTAATTATATGAATATAAGTTTTATATCTTGATAATTATAGTTTTTCCAAGATATATTATCTTATTTTAGTTATATGTTTATTGTATATAATATTTATTCTTCTTATGCTATAAATATTGTAAAATTTAATACTTTATTTCTTATAAAAGTATTTTCTTGAATCAAGGGCTACTTATGTATAGAATGATTTAATTGAAATATTTTAACAAAGGTCTTTTATGAATACGAATTCACTTCCTGATCAAAGTAGCTTAGATGCTATGCGTAAGTTTTCTGAAGCATATGCTAAACGTACTGGTACTTTCTTTTGTATTGATACTAGTGTAACAGCTGTAGTTGTAGAAGGTTTAGCTAAGCATAAAGAAGTCTATGGAGCACCTTTATGTCCATGTCGACATTATGAGGATAAAAAAGCAGAGGTTCAAGCAACATACTGGAATTGTCCATGTGTACCTATGCGTGAAAGAAAAGAATGTCATTGTATGTTATTTTTATTGCCATCAAATGAATTTGCGGGTGATAATCAAGAAATATCTATTTAAGTTTTTGTATTGTGTGTGAAAAGAGTATAAATAAAGTACATCCTAAAGCAATATGATTTAGGTGTACGAATATATGGTTATTCTTTATTAAATATTGATAATGTTATTATTTAATTGTATGGTTAGCAATCAAAGATTGCCCCTTTTTAGTGATAGTAATATTATAACTGCTGGTCCTACTAAGACAATAATACCTAACGAAGTTAGTTGACCAATAACTTGCCAATTAATCATATCTAAATCATCCTTGTTGTTGTTCTTGATAATATCTTTCTATATATTTATTATACAATTTTATTCGTGCTGTTGATCGATCATATTTGATAATACTTTATAAGTAAGAATGCAAATAATATTTACATATTTGATAAGTATTTTATATTAAGTACGCCCAGTTCTTAGAAGTTTGAATAATTAATCCATTCTTTATATCTTGAGTTCCTTGCATTTCCCTAAGTTTTTCAAGAAGAGTATCCAATATTCTATAACTGTATTTTATTTTTGTATTATGTGTAAAGAATAGTTGTAAGACTCGAAGTTGCATGCTTTTATGTTGTTGCAGTAATAATTTGTAATTAAATGCAATATAAATAGGATGTTTTATTGATTGATAGATTTTAATTGTTGTTTGACGCAAATAATCAGTATCAGAAGAAGTTTTTTCCAAAAATAATTCTATTTGTTTTTCTATATCTGTTTGATAGTATTGTTTTAAATATGGTATAAGTTCATGACGTATACGATTACGTTTACATTGATAATATATATTTGTATAGTCAAACCATATTGGTAGAGCATAATATTTACAAAACCAGTTAATTTCAGCTCTATTAAAATTTAATAGAGGTCTTATTAAGTTAATATTTTTGTGTATGTTTCGGTCCCACCTTAGACTATTCAAAGTGTCAATATTACCTCCTTGTATCATATTCATGAGACATGTTTCCGTTTTATCACTTGAAGTATGTGCTGTAGCAATTATATCAAATGAATATTTCTGTGCAGTCTTAAGATATATTTGATATCTCATTGTTCTGAATTCAGCTTCTGAATATGTTCTAGGATGTAATTGATATAAGTATGATGGTAAATTGATGTTTTTTATAAGATTGACCATATGTTGAGTATTAATCGTTGTATCTTGTCTCCATTGGTGGTCAATATGTACAATAGCTAAATGTAAATTATTTGTTTTAGCTAAATCAATAAATAATTTTAAAAGACATAATGAGTCTTGCCCACAAGATATTGCTAGCAGTATAGAGCAATTATTTCTAATTTTAAGACGTTGATATAGATTGTGTATTAGTTTTTTGTGTAAGAAAGATGTCATTTGAGGTATTGAATGAATTTAGTTTTTAGGAAAGCCTTGATATTATTCTGTACCTATGTAATGATAGATCTGTGTTGTTAGACGGGTTGCTAACTCAATGGTAGAGTACTCGGCTTTTAACCGATTAGTTCCGGGTTCGAGTCCCGGGCAACCCATTTATATCTTGTAAAAAAGCTATTATGTAGTATATATTATCGTTATACTGTAAAAGTTTTTGTTTATACTTGTTATTATATGTCAATAGTTTCATCTACTTTGAGTTCACTTCATTATCCTTGTGGTTTAATTCCATTTATTACTGCTGGTAGTCCAAGTATTAATAGTACTGAGAAGGCATTATTGCTACTAGACCAGTCTGGTGCAGATATTATTGAAATTGGACTTCCTTATTCTGATCCATTAGCAGATGGGCCTGTGATTCAGGAAGCTTCAAGTCAAGCACTAAGTCAAGGTATGAACTTAGATATTTTATTAGATCTTTTGCATCGTGTAAAAGATAATATTCAAGCACCTTTAGTTTTATTTACTTATTATAATCCTGTTCTTTCTCGCGGTGTGGCAGTGTTTTTACAGGAAATTGCTGCAGCAGGTATAAAAGGAATTATTATTCCTGATTTACCATTAGAGGAATCAGATTATGTGATTGAAGTTTGTAATGCTTTGTCTATAGAATTAATTTTATTGGTAACACCTACAAGTCCTTCGGAGCGTATAGATAATATTCTTGACAAATCGCAGGGTCTGATTTACGTAGTTAGTTCTACCGGTGTTACAGGTATGAGAGATGAAATTAATAATAGAATGGAAGATTTTATTGCAAGAATCCGTTTAAAAACTGATAAGTTAATAATGATTGGTTTTGGTATATCAAAAGATGAACATGTTAGAAAAATTATGAATTGGAATGTTGATGGCATAGTTATTGGTTCAGCCTTTGTAAATTGTTTATCTGATCCAAATCCCGATGAAGGATTGAAAAAATTGCAAGATTTTTGTTTATCCGTCGGTAAAACTTTGCGCTCTAATCCAATTGGATAGTTTTTATACCCCCAGGGGAATTCGAATCCCCGTTACCTCCGTGAAAGGGAGATGTCCTAGGCCTCTAGACGATGGGGGCATTATCTGAAATAGACACGTAGAATAAATATATATTAAGTGAAGTGATTTGTCAAGTTTAGTAAGTATATATATACTTACTAATTCTGTTTAAGAGCCTGTAATAGCTTTTTCTGAATCAATAACTAGTCTTGATCTCATAATAAAATAGCTAACTGTTTCTCTTATATAAGTAATCATTTCTATAAATAACGAAAAAGCTTCATTCTTGTACTCTGTTAGTGGATCTTGTTGTCCATAGCTACGCCATCCTATTGATTCTCTTAAGTTGGCCATTTTTTCTAAATGTTCTTGCCATGCTGTATCAATTTGTTGTAATAAATAGTATTTTTCTAATTGTCTTATAAGTCCTGGTCTTAATTGTTCTAGATAAGCTTCTCTTAAGTCATATGTGATATGGAACTGTTCATGTAAAAAACACTTTATTTCCCCCTCATTCATTTGTTGTAATAAATTAAAATCAATTTCTGTTGGTAGATTTAGAATTGTTTGGATTTTCTGATATATTTTTTGTTCTTGTATGCTATCTTTCGTTTCATTTATTTGTTTTTTGCTGTAAAAGCTAATAATTTCATCTATTGTACTTTCACCATATTCTAATAAACAATCTCTTACGTATGTTGAGTATAAAATCCGGTTACGCTCAGCATATATTGCTTGACGTTGATTATTAAGTACTTCATCATATTCGAAGAGTTGTTTTCTTATGTCATAGTAATATGATTCTACTTTTTTCTGAGCATTATTTAAGCTACGGTTTAAAATAGCTGACTCAATAGGTACGTCATCATCAATGTTTAATGTTTCCATTAGTTGTAATATCTTATCGCCTCCAAAGATTCGTAATAAGTTATCTTCAAGACTTAAGAAAAAGCGTGAAGAGCCAGGGTCACCTTGGCGTCCAGATCGTCCGCGCAGTTGATTATCTATTCTCCGAGACTCATGTCTTTCAGTACCAATTACGTGTAATCCTCCTAGCTTAATAACTTGTTCCTTATCATTAAGAAAATCTTTTCTGTATATGTCTAAAATTTGCTTGTATGCAAAATAAATTTTTTCAGATGTTTTTTGGGACTTATTATCTACTATAGAACTTTCTATATACGATATAATTTCATCAGCTGTCATATCTTTTAATGAATTGTCTTTTTGTAAAGATTGAATCATCTCTTTTAGATATATTTTTATTTGATCACCAGGTTTATAGTAATCAATCATTGGTTTTTGTTTTTTAATAAAGCAGTCTTTTATAGTTTGTATTACAATTAATTTGCTGAATTGCTCAGGATTTCCTCCTAATATAATGTCAGTACCTCTGCCTGCCATATTTGTGGCAATAGTTAATGTTTTTGACTGACCAGCTTGTGCTATGATTTGTGATTCTCTTTCAACATTTTCTGGTTTAGCATTTAAGAGATTATATGGTAATTTATACTCATCAAGTAATTTTGCTAGTAATTCGGATTTTTCAACATTAGTTGTACCAATTAATGTTGGTCTACCTACTTGATACATGTCATAGCATTCATTTGCTATAGCAGTCCATTTGTTATATTCTTGTTTATAAACTAAATCAGGTAAGTCCATTCTTATACAATCTTTATTAGTTGGTACTGTGATTACATTTGTCTTATAAATTTTTTCAAATTCTTGAGATTCAGTTAGCGCTGTTCCAGTCATACCAGAAAGTTTAGAATAGAGTAGAAAAAAGTTTTGATACGTAATTGATGCTAATGTTTGATTTTCTTTTTGTATTGCCACACCTTCTTTAGCTTCTATTGCTTGATGTAATCCATCACTCCATCGACGACCAGGCATTATCCGTCCTGTGAATTCATCTACAATGACAACTTGATTATCTTTGACTATGTAATTACGGTCTTTAATAAAAATATTATGAGCTTTAAGTGCATTCAGGATATATTGTGCCCATGGTTCTTCAATTTGATAAATATTAGATATTCTTAAAAAAGTTTCACAAAATACAATACCTTGATCTGTTAAAATAGTATTTTTAGCTTTTTCGTCAATTTCATAGTGTTCTTGAACAATTAATTGCTGCACCAATTTGTTACTAGTAATGTATTTGTTAGTTGGAACATCAGAAGGACCAGAAATGATTAAGGGTGTTCTTGCTTCATCAATCAAAATAGAGTCAACTTCATCAATGATGCAAAAATCAAAACCTGTTTGTACAATTTCATTGACATCAATCGCCATGTTATCTCTGAGATAATCAAATCCTAACTCACTATTAGTAACATATACTATATCTTTACTGTAATTAAGCTTTCTCATATCAGCGCCCATGTTTTGTTGGATCAGGCCAATCTCAATATTTAAGAATTGAAAGATTTGCCCCATCCATTCAGCATCCCTTTTAGCTAAGTAATCATTAACAGTAACTACGTGTACTTTTTTACCAGTTAATGCATTTAAATATGCTGGTAATGTTGCTGTTAAAGTTTTCCCCTCTCCAGTTTTCATTTCAGTAATATTGCCTTCGTGTAAAATAATCCCACCCAATATTTGTACATCAAATAGTTTAATTCTAAAGACCCGTCGACATGCTTCGACGACAGTTGCAAAAGCTTCAGGTAATATTTTGTTTAAGTCACTATTACTGTTAAGTTCTTGTTTGAATTTTTCAGTTTGCGCTTTGAGAGTATTATCATCCCAATCCTGCATTGTAATGGACAATTTTTTAATTTGATTAAGGTGTTTTTCATGTTGTCGTAAGACTTTACTTTTCCGATTAGTTAAAAGATTAAACATATTTAATGGGCTGAAAATTGGTTAATTAAATAGGGCGAAAAAATTTCGTCAATAGTTATAACGGTTTTAGGAGTAAGGTGTATGCAATATGCTCTACCCCACAAGGGTCCAGTAGTGTTAAAGTATTCTTCTAGTTCATTGCAGTATCCAGTATATATATGAGTAAGATCTCTGTGCATATTAATTTCAGTATCAATGAGTTGAGTGCCTATTGGGTGATTGTTTGATAATACTTGAGATTTTAAAGAATATTGATTGATATCTGATTCGGCAAAAACAATTTTTTTTTATTGCAATAATGTATAAGCCAAACTTGGCGTTTGGAGTTTTGCACAATGTTATAGTGCTGAATGATCGTGTTTGTTTTGTAAATTCTTTGGTATTCTTGTACTAACAGTATGTCTGTTAATTGATTATATAATATACTACTATTTCTAGTGAAAGAACCATTGCTAGTTAGTAATATACGAATATTTGCAGGGATGATTTTACTCTGGCGTATTTTTGACTTAGACTGCGTATTGATACGGCATGTCCAGATTTTAATAAATTTTAAGTTGATATTTATACTCATGAATTTTAGCTTGCTATTTCGTACACTTTAACTATATCTTTTATACTTTAATCTTAGCTGCATATTCATGGTTTGATTTAGCAATTAAGCTAGTGCCAGTCATTTCTTTTGGTTGATCTAACCTTAAAAGGTCAATAATTGTTGGAGCAATATCTGCTAAAGAACCATTGGAACGTAATTCTAAGCATCCGTTATTATCTTTAGACTCATTTATTCCGTGGTTTACCATTATAAATGGTACTAAGTTTGTAGTATGTGATTTACATGCTAGGTTATTTTTATCTAGCATGTATTCAGCATTACCGTGATCTGCAGTTATAATCATAGTACCTTCTGCTTGATGAATAGCTTGTAAGAGAATATTTATCTCTTTGTCAACTGATTCTATAGCTTTTATAGTACTATCCATGTTGCCTGTATGGCCAACCATATCAGGATTAGCATAGTTGATAATAATTAATGAATAAATATTTTTAGCAAGAGCATTTGTTACTCTTTTAGTAATCTGTGAAGCAGACATTAGAGGTGACTCATCATAGGTTGCAACTTGTGGACTCGAAATTAGTTCACGATCTTCCCCATTGAAAGGTTCTTCGATGCCACCATTTAAGAAGTAAGTAACATGAGCATATTTTTCAGTTTCTGCAATCCTGAGTTGTTTAAGTTGATTTCTTGAAATGATTTCTCCTAGAAAATTAATTTTACTGTTTGCTTGAAAAGCTATAGGTATTGTAAGTGTTGAGTCATATTGTGTAAAACTACATAGTTCTAAACCTTTGATTGATTTAAGGGAAAATCCTTTAAAGCTTTCTTTGCAAAATGCTTGACACAATTGTCTCATTCGATCCGGTCTAAAATTAAATAAAATAATACCATCATTATCTTCAATTACTCCTTCATTAATTCGTGTAGGTATAATAAATTCGTCAGAGATGTCTTGTTCATAGAAAGATTCTAAAACTTTACTTGCTTCTTGTAGATCAATATCGTTATTTTCTGTAAGAATCTTATAAAATGCTTCAGTTCTAGACCATCTGCAATCTCTGTCCATTGCATAATATCTTCCACTGATTGTGCATATCTGCCCAATGCCTAATTCTTCTATTTTTTTTTGTATCATTTGTATGAATTCATTAGCACATTTAGCTTTTGTATCTCTTCCATCAGCTATGAAATGTATGCATACTTTAATAACTTTCTTTTCATGAATTAAATCTAATAATGCTAATAGGTGATTTATATGTGAATGGACTCCACCATCTGAGCAAAGACCTATGATGTGTATTTTGCTCTTATTGGTGTTTACTTGTTTGCAAATTGTATTTAGTACTTTGTTATTGTAGAAGGTTTTATCTTCTATTGATTTAGTTATTTTTACTAGATCTTGAAGTATTATGCGTCCTCCACCAATTGTAGTGTGTCCAACTTCAGAATTACCTACCTGTTTAGAGGGTAATCCAACATCTAATCCCGATGCACTTAATTTTGTCATTGGAAATACTTCTTGTATTGTATCCATTACAGGTGTTTTTGCAAGATAAATTGCATTGCTGTTGTTGTTAAGACCTATTCCCCAGCCATCTAGAATAGTTAAAATGATAGGATGAATGTTTTTGTTTGTCATAAACTTTATTAAAGATGTAAATGAATTGGATATTTAATAAATAGCATTATTAATTACTGATTTATGTAATTAATAAGTTTCTATATATTATAAATATAAAATTCTTAATTAAGAAACCGCAAAGAAATATTGATGAAATATTTCTTTGCGGTTTCTTAACTATATTATTCTAGAATTATATCTAAATTAATCTATTAGCTTAGAGTATTAATGGCATAGTCTAAGTAAGTATTTGCTTCGTTAGCTACTTGTCCTGATAGATTATGGCTACTTTTGATATATTGTAGAGCCTCAATATACCAGCTTGGTGAAAGTTCAAAACTACGATTAATTTCTTCTAAGCCAGCAACTAAATACTCATCCATAGGTCCTGTTGCACCAACAACTAGGCAGTATGTTGTCATGCGTAGATAGTAGCCAATATCTCTTGCACATTTTGCTTTACCAATTGCACTTGATGCATAAGTTGGTCCAGGCATTTGTGTTACAAATGGAAATTTTGTGTATACTGCTTGAGCTGCACCAGTAATTAGTCTTTGAGCACTATTAGTTAAAGAGCGTGCAGCTTCTAAACTAGATCCCGCTCTATCGTATCTTCCTGTTATAGCTTGTAGCTCGCCATTACTTAAAAAACGCCCTTGGCTGTCTGCTGATGCGATTGCTTCTGTTATAGGAGTTTTCATAAAAGATGATCCTTGATTGTATTGATTAATTAAATATTGCTATTCTATCACTGATTTATACGACTGCGATTGCCGCACGATCAAAATAGCTTCCTAATTCAGCTGTTAAAGCACTGCAATCTCCTAAAGGTACTCCGTTTAAATCGTTTGCTAATGCAATAGAAGCTTCTTTCATTTTTTGTATAGCAACAGCAACTGATGAACCTGGTGTACCTAGTGCTTGATAAGTTTCTCTTAAGCCATTTAAGCAACGATCATCTAATACGCTAGAATCACCTGCTACCATTGAATAACTAACGTAACGTAAAACGATTTCCATATCTCTCAAGCATGCTGCCATTCTTCTGCTTGTATATGCATTGCCACCTGGTTGAATTAACTGTGGTTGTTCTGCAAAAAGAGCTCGAGCTGAATTGGTTACAATGGCTGAAGCATTTGAGTTAATTTTATTTACTACATCTAGTCTTTTTTGTCCTTCACTAACCATTGTTGACAAAGCATCTAGTTGTGTATTACTTAAGAATTCTCCTCGTGCGTCAGCTTGTGCAACAACTTTAGCAAATGCGTCTAGCATATTTTTTGTCTCCTTGTAAAATAAGAATAATCTAGATTGATACTATCTTGAAAACCTAGTTATACTTTAGATTTTATTATGTACACAGGCTATAACTTAATTTGATAGTTATAGATCATAATTACATTTTTGAATTAAGATATAACTTTAGTATGAATTATACATGTATTATTACTGCAATCTTTTTTAAGAATTATTACATGTAGCTATTTCTGGCTAATCACTTATGATTTCTGGTTGACTAATTTCATCTGCCATTTCAAGTATTGCACGAATTACTGGTTTAATTCTTGGGTCATCAACTATATCTATATCTTCATATTTGCGCCTTTTTGCTCTATTAGCAACTTGAACTGTTATCTTGAAGCGATTAGATGCGACTTCTAAAAGTTCTTCGGTTTTATAAATAATTTGATTTGATTCTATGAGGCTTGAATATAGCATATTGATATTTTAGGTTAAATTTAATAGATCTTTCTTGTTCGTAAATATGTGTATGTATTCCGGTAAATCTTAATTTCTGTAAATTTAGAGATCTTGACAATATATGTGTAATAATCATAACAGTAATGATTTAGATATGATAATAGTATTCAAATTTTTATATAACTTAGTATTCATTAGATAAATATATCTATTCATTTCCTTTTATCTTTTAATAATCATAAATATATGCAAGCATTAAAATACAATACTTCTCTATTATTGAACTACTCAGGTCAGCCTTCTGTCTTGCAAGAGAGAGATGCATGCGGAGTTGGTTTCTTGGCAAGACCTTCTCAAGACCCTACACATCAATTGGTAATACATGCATTAACATGTTTAACATGTATGGAGCATCGAGGTGCTTGTAGTGCTGATCGTGATACAGGCGACGGTGCTGGTATTATGACACAGATACCTTGGGAATTACTTGAAAATTTTGTGGATAAAGCAAGTAGAAACATCGGTGTAGCAATGATATTTTTACCTTCGAATGGTACAGACAGCATAGAAAAGTTATTCGAATGGGTTGTAAGAGATGAAAAATTAGAAGTGCTAGGATGGAGAAATGTCCCAATTATACCTGAAGTATTAGGTAAACAAGCTCGAACAACACAGCCTGTTGTTAAACAATTTTTTGTTAAAAGTAATGTTTTAGAAGGTGATCTTTTAGAAGCAACATTATACGCTGTACGTAAAAGAATTGAAAAATTAGTAGCTCAGCAGTATTCTATTTCGAGTAATCAATTTTATATATGTTCCTTTTCCTCAAGAACTATTGTCTACAAAGGTATGTTACGTTCTGCAGTATTAGGTCAATTTTATCAAGATTTATATAACCCTAAATATAAAAGTACATTCGCAATTTATCATAGACGTTTTAGTACGAATACAATGCCTAAGTGGCCCTTAGCTCAGCCGATGAGATTTATTGCACATAATGGTGAAATTAATACTTTATTAGGCAATTTAAACTGGATGAAATCTAAAGAATCGTTATTTAATCACAATTTTCTGAAAGATAGATTGGCAGATATTAAGCCCGTAGTAAATTATGAAAATAGTGATTCTGCTAATTTAGATGCAGCAACAGAAATATTAGTTTCTTCGGGAAGATCTCCAGAAGAAGCATTAATGATTTTAATTCCTGAAGCTTATAAAAATCAGCCAGCGTTAGATGCTTTTCCAGATATTGTGGATTTCTATGATTATTATAGTCATTTACAGGAGCCATGGGATGGACCAGCATTAGTGGTTTTTAGTGATGGTAAAAGTGTAGGAGCAACTTTGGATCGCAATGGTTTGCGACCTGCTCGTTATTGTGTTACTGATGATGGTCTAATAATTGTATCTTCTGAGAGTGGTGTGTTGGAGCTTGAAGCACAAAGTATTATTAAAAAAGGGCGTTTGGGACCAGGACAAATGTTGTCAGTTAATATGCAGACAGGTATTCTATCAGATAATTGGTCAATAAAAAACCAAGTTGCCAAGAAATTGCCATATGGTTCGTGGTTACGAGCTAAAAAACAGTTATTGCTAAAACAGCCTTATCTTACCAAATCTATAAAGCCAGATGTTGATTTAATGAAATTCCATACAGCGTTTGGTTATTCAAATGAAGATGTTGAATTAGTAATTGAACATATGGCTAGTTCAGCTAAGGAACCTACTTTTTGCATGGGTGATGACATCCCTCTGGCAATTTTATCATCTAAACCTCATTTGCTCTATGATTATTTTAAGCAAAAATTTGCACAGGTTACTAATCCGGCAATAGATCCTTTGAGAGAAAGTCTAGTTATGTCGTTGAATATAAGTCTGGGACCAAAAGGAGATCTTTTGTCTCCAGATAATTTAATGGCGAAAAGAATACAATTAGATTCTCCTGTAATTAATGAAAATGAGTTAGAACAAATTTTACAGTCAGATTTTAATTGTGAGAAAATTTGCACTTTTTATAGCAAAAGTTTACATGGTTCTGATTTAAGAGAGCCAATCCGTCAAATCTGTGATCAAGCCTTGTCCTTTGCCAAAAATAAAATTGATATACTTATACTGACTGATTTTACAGATGTATTACTAGATGATGAAATTTTCATACCTCCTTTACTGATTGTAGGTGCTGTACACCATCATTTAATTGAACATAATTTGCGTCAACAAGTATCAATTGTTGTTGAGACAGCTCAATGTTGGAATACTCATCATTTTGCGTGTCTTATAGGTTATGGAGCCAGTGCAGTATGTCCTTACCTTGCATTCCAAACAGCACGCAATTGGTGTTATCACCCAAGAACCCAAAAATTAATGAATAACGGTAAGATTGATAAAGTAACTGTTGAGGTTGCACAAAATAATTATCGTGTTGCTATTGAAGCAGGGCTTTTGAAAATTTTATCTAAAATGGGTATTTCATTGTTATCAAGTTATCATGGAGCTCAAATTTTTGAGATACTAGGCCTCGGGCAAGATATTGTAAATCTTGCTTTTAAAGGTACAGTTTCAAGGGTTAATGGAATGAATTTAGGTGAATTATCATTCCAGGTTGCAGAAAATTACACTAATGCTTTTAATTCTGTTTTACCTAAAAGATTGACCAACTTAGGTTATGTGCAGTATCGTCCAGGTGCAGAGTACCATGTTAATAATCCTGAGATGTCTAAAACATTACATAAAGCTGTACGTTCTAAGGATATTGACTTATACACTAAGTATAAAGAGCTCTTGCAGAATAGACCACCAACAAATTTAAGAGATCTACTAACTATTAAAAATGAAAAATCCCCTATTTCAATTGAGCAAGTTGAATCTGTGGATAGTATTTTATCTAGGTTTTGTACTGGTGGTATGTCATTAGGTGCGTTATCAAGGGAAACGCATGAAACCCTTGCTATTGCTATGAACCGTATAGGTGGTAAGTCTAATTCTGGTGAAGGAGGCGAAGATCCTATCAGATACACTACGATTAATGATGTTAATGAATCGGGTATCGCAGATCAATTTGCTCATTTAAAAGGTCTGCAGAAAAATGATCTAGCTAATTCGGCCATTAAACAAATTGCATCAGGCCGTTTTGGTGTAACTCCAGAATACCTAATGAGTGGTCTACAGCTAGAAATTAAAATTGCTCAGGGTGCCAAACCAGGTGAAGGAGGTCAGTTACCAGGTAAAAAGGTTAGTCCATATATTGCTGGTTTACGTAATTGCAAACCTGGAGTAACTTTAATTTCACCACCACCTCATCATGATATTTATTCTATTGAAGATTTATCTCAGTTAATTTTTGATTTGCACCAGATTAATCCTTCTGCAAAAGTTTCAGTAAAATTAGTTGCACAATCAGGTATAGGTACAGTAGCAGCTGGTGTGGCTAAAGGTAATGCTGATATAATTCAAATTTCTGGCCATGATGGTGGTACTGGTGCATCGCCTTTGAGTTCTATTAAGCATGCTGGTGGACCATGGGAGCTTGGTATTACGGAAGTTCATCAACTATTGTTGGAAAATAATTTGAGAGATCGTGTTGTATTAAGAGTAGATGGTGGCTTAAGAACAGGTTTAGATATTGTATTAGCTGCTATTATGGGTGCTCAAGAATTTGGCTTTGGTACCGTAGCAATGATTGCTACCGGTTGTGTGATGGCTAGAATTTGTCATACTAATAATTGCCCAGTAGGAGTAGCAACTCAAAGGCAAGATTTGCGTAACCGTTATCCAGGAATACCATCAGATTTAGTAAACTTTTTTATTTTTGTTGCTGAAGAAGTTAGGGCAATTTTAGCTTCACTAGGTTGCAGAAATTTACAAGAAATTACTGGGCAAGTGAATTTGTTAAAGCAAAATGAGGCGATTAGCTTAAATAAAACATCTAATTTGCAATTAGATTCATTATTAGTCCAGCTATCTGATCAATTAAATATGACTCAATATTTCCAAAATAAACAGCCAAATTCAAATGGTCCAGTGTTAGATGATGAGTTGTTGTCAGATCCTAATATCTTACATGCAATTTCTAATAATCTTACTATTAGTAAAAAAGTTAAGATAGTAAATACCAATAGGTCTGTAGGTGCAAGGATTTCTGGAAAAATTGTTAATCTATATGGTAATTATGGATTTAATGGTGGTTTGAATTTAAGTTTTTATGGATCTGCTGGCCAAAGTTTTGGAGCATTTATTTGTCGTGGTATTTCTTTTTCTCTTTATGGCGAAGCTAATGATTATGTAGGTAAAGGTATGAATGGAGGAGAAATTATAATTGTTCCACCAGTTGGTTCTATCTATGATCCAGCAGAACATGTAATTCTTGGGAATACATGTTTATATGGTGCTACGGGTGGTTATTTATTTGCTAATGGACAAGCTGGTGAACGTTTTGCAGTAAGAAATTCAGTAGCGCAAGCTGTTGTTGAAGGGGTTGGTGATCATGCTTGCGAATATATGACTGGTGGTACAGTCGTTGTTATAGGACCAGCTGGTCGTAATATAGCAGCTGGAATGACGGGTGGCATAGCTTATTTACTAGATGAAGAAGATAATGTATCAAACAAGATTAATCAAGAAATTGTTAAGGTACAACGTATTCAAACCAATGAAGGGGCAGAGCATTTAAAAGGTTTATTATCAATGCATTTGCTGAGGACAAAAAGTGCAAAGTCAAAATTGATTTTAGACAATTGGTCTAAGTTTCTCCCTTTATTTGTACAACTTGTCCCTCCATCTGAGGTTGATAGCCCAATAACAAATATTTCAATATCACAATATAAATTTGTAATTTAGAATATTGTATACATTTTGTTAATATAACTACACTAATCAACTTAAATTCAATTAAGATATGATTCAATTATATTCGTTTTGTTTAGTTACTTGTATACTTTAATAATTAATAAAAATTTGGCGATAGATCTATGGCTCATAATGTAAAGGTTTATGATACTTGTATTGGTTGTACACAGTGTGTACGTGCATGTCCTTGTGATGTTTTAGAAATGGTACCTTGGGATGGTTGTAAAGCTGGACAGATTGCCTCTTCACCTAGGACAGAAGATTGTATTGGATGTAAGCGATGTGAAACAGCTTGTCCTACTGATTTTTTGAGTGTTAGGGTTTATCTCGGTGCTGAAACAACACGTAGTATGGGCTTAGCATATTAAATTGATGTAAATTAAGAAAAATTTTAATTATGTATAGTGTAATAAATTCATGTTTTACACTATACATTTTTGTACAAAGTAATTAGCTTGATTTATAATTATCTATAGTTTTTTATATTAGGATCCAATAAATATATGCCATTACACGATTGTATTAAAAAAGCTTGTAATAGAAAACAGGTGTTAAAAACTATTATTGGTATAGATAATTTTAACATTTCTAATTCGATTGATAAAATTGAAGCAGCTGACATAGCAGGTTCCACATATATAGATATTGCTGCTAATATTGATCTATTGAAAGAAATTAAATCAGTAGCATCTTTACCAGTTTGTGTATCTTCTATCTCGATGCAAGAATTGCATAATTGCTATAATGCAGGAGCTGATATGTTAGAAGTAGGAAATTTTGATATTTTCTATCGTAAACATATATATTTGAGTAGTCAGGAAGTTTTTGCGATGGCAAAAGATTTAAAGTACAGAGTACCTAATGCTTCTATATGTGTTACTATACCTCATATTTTAACTATAGAGCGTCAATTATTATTGGCGCAAAGGTTAGAGGATATAGGTGTAGATATGGTCCAAACTGAAGGTTGTGCAACTAAAGCTATGAATCTTTCAAGTATATCTTATTCTATTAAAAGCGCATCTGCAACTTTAGCTAGTGCCTCTGTATTGTCTGCTGGACTTACCATACCTGTTATTGCTTCTTCGGGTATTAGTTCGTTAACAGCACCAATGGCAATATCCTGTGGTGCTGCAGGTGTAGGTATCGGCTCGTTTTTCAATACTTTTCAGTCTAATTTAGAGTTATCTAAAGAAATTTATGAAACCATCAACTCTATTAAAGCGAATTACTATTCTGAACAAGCTCTTACTAACTACATCTTTAGAAAAGATGCTAAGGATCTCCTAGTCAGTGTATAATTTTATACTCTTTATAAGGTTTTTATTTAAATAAATGTAGTTATACTTATACTTCATGAAAACTATTTCATCTTGTAATAGTATTGAAATTCGCAAGATTTTATTTCTATTATTTATAGTCTTTTTTTCACTTGTTTCATGGCTGATTGTTAATAAGCAATCTGTTAATAAAGGTTACTCAATTTTTGTGGAATTTGATAATGCACACGGTATTAAGCAAGGTTCTCCTGTAAGGCTGCGTGGTCTAGTTATAGGCTCAGTAACACAAATTAGTAATGAAATTAATTCTGTTCTAGCTTTAGTGAAATTTGATTCTAATTCTTTACTTATTCCTAAAAATTCACTAATTGAAACTAATCAAACAGGCTTATTAAATGATGCAGTAATCGACATTATTCCTTTAGAATTAGTACCATATGATGTATCCGTTAACCCATTATCTGCAAATTGTAATGATAGCCATATTTTATGTCACTTATCTTACCTACAAGGTGATAGAGGACTAAATTATGATGATTTGATTAGAGCTACTACAAGAATTTCTCAGCGTTTTGATGACCCGAGGTTTTTTAATTTATTCTATATGTTTCTTCATAATAGTGTAGAGATTACAGATCATGTAACTGAAACTTTAGTGGATTTGTCGGATTTTTTTGCATTTTATTCAAAAAACTATATTAATAATCACTAGATATTATATTTTAATGATAACTGTGATAATTTGAATTATAATACTTTTAGATTTTTTTAAATATGACTATTACTGATAGAAAATCTTTGCCTTTAGATTTTTTAAAACCTGTTACAGAATTGGAGAATCAAGTACTTCATCTAATTGATTTGATTAAACAAAATAAAATTAATGTAGATCATGATTTAGATATTTTCAAGAAAGATTTATTAGATCTTAAACAAGATATTTTTTCTTCATTATCGCCGTTGCAGCGTTTACATTTAGTAAGACAAGCAGATAGGCCTACAACTCTTGACTATATACCATTTATTTTGGATGATTGGATTGAGCTTCATGGAGACCGCGGTGGTGCTGATGACCCTGCTATGGTAGGAGGTCTGGGTAAGTTAAATGGTCAGACCGTTGTTTTTGTGGGACATCAACGTGGTAAAGATACTAAAGATAATGTAGCTAGAAATTTTGGTATGCCATCTCCAGGTGGCTATAGAAAAGCACTACGTTTAATGCAGTATGCAAATAATTTTAAATTTCCTATATTGACTTTTATTGATACTCCTGGTGCTTGGGCTGGTATAGAAGCAGAAAGACTTGGACAGGGAGAAGCTATTGCAAAAAACTTAAGAGAAATGTTTTCTTTTGATGTTCCTATTATTTGTACCGTCATAGGTGAAGGTGGTTCTGGAGGAGCTTTAGGTATTGGAGTAGGAGATGTTATGTTAATGCTAGAGTATGCAGTATATACTGTGGCTACTCCTGAAGCATGTGCAGCTATATTATGGAAAAACAGTCAACAGTCTCCGGAAGCAGCAGAGGCTTTGAAGATAACATCTTCAGATTTAAAAGTTCTAGGAATTATTGACCATATTGTTCCTGAACCAGTTGGAGGGTCACAAGCTGATCCTAGCCAAGCAGCTAAATATTTAAAGCAACAATTGGTTAATAATCTGCAAAATCTAAAGTTGTTAAAGAATGATGAACGTTTAGCTAAAAGATATCAAAAATTTAGAAAAATGGGTACTTTCTATGAATATTAAGTCTAAACTTTGATATCTTAATTCTACAATTATATAGTATTAAGTATTACCAATAACTAATTTTAGTAATTAATTAATACTATAAAAAATTTTATGCAAGTAAACCTGTGCCGCGTAGTCCAAGAATTACTCCAGCCCCGATTACGTGTCCTAGACTTGTTGTTGCTAATAATTCGGTTAAACCAAATCCTTCAAGCCCAGCAATAGGCATCGAAGGTCCTAGATTTCTAACTTGTATTGCATATCTACCGACACCTATCGCAAAAACATTGCTAATTATCATAATAAATGCTATTTGAGTTGACCATCCAGTGTTATTGTTAGCTAGTGCAACTATGTTGTTAATATTCATGTGTTATATGTTTAAAAATTAATTATGGATATTTTAGGGTACAATACTATTTCTTTCAATATGAATATTATAAGAATTTACATTTGATTTTATGTTAATCATTGTGAATTAAATAATAAATGTCTTAATATTCTAAGATACCCATCCATAACTGTGCAATCCTTGTCCTAAAAAATTAACTCCTAAATAGCAAACCCACACAACAAAAAAGCCTACTGATGCGAGAAGTGCTGGTTTTTTTCCTGCCCATGATTTTGTTAGTCTTGAGTGTAAATATGATGCAAATACTAGCCATGTAATAAGTGCCCATGTTTCTTTAGGATCCCAGCTCCAATATGAACCCCATGCCTCGTTTGCCCACACAGCGCCTGAAATAATACCAACAGTGAGAAGAGGAAATCCAAGGCCAATAATACGATAACTGAGATTATCTAGGCTTTCCAATAAACTCATTCGTGAGGTGAGGCTATGTGTCAGCGTAGAGTTTGTTTGTATATCATTATATAGCAGAGGAACTGTATTGGTTTTTATTTGTGTATCATTACTTAAATATCCACTAGAATCACCTTTAAGATTAATAGATTTTCCTTGTGTAATAATTAGAAACAGGATAGAAAGTAAAGATCCAATGAGCAAGAAAGCATAACTAAGAATCATTACTGTAACATGCATCATAAGCCAGTTAGAATGTAGTGCAGGGACTAATGGACTTGCTTTCTGCATTTCTTGAGGGAGAGATATACTTGCGAAAGCTATTATAAAAAGATCAATTGGTAAGCTAACTGCATTAATAATTTGGCTCTTGATTTGTTGGTTGATTAAAATCTGAGTGAATGTGAGACACCAGGTTAAAAAAATTAATGATTCATATAGGTTACTAAGAGGGAAATAGCCATTTATAATCCATCGACTACCTAATATAATAGCTAGTAATACATTGACTATTATTACCATAGATTTACTTATTGTCTTGAGAAATTTGAAATAGGGAAATGCTATAGTAGTCCAGCAGATGAGTAAATTAATGAGTAGTATGAGAAAAGATGTGTTGATAAGCTGGTTATGTACTATGTTCCATTCCATTATTTACTCCAGTGTTTCTTTAATTAGTATTTGAGTTAATAATATTATTATATATGATTACGTAGAATGTATATAGGTTTTCTGTATAGTTAGAAATAATGGATGACTATGTAGTTGTTGCTACATAGTCATCCAATTTTTTTGTTAATCTTTTTAGAAGATTATTTTAGCATAAGTTTAACTAGTAAAGAATTAGCTTAATGCATTGATAATATAATCAAGTGCTGCTGCATATTCAACTCCAGCTTGTGCTGACATATCACGTGGTACACATAATCTGTCACGTGTGAACGTGAAAGCAGCTACGTAAGAAGCAGCTGGAAGATTTAGTGTTCTATAAACTTCACGAGCTCCTGCAATAGCCCATTCGTCAAGAGGACCTGTACCACCAACAACTAGAGAATAGTTTACGATTCTCATATAGTGATCAATGTCACGATAGCATTTGTTTACTTTTTCTTGGCTGTCACCAGCTTCACCTGGATTTTTAAGGTAAGAGTATTTTGCAAAGCAAGCGTCACCACCTTCTTTAACAACAGCTTCATGATTGCCAGCTAGCTTTTCTGCAGCTTCTAATCTTGCAGCAGCACGTTGGATGTTACCTTGGATAGATTCAAGATCTGAAGATGATGGGAAACGACCAGCAGCATCTGCAGCGCTGATCGTGGTAGTCATAACTGATTTCATTTTTGTCTCCTTAAGTGGATTTTTATTCTGTTTAATCTTACTAGGCTAAAATATGAATTGCCTTTTAGGGAATTCAAACTAGCTGATAGCAGCTGCAACTCTATCACAGTAGCTAGCAACTTCAGATGCTAGTGCTGAGCAGTCACCAGATGTACAAGCCATTTTGCGTTGTGAAGCTGTGTTAGTAATAAATGCAACAGCAGCAGCTTTCATAATGCTTACAGCTCTTACTGAAGAATTAGTTGGAACTCCTAGAGCAATATAAGTTTCTTTTAGACCATTAAGACAACGATCTTCCAGTACAGAAGGATCGCCTGCTAGAAGTGCATAAGAAGCATATCTTAGGATGATTTCGCCATCGCGTAGGCATGCTGCCATACGACGATTTGTATAACAGTTACCACCAGGAGCAATTAAGCCAGGGTTTTCACAAATCATACCAGATACAGCATCTGATACGATACAACTTGCGTTAGATACGATGAAATTAACTGCATCAAGACGAGTATTACCGTCAGCGATGAATTTTTTAAGAGCTTGTAAATCACTGCCACCAACGTAAGCAGCTTTAGCGTCTGAATTAACTACAACTCTGGAAAATGCGTCAAGCATGGAGCTCTCCTTATTACAAATATAAAGGACTTAGCTGTTTCAGCTGTCTTTTGATTGGACTAACTGATGTATTAGTATCGAAACTATAATATATGACATATTCCCTGAAAAATTTATAACTAATTAACAAACCGTTACATTTCTTCCTTAACTACGCTACTTAAGAAGTTCTTGCCAGTCTATTATTTCATCCTTTGGTTTTTTACTAAAAATTTAATAATATTATCTTTAACTAACATATATTTGAGCGTTAAATTTAAGTAACTTCTACTCTCATGTTCTCTTAGATGCATCAGCTTATTACGTATTATAGTCATCTGAAATTGTTGTTCAAGGCTTAAATTGTTAGGTTGATTCATCATTTGGAATGTATAATTATATTATGCATACTAATGCAACGTAAATAATTCTATTGATTATTTTTTTGCTTACTAAATGAAATGTTAGATAGCATGTCAAATAATTAAATAATATTAAATCTTACCGTTTGCGATGCATATTTCTTTTATATTAATCACTCATAGATCGAATTTTTATGTACACAATTAACTGCTAAGGTTATTTTCGTAGTATACTGTAGTTTGCATAGTTATTTTTGTATATTTAGGTACATAAAAAATGTCTTAAATATGTCTTTAGATGTAAAAAGATAAAATTATGCTATGCCGGAATAAATTCAATTCATTGTCAAGGTTATCGAAAACACTATAAGCTATACTGGAGACCAAATATGTCTATACCAATATTAAATTATTCTTTATCAACTCAAAATCAACGTGTTAACGGATTTGAAACGTACCCTGGAGATGAACAGCCTACTATTTATACAACAGATAATTTGCCTACTGCTAATGGTATGGATGAAATTATATGGGCTGCTTATAGACAAGTTTTTAGTGAACATCAAATTTTGAAAAGTACATCTGAATACTTTTTGGAATCACAGCTAAGATTTAATCAAATCAAAGTTAAAGATTTGATTAAAGGCTTATTAATGTCTGATAGTTTCCGTAAACTTAATTATGATGTAAACAATAATTATCGTTTTGCTGAAATGTGTGTTCAAAGAGTTTTAGGGCGTGATATTTATAATGAAAGGGAAAAATATGCTTTCTCTGTGATTATAGGATCAAAAGGCTTGGAAAGCTTTATTGATATGCTTTTAAGTAGTGAAGAGTACACAGATAATTTTGGAGATTCAATAGTACCTTACCAAAGACGAAGAATTATTGCGCAAAGAAGTAAAGGAGAAATACCTTTTAATTTAAAAACACCTCGTATGGGAGAAGCTTTTCTTAATAAATCTGTTATGCCTCAGTTAACTTGGGCTGGTCCAGTACGTAAATTTAGGCCACAAGAACAATCTCCAAAAGCTGGAGATCCAGCATTGTTCTTATCTATGGTAAATGATGTTGCTTAGGTGAAAATTTTTTATACTTAAATTATTGGTCAAAATAATATTCATTTTTGACCTTATTTGAAGCGATAGTGTATAAGTTCAATTAGCTTCCGAGCTTAAATGCATCAACAAATAAGCCATATAGAATACCTATTTTTATATAATTTACTCTATGTATTATAATTTTCTTGAAATTCTTTCCTAATCTCAGTGGATAAGTTTGCTGACTGATTCTTTCATAGAACGTAACTATAATAGCTGCACCTATAATTCCCCAATCACCAGTTTGTCCAGGTATTGTTGATAATGTGGTAGAAATGAAAAAGCCAAGTAGCATGTATAATACGCTTAAGCTTAGCGCATTAATATTTGTTTTACGGGCCTTGCTGAAGTTCTGAGAAAGGCTTTTAACAAATGCAGCTAAGTTTGTACTGTCCATCGTGATAATTAGCTAATGATTAAATTTAAAAAAGAGATGATATATCTATAATATATTACAAGATAATGCACCTAAATATTTTTTTCGCTTAATCCTTTAATTAAATACTGGAAAGGCGTATCGATAATAGTACTTCCTGTAATTTCAATTTGATTAATTTTAACAGTTTCTATAATAATATCTTGTAATATTTGAATACTTCTAATAGTTGGCCCGATAGGTACTTCCAAAGAATTGTAAGTTTCTCGTAGTCCATCTAATACTCTTTCATCGATGATATTGTTGTCACCAGCAACTATGGCATAGCTGCAGTATCTTAGGTAATATTCAATATCTCTTAGACATGCTGCATATCTTCTTGTTGTGTATGAATTGCCACCAGGTCGAAGTAATTCAGGTTGTTCATCGTATAGTTGAGCAGAAGCTTCTTTAATAATATTTGACGCTTGGCTATTGATGATTTCTGAAATGCGTATTCTCTCTAGACCCGTAGAAAAGTAAATCTCTAATTCATTTAGTGCATTGATATCTAAGTACCTTCCTGCCAGATCATATCTGTTCACAATACTTGATATAGCATCTTGCATAATTGTATTCCTCCTGGATATTGATACATATCATGTTGATAGTATAATCTAGTTAGCTGAAAATGTGCTTTAGTAGATTATAATTCATCTATGATATTTAATATAGTTGCATCTTAATTTTCTTACATGTTTAAAGTAATACGTGTTAACGGGCCAATAAAAAAGCATGAGCATGATGTCAGACAATATCAAACTATAATTACTTTTATGTCAGTATCTTACGATAATACATCTTTAAATCGATTAAATTTCAATAAACAAATTAATAATATCTCATATGCCGAAAAGATGTTTGATGAAGATATTTTATACTGTAAAATAAGTATTATTATGCCTAACCAGATAGCTGTAGAATTTCATAATTCTAATATGTCTGAAGCTAAGGTTAGTAAAAAATTACAAGTTATTTTTAAATCAAATAACGTAGAGAATCTAATCTTTTTAATAAAAAGTCATATATATATATCTTCAAAATTATCTGTAGGTCATGCTTTATATATTGGCTGCGAGTTAACTAAAGCGCAGCTAGCTTTAATCACTACTCAGAATTATATACAAAATTAATTGTGTATACTAGTATATATTCTGTGTAGTGCATGAGCATGTAACTCAGTGGATAGAGTGCCAGATTCCGATTCTGGAGGTCGAGGGTTCAAGTCCTTCCATGCTCGTTGACTTGTATTTTTATATAAATTATATTACTCTTTGTTCTACATCGATTTTACATAAGGGACTGTCAGGTTTCTACATGTTAATATTTTTTCTGAAGGCTAATATCAGGTTGATTATAAATATCGCCTGAAATTAAAAAATAAATGCAAAAAACCAAATTATTCCTTTATCTCGAGGTCTAGTTACTGCTTAAATTGAGATATTTCTCCAGTTAAGCTTTAGAGACTTTGAGTATCAGCTAAGATAATGACACTGAGTAGCTGATAATTTATTTATGTGTTGCTCCTAACCTAGCTAAAAGTTGAAATCTTTTCAAGGTTTAGGTAAAGTTAAATATATATTTTTCTGTATCTAATTATTAGATACCTTCTAAAATATTTTTATTAACATGGACGTGGGTTCGAATCCCACCAGTTCCATATTCTTCAAGACATACTAAATTAAAATAAAAATGTCTATCTCACATATAGAGTAGATAACTCTAAACTCTCTAGAATATATAGTGCATAGTCATCTAGATCATTCTTGGATATAGTCTATTTTACTATTGAAAATATGAATAAATAGTATAGTGGGTTCTAACTTCCTAGAGATAAGTGTTATCATACTTGCTATAATTGTACCAGTATTACTTAGAACTTATAGTTTTATAATTTATGCCTTTAATTTCATACTTACATACTTCACATTACAGCTTTACATATAAAGCACTAGAAACATCAAATCACTTCAGTGAAAATACTATACTTTTTATTAAGAATTCTAATTGTGATTTACCATCAAAACATAGTTTACAATCACGCAAGTTGATAGTTGCAGCGGAATCATTCTATCGTTTTTCGAAATTGCAAGAAAATAAATCTAAATTGTTCCAAGAATTACTTGATAAATATTGGAGACAAACAATATTTTTATCTAATGCCAGTCCAATAGCTAAAAAATATTCAGCATTATTAGCTAAGCAAGAGGGAATGCTCTTGAAAAATAACAAAAAAAAATTCATGGCTAATTTGAGTAAAGCTTTACAAAATGGTCAGATATACGCTGATATTGATAATTCTAATTCAGTAGATAATTTTAATTTGCCAAACCGTTCGATACGTTATGTATGGAGTAAAAATTTAAATATCAGACTACCTAAATACTTGAATGGGCTTTGGACTAATAGAAGGTATCCTGATTTTCCTAATACATCGCAGAAGAATTTGCTTACTAAACTTGCAAATAATAATTGCCCAGTTTTTGTTTTAGTTAATGGCTTAAATCAAATAGTTGTATCAGAACCTTCAAATCAAATACCCCATCAAAATGATGTATTTCATAAAGTTTATATGTGGTATTATGATCGTTTTCTTTGGAAAGAAGATATCAATTCTGTATACCAAGGCTGGTTTTTTGTTAATTCCCAAGATGCTGAAGAATATGCAAATTTTATCAAGTCACGTTATCCACGTTCTTCTCACCATAATGGCTTAAGCGTAGTACCAACAAGTTTATATTCATATTATCGCCTAAATAGAATCGCCCCTCCAAGAACAGAATTTCGTTTATTTCCAGATCTTGAAGAAGTAGGTAAATTAGTTACATCATCAAAATATCGCAAGGGATTAAATTTTGATAAAAAACAGACTTATGGACGTAATTATTTTCAAGGTCAGCCTATATATTTTATTGATTCTATTCATAGTGTCAATAGAAAAACACGTTTAAAAAGTCATACTGATTATTGTTATGAAATTCCAGGAGACACATCGAACAAAAAATATACAGGAGTATTTTTCAATAAAACTGTTGCGATAGATGCTTGGTCACATTTTCGTAATGTTAATCCTGATTTAAAGCTACCTGTAAAACCTAAATTATCAGTTTATAATTTAGAAGATTTTTTGAGGGATAATGAATATGGTAAAGATATCAAAGAGAAGAATTTATTGTTTGTACCTTCTAAAGAGGGTTATGAACATGTGAAATCCATAAGTATGAATCAAGCTGAAAATTCTAATATCTTTAATAAACGATTAAAATTGTATAAGTTTACTTTGAGCCTTTGGATTCAAAGGCTGGTTTGTTCTTTAACTAGTAGTCAGCCACCGAATTGGTAACTTAATGACTTCAATTAGTGAGCTTTTTCTAAAGATGAGTCTATTTTCTTGAATAGTATTCTACAACTAGAAGTTCATTTAGTTGTAGAGCAACCCATTCTCTTTCAATAATTCCATTTACTTTGCCTACTAAGGTATTTGAATCAAGTTCTAGATGACTGGGAACATTAGCTAACCCTGGAAACATTAAAAATTTGGTAACTAAATTTCTAGAACTTTCCTGTTGTTTTATAGTAATCGTATCACCAGGCTTGCATTGATAGCTAGCAATAGAGACTGTTTTATTATTGATAAACACATGTCCATGGTTTACTAGTTGCCTTGCAGCAGGAATTGTAGGTGCCATACCAAGTCTAAAAATAGTATTATCTAATCTCATTTCTAGAAGTTGTAATAAAACATAACCAGTTGAACCTTGTACTTTTTTAGCTGTTTTGACATATCTTGATAATTGTTTTTCACTTATTCCGTAATTAAATTTTAGTTTTTGTTTTTCTTCTAAACGTACTGCATATTCAGATGGTTTTTTATTTTTATTGCCATGTTGCCCAGGAGGTGTTTGTTTTTTAGATGTTTTTCTAGTTAAACCAGGTAAATCACCTAAGCGACGGCATAAACGTAATCTAGGTCCTCTGTATCTTGACATTATTGTTATCTCCGTTATATTTAAAGTTATATATTGTGTTTTAAATTATTTTTTAGGTGTTAAAATCATTACCATGTTTTTGCCATCACGAGAAGGTGCTTGTTGTATGTCAGATACATCTTCTAAGTCTTTAGCCATTTTGTGCAATAATTCGATAGCCAAATTAGCATGTTGAATTTCTCTACCCCTAAAAGTAATTGTTGCTTTTACCTTATCGCTTGACTGTAAAAAACGTAAAGCTTGATTAATCCTGACTTGATAATCATGTGTTTCTATCTTATAACGCATTTTTACTTCTTTCAAGCTTGAACTATGTTGTTTTTTCTTAGCTTCTTTAGCTTTCTTTTCTTGATTAAATTTATATTTACCATAGTCTACTATACGGCATACTGGTGGATTAGACTTATTGCTAATTAGTACTAAATCTAATCCCACTTCTTGTGCTGATTTTAGTGCTTCATCTAAGGATAAAATTCCAATTTGGCTACCTTCCACATCAATTAACCGTATTTCTGAGAAAGGTATTCGTTCGTTTATAACAGGTATGTCGTTATTTTTTTTCTTAAAGTTTTTATTTTTTTCCAACACTATTTATTCATGAGTTTAATTATTAAAATATTGTTAAATATCTAGCACTTATTATAACATTAGATTAAACATAATAACATTATGACTAATAAGTCTAATTATATATTCATCTGTCAACTTTATTTAGTAAGTTGTAGATTATCATAATACTATACTTTAATGAAAATGATTTATGAAACATACTTTATCTGTTTTAGTAGAAGACGAATCAGGTGTTTTGTCAAGGATAGCTGGTCTGTTTGCACGTAGGGGATTTAATATTGAAAGTTTAGCTGTAGGTCCAGCTGAACAACCAGGTATCTCCAGAATTACAATGGTTGTTCCAGGAGACAATAGAACTATTGAACAATTGACTAAACAGTTATATAAATTAGTCAATATTTTAAAAGTTAATGATGTCACTAATATTGCATCAGTAGAGAGAGAATTAATGTTACTTAAAATTCATGCTTCTAAGCAATACCGATCAGATATTTTGGATGTTGTTCAGATCTTTCGTGCCCATATTGTCGATATCTCAAAAACTTTTATGATTTTAGAAGTTACTGGTGATCCTGGAAAAATTGTTGCACTTGAGCAACTGTTATCTCAATATGGTATTGTTGAAATAGCTAGAACAGGTAAGATATCACTGACTAGAGCATCAAATGTTAACACCGAGTTGTTGCGTCAAAGTCTTGCGATGAATATGTTACAGTAAAAGATTAATTGCCTGCCAGTTGCCAGGTTTCTCTAAAAAAGATAAGCATTCAATAACATCCCAATCAACTTCCATTGACATGTTAATTTCTTTAAAATTAGCATTCAGAATAGGATCTATTGGATGAAAAATTGTTGTCATGGAACTATAATGCTTATTTTCATTATGTTGTATAGTGACAAATTGATAAGTTGAACATTTATGTACATAGAGGCAATTTATACATATACACATATTTTATATTAATTATAAATACTGTTTTTTAAATTTTATCAATGGGGGCGGAGGGACTTGAACCCTCACGATCACAAAAGATCAACAGATTTTAAGTCTGTTGTGTCTACCATTCCACCACGCCCCCATATTATTTACATTTTATTAAAGCATGAGGCGGCACCCAGATTCGAACTGGGGATAAAGGATTTGCAATCCTCTGCCTTACCACTTGGCCATACCGCCACAGGATCTTAGGTATATTCTATCATAATAACAATAATGTTTCTATCTCTTTAATTAACTTCCAAACTCGCCAGCAAATAAGCGGCTTTTCAGAATATCTTCAGATTGTATTGTAACTAGATCAGCTTTAGTAAGTATTTTGTCCCCACTTGCAAAAATTCTGTTAGCTTGACGCATACGTGCTCTATCAATAGCATTTCTAATACTCCTTGCATTTGCGAAATGAGGTTGCTGCATACGCCTGTTAGTATATTCTAGAAGAACTATATCAGCATCTGGTGCAAAACAATATTGCTGTTCCTGCATCATTAGTTTTGCTATTTGTAGTAATTCTTCAGCTGTATAATCTGGGAAATCTACATGGTTTGTAACCCGTGATGATAGCCCAGGATTAGATTCATAAAACTTATCCATTCTATCTTTATATCCAGCAAAGATAACTACCAAATCATCTCTTTGATTTTCCATTACTTGTAGTAAAATTTCAATGGCTTCAGCACCGTAATCTCTTTCGTTATCAGCTTTATATAAATAGTATGCTTCATCAATAAATAATACACCACCCATTGCTTGTTTTAATACTTCTTTCGTTTTTGGTGCTGTGTGTCCTATGTACTGACCAACTAAATCATCTCTTGTTACTGTTAGCAGATGTCCCTTACGAATATATTCTAATCTGTGTAGAATATCTGCCATTTTCATCGCAACTGTTGTTTTACCAGTACCTGGGCTACCTGTAAACGACATATGAAGACCAGGACTCCCAGAAACTAGGTCTAGACTTTTACGTAGTCTATCAATTAATAGTAATGCAGCTATCTCTCTAATTCTAGTTTTAACAGGCACCAGTCCAACTAATTCTCGTTCAAGTTCATCAATTACTTCTTGTATTTCAGTTTTACTATATTCTTCTTGTAAATTTACAAGAGTATCATCGGAAAATGGTTGTTGCATATTGTATTATTGATTGAAAGTTGTTTAAATCATAGAAAATTATTATCAAAAATAATTTTCTATGATTTAAGTTTGTAAATATCAGAAGATATTTATTAATTTATGTGTTATTAACTAAGTATTAGTAACGAACACCTTCTGGTTTTTCTGTAGCGTAGCTGTGGATGCTATACTTTTGGTTACGTCCAACATCTTCTGTACGTAGAAGTGTAAATCCTGGTTCAGAAATAGGTCTGTTAATAATGAAAGACAGACAACAACTTTCAACACCTCTAGTATTATCAAAAGCATTAACTTTGATATAAACACCTGGGTTTGCTTTGCGACAGCTTGCAATTTCATACATAACAGCAGCAGAATCTTGTATATCGAATAAAGGTAGTCCCCAAAGTTCCCAGTATGAATTTCTTGGATGAGGATCATCTGTATATTCTATGTTAATTGACCAGTTTTTAGTAACTGCATAAGCAATTTGTCTAGATATTTGCTCGTCTGTCAAATCTGGCAGGAAGGAAAATGTTCCTTGTGTTAATCTCACTTTTGTATACTCCTTTAATAGTTAGGCGAATAAGACTTAAATATATGCGTAGTTTTAATCTTTACTTGTTTCAAAGTAAAGATTTCTTACTAATATTCAGTAAAGTTATACGTTAGCTGTTGGAGTCTCTACAAAGTCAGCTGTATCTGTGGAAGTATAGTTGAATGAAATATCTTTCCATAAGTCTAGAGCTGTTTGTAGAGGACCACAAGTTTTTGCAGCATCTCTTAGGATTTGAGGACCTTGATTAACATAATCACGTCCTTCATTTCTTGCTAGAACCATGCTTTCTAAAGCAACTCTGTTTGCTGTTGCACCAGCTTGGATGCCATCTGGGTGACCAATTGTACCACCACCAAATTGTAGTACTACATCATCTCCAAGATAGTCAAGTAGTTGATGCATTTGACCACAATGAATACCACCAGAAGCAACAGGTGTAACTTTTCTTAGTGCAGCCCAGTCTTGTTCAAAGAAGATACCTTGAGGTAAATTAACATCAAGGTGAGATTCTAGTAATGTGTTGTAGAAGCCTTTAATCATTAAAGGATCTCCTTCTAGTTTACCTACAACGGTACCCGCATGAATGTGATCTACACCAGCCATGCGCATCCATTTGCAGATAACGCGGAAGTTCATACCATGTTCTTTTTGACGAGAATATGTAGAGTTACCAGCTCTGTGTAAATGTAAGATCATATCTGTTTTACGAGCCCATATTGCCATACTTTGAATAGCTGTGTATCCAATAACAAGGTCAATCATGCAGATTACACTGCCCAGTTCTTTGGAGAATTCAGCTCTTTCATACATATCTTCCATAGAACCGGCTGTAACGTTAAGGTAGTGACCTTTAATTTCGCCTGCCGCAGCCTGAGCGCGGTTTACACCTTCCATTGAGTACAAGAATCTTTCTCTCCATCTCATAAAAGGCTGTGAGTTAATATTCTCATCATCTTTTAGGAAGTCTAACCCACCTTTAAGACCTTCGTAAACTACACGTCCATAGTTCTTACCAGATAGACCAAGTTTTGGTTTAACAGTAGCGCCTAAGAAAGGACGACCAAACTTATCCATACGTTCGCGTTCTACAACAGTACCTGTCGCAGGACCTTGGAAAGTTTTTAAGTATGCTACAGGTAGGCGCATATCTTCTAGTCTTAATGCTTTAACAGCTTTAAATCCAAATACATTACCAATGATTGAAGCTGTTAAATTGGCAATTGATCCTTCTTCAAATAAGTCAATATCATATGCAATATAGGCAAAATATTGGTCAGATGAATTAGGCACTGCATCTACTTTGTATGCTTTCGCACGGTATAGATCACATGCAGTTAGAAGATCTGTCCATACAACTGTCCAAGTTGCTGTAGATGATTCACCTGCAACAGCTGCAGAAGCTTCAATTGGATCAACTCCAGGCTGAGGTGTAACTCGAAACAAAGCTAGTACATCAGTGTCTTTAATCACATAATCAGGATCCCAGTATCCCATTTTTGCGTATGGAATTACTCCAGACTCATAGCGTTCGTTTTTGATCCTTGTCCGTTCTTCTACGGATTGAGACATGTATTCCTCCTTGAGTATAAGGCAGTTTCATTAGGTTTATTGAGTTACAAGTTGTGGTTAACAAGTAATCATTCAATATATCATTCATATAGAAGAAATTCTTTCTATAACCCTACTTAACAATCTATCATTTCTAACTGATCAACTGATTATTACTTTATTTATATGAATGATAAGTTTTACTAATGTAAAGACTGAAATTAACTATCAAATGTATATATTATAATTAATTTGTGGTACAATTAATCCAGCAGGGGAATATATATATGAAGGAAATAATTGTGTTAGTTTCTCAGGTAATGGATGCTACTTTTAGTGAAGAAGTTCTTGAACATGATCAGCCAGTATTAGTTGACTTTTGGGCTCCATGGTGTGGTCCATGTCGTATGGTTGCGCCAGTAGTAGATGAAATAGCACATGAGTACAGTAATAGTATTAAAGTTGTTAAAATTAACACTGATGAGAATCCTAGTACAGCAACTGAATATGGTATTAGAAGTATACCAACTTTAATGATATTCAAAAGTGGTGATAGAGTAGATACAGTTATAGGTGCTGTGCCTAAGTCGACGTTAGCAAGTACTTTAAACAAATATTTGGATAAATAAGGGAGGTATTAGTGTCTAGAGTGTGTTCACTTACAGGGAAAAGTAGAAATAATGCTTATGCTATATCACATTCACATGTTAGAACAAAAAAAATTCAACATGTGAATTTACAGACAAGAAAAATATGGCTATCAGATAAGCAAAAATGGGTTAAGGTTAAGTTATCGACAAAGGCTATGAAAACTTTACTAAAAAGTAATAAGCTTAATATAAAAAAATAGAAGAAAACTAATGACATTTGTAATGATTTATGCTATAATTAGTTTTAGCATACAGTCGTACAGTCTAGTATTGTAATTATTTATTGCTAGACTTACCGAAGTTATATAATAAAAATATATCAGAGAGTTTTGGGAGATTTACATGGAAACAATTAATACAGATAACATTTTTGAAGATTTTGATAGCTCACTAGAAGAGGAGAAGCTAATAGGTTGGTCAGCTACATGCCTAGACCAGACAATCTCTTACTATGTGGAATGTAACTACAATGAAATGAACCATGAAACAAGTTCTTTAGACAATAACTAAAGGTTTGGGTAATTTTTGAAAGATCTATATCATACTAAAAATTAGTTACAAAACTAATTAAATGTTAAGATACAAATAGAATTAAAGATGTGACCCTTGTAAAATATTACAAAGGTCACATCTTCTATTGAAAAAGACTCAGTATTAGTGATATAATCATATCTATATGAATGAGACGCTAGTATAGCTCAATTGGTAGAGCAGCTGATTTGTAATCAGCAGGTTACGGGTTCAAGTCCCCTTACTAGCTTAACTGACTGCACTAAGGCCAGCACTCTGTAGAACCGGTATATTCGCTAAACATAAATAAGCAAATCCAGCTCCTCCAACTGCCCCGACAAGGAAACCAGCCGTAAACTGACTCCAACCTTCTGAAGTCTGTAATACATCTTTACTATCTTCTTTATCAAAAGAAACATTCCCATACATTGATAAACAAGTTGTTAAAATAATAATTAATCCTACTGCTGACAAAAAGCCAGAAAGTAAGGCAACATCGGTATTTCTTAAAGGTCCTAATTTATCAAAAGGACCTACTAAGAAATAGCCATGAGCCATACCAATTTCTAGTCCACGCATTAAAGGAGTAACCCCTCTTCTATATGCAGGTAAATTACTTAACAAGCCTCTCGTAAAACTAGAAGTACTTACAGGCGTTGATAGGTTTCCAACGAAAGGATCGTCATTATAAGGTTTAATAAAATCTGTCATAATTCTGGTTCCCAGATGAGTTAATTAAGTTATACTTTAAGCTACTTATATATATGATATACTATATTATGTACTAGTATATGTTTTTATTGCAAACATTTAAGAATAATCCAGAATGGTTATAGTACATTTATATAATAGTATTGGATCATTAGTATACAAGAACCAAGTTAATTTATTAACATTTTTATTACACAAGGAATATTAACAATGAGTATATTTATTAGTTATATTATATTTTTGTCCATTTTTATGGGACTAGCGATAGGATTGTTTTTTAGTTTACAGTCAATTAAACTAATATGATAAATACATATATCTTACAGATTAGATTATATGTTGACAGCTTTATACCATATTTCAGTTAGTTTATTTAAATAAAATTATGCTTGTTAGACAAGACAATATTCAAGGTTCAAGACGCTTTAGTAATTATTGGTGGGCCTTCTCAATACTGTCAGGTGGTTTAGGATTTTTCTTGGCAGGCTTATCAAGTTATTTTAGTAAAGACCTATTGCCATTTACATCGTCAGCTCAGTTATTATTTATACCACAAGGTGTAATTATGACTTTTTATGGAACAACAGCCCTATTCTTAAGTATATTTTTATGGTTTACTATACTTTGGGATGTTGGAGGTGGCTATAATCGCTTTGACACTCAAGAAGGCTTGGTAACAATCTTTAGGCTCGGTTTTCCTGGTAAATATCGAACTGTGTGTTTAAAGTATGCTGTAAAAGATATCAAATCAATTAAAGTGAGCATCCAGGAAGGATTAACACCTAAAAGAGAAATATATCTAAGGACAAAAGATAACAGAGAAATTCCACTTACTCGTGTGGGAGAGCCTTTAATGTTATCAGAGATAGAAAACCAAGCTACAGAACTGGCAAGATTATTGGGTGTAAACGTAGAAGGGATATAAAAAATGGATTGTATTATATTATATCATGTTATATAATAGTTTCTGAAAGCGGGTATAGTTTAGTGGTAAAACCTTAGCCTTCCAAGCTAATGATGCGGGTTCGATTCCCGCTACCCGCTTTATTTTAATTTAATGCATCTGGCTGGATTCGAACCAGCGTTGTCCTGTTAGGGATGGCGGATTATTAGAGTCGGTATTGTCAGTTCTTGATTGAATACCTCTCGTACAGAACCGTACATGAGACTTTCATCTCATACGGCTCCTACCCATATTTTTTATTTAATAATTACTCGCACATAGTTTACTTTCTATTTTACCAATAATATTACAATTCAATGATTGATTACTTTTTTTTATCCATACAGTTATAATTTCATTAATGATGTAGAAAAGACTGATATAATCAGTATTTCTTGCTATTGACTTATAATAGGAACTCCAACTTATAAAGATTTTATAGATATAACTTAGAGTAGAGTCATAGCAATTTTTTGGACTTATTCGATAACGTCCTAAGTAATCTTTGTTGTACATAGCACTCTTGATTGACAATATAAGTTCTCTAACAGATGAATTGGCCTGATTAAATTTAACTAAGTTGATATTTTTTTGCAGGTTATTATTATTATTAACGTCTATAGAGTAGTTATTTAGAATACCTAAATTATAGAGAAAACTTTTGACAGTTAATTTATTAATTATATCTTGCTTAACATTATAATTAAATATATATATATTGCTATGTAATAATTCAGCTATCACTTTTTTCTTTATCCTACAATAAAGTTGTTGTTGATAGTACGTCCATTCCATACCAAGAAACATTATAGAATATAGTAGGTTTACTAAATTATATTTTAATGTGTTTTTATATTTAATTGGTCCTTGCAGGCGCTCCTGTACAAAAAGATTTTTCAGTAAATAACATTTTACTCTGTCATTAATCCACTTAATAGATTGCAACTTCTTAATTAAATATATGTTGTCTATATTTTGCAGTGAAAATGGATTTAATACTAAATGTAAAGATAATTTAAGTTTAGCTGAAATATTTGAACGAGAAATATAACATTCTTTTATTTTAGCATGCCATTCCGCTTCCAGGCACCACATTATTAATACTTCATCTATATCATTTTGGTTTAATCTAATTAGTTCTCTGTTTTTTCCCCGAGATTGAGACTTTTGTGAACTTAATATATCTTGTGCTAGTGTACGTATTGATTTAAGTGATATTAGAAGTTTCTGTAAGCTATGCACCAGTTGATTATTACATTCTTTGGAAGCCTGATAAATTTTTCTTTGGAGATAGAAAAGATATTTTTGTCTTGTTTTAATTGTTGTTTGCCTGATAATCCAATTTTCATCTTGAATATCATGAATAACAATTGTCATCTTCAATACTCCGTTATTATAAATATCAGTAAATGGGCGTAATACGTCAGCTTATTTTTATGGTTAGTAAAATATTTGCTTCTTATTACTTCTTTCTATGTATTAGTATTCGTTACCTAAACTTATCTCTTTACCGAGAAACTGAAAACATAGTTATACCGTTCCATATTTTCTATTTTCAATGACTTAGACTCCTCTCTATATGCTGTTCTTCTCTTTTAGAAATCATGCTTTGTATGACTCATAATAACTAGCCTAAGGAAGAGTATTATCTTATACTTAGCCAGCATTTTGTACAAGGGTTCGTGTTACTAGTCTTATCAATATCCATTAAGTCTGCTTGATTATAGTTACAGTTAGGTAATTGTATCTTTAATTGACTTAGTGAGTTTATCCATGATTTTTGGATAGCTAACATGTGTTAGCGAAGAAAATATAGTTATCTCATTTTAATATAATAATTAAAATGGTTTCTGGTTAGCCAAAGATTTAAGTCAACCTTTGACACCCGGAAAACGGGCCGCACATGAGTCCGCTGCCTTCGGCCTCTCGGCCACAGATGCTTGTATTCACAATTATAACATCAAATAAATAATTGTCCAAATAATTTTATTCATTCATACTATGGTATGTTGCCACAGCTGAAGGGGAAACACGATTGAGATAACGGAAAATCCAGTACTTAAATATTGTATCTAAAATAACAGGGAAAGTGGAAATAAATAAGAAAATAAAATCTCTACTTTCTGGTAATCCAAAATGTCTTAATATAATTTCTAGAACTACTTCCCAACCATGGGGAGAATGAAAACCTACAAAAACATCTGTAAATAATATAATTAAAAATGCTTTGGCAGTATCACTGAGTCCGTAAATAATTTCATTAACAAAAGACTTAAGAATATACAATTCTCTACGACCACCTATAATTAGCATAAATAAAACAGTTAAAGATAAAATATCTGCTAATATATTTTTTATTGAATTTATACTTTCATGGACATATTCTTTAGTAATTAATAACGCCTTTTCTTTTACCTTTACCTTGATTAAATCATTGGATATATCGGGAAATTTACCAATTAAAATTTCGAAATGTAGCTTTTCCTCAAATCTTTGAAGTTCAATAAATGCTCGTTCTTCTTGTGATGCATTAAGGAAAATACCAGGCTGTTTAATATTCCACAAATAATCTACAGCTGGACCAATAATAAAATGTTTAGATACTTGATTGATTACAATAGGTGTAATTAGTATAATTAATAAATATTTCACTGATGCAACAGTCTGATATCTTGAAACACGAAATTCTTCCAATGCTTCCAATTCAGCCTGTGGATTTAATTCTTGTTTAAATCTATCAAAAGTTTTGGTTAATGATCTTGGCAGAGGGCTTATCTTTTCAACTCTAGATTGGTTTAGTTTTTTTAAGTTCCAATATTTCATAACAGTATTATTATCAACATACTTCTTATTGATTACTATATAAATTATATTTAATATAATTTATGTATTATAGTTCTTCGGAGTTCAAATTTAGAATGAAATTACCTATAAATAATTGCCTATATTTTAGTATACTACGAATATTACAAACTATTTGTCATATAACTTATCTAATTATTTCCGCTAATTATCTCACATCATCTTTTAACAATAAATCTATATTAGCATTTAATTATGCTCATTTTTCTTCTATCTCAATGAGAACTAGTTACGTAAAATCTCAAGAAATTATAATTCATGGATTAGATAATTCTAAACTAAGGCATAAAATAATTCATACATTAGAGATTGATCTAAATACTAATAACCTGATATCTCGTAGGGATTTAAAAATATGGATCAGAAAATTAAAACTATCTGGAATGTTTCAATCTGTACAAGTAAAATATTATCAACATGGTACCCATCAAATTATTTATTTAGATCTTATAGCTAATCCAATTTTAAAAGAAGTGATTATTGTAAACTTCTCCAAGAAAATGATATCTAAAGCTTATATACAATCAATTTTCTATAAACAAATAGGCCTACCAATTAACTTTACAAAAATAGAAGAAAGTCGTCATTTTATTAAACAATGGTACAATAATCAAGGATATACTGATATAAGTAGTCAGATTAAATATAGTCACATATCTTGCAACATTATTGAAATTGATATAATTGAATCTCTGATACACGAAATTCAAATTATTATTATTCCTCATGCTGATCATATGCTATATTCTCAAAAGCTTCTTCTTAATTATTGGTTAAAAAGTATTTTGGAAATTGATTTTGAAACTCCAATAAACATACGTAAATTAGAAAAAGGAATAATAGAATTGCAGAATGACAACATTATTCAGCATGGTTATTATAAGATCAAGAAGCATCAATTAAACAAATTATTATTATATATTCAACCATTAAATAACAGATCAACTTATATTTTTAGTAAAAAAAATATAATTACCAGTAACTTTTTAGAATCCATAGAATCCTTTTCTGATTATTCATTCTTTTTTTTAATGCTTAATAAAGATCTTTGCTCATTTATTTTTTCTGAAATATCTAAATCTTACTGGAATCTTCTAGAATATAATAATTTTCATAATTCTGTTTATGCTCAAAGATCTCGATATGATTTTATGTTTTATCCGTCATTCCTTCACACTGTTGCTTTTACAATGAATAATTACTATAAATATTGGTATAGATATGACTCCAAATTCATTATGAATAATAATTTTGGCTTTAGTCATTATCTAAGATATCTTGATAGATATAATTCCAATATCTCTGTAAATTTTTCTCTTCCAAAATCAGGCCCACTAATTAATTTAAAATATAATTTCCCTTTTATAAAAATATTACCTAATTTAGTTATTAGCTGTACTGCGAATTTCATTAACACAATTTACTTACATGAAAGATATTTTGGATGTATAGGAACAAATGACAATAGCAGAATATCTGTATATCCGAAAAATTCTTTATTTCATTATAATACTTTATTTTTTTCAACAAAGTATAATCTTTCTAAAACAACCAAGATTTATAATAATATAAATAGTCAACATTTAATATCTAAATCATTACTATTTAATAATCATGTACGTTTCAATAAATTAAATGATAAATTTCTTATTACCGGTCAATATTCTTATTTCACAAAAAAATACGTACATAATTACTATAAATTTATAAAACACAAGGTAGGTTTTAATTTACCTTTATTTAGTCATAAATACATATTTTTTTATCCGGATTTATACAATTTTGAAATTACACACCTAATACCGAGTAATTATACAAACAATAATTTTGGCATTCATATAAATAAGACAATACAGCAGATAAGAAAACAATATTTTGTTAATAAACAGAAGTTTGTTCTATATGCTAAGTATATATCTCTTCGGGGCCAACAAAAAGATCTTCCTTTATCCGAACAATATATTTCTATTGGTCCAGATAAAATACGTGGATATACAAAAGAGAACTATCTTTTTCCTTACAGTTCTTCTAATTATAAATTAGAATATTATCTACCTTATATGAAGAATAATATTATATACATTTTTTTAGATTATTTAAAAAATGAAACAGCTGAGAATTCAAACTTGAAATTTACTAATTATTTGCATCAAATACATGGCAATCATAATAGATATCTTAAAATAAGCTATGGTTTTGGATTAAAAATTATGACACCTATTAAACAAATTCCACCACTAAGGCTTGAATATGGTTATAATATTAGCCATAGTCAATGTTTGCATTTAAGAGTAGAACAAGAATACTGAAAAATTACATTAACAATATGAGCACTAAAATATCATTAGATCTAGCAAAGTTAAATTCAGGGAAGTGGGTTACCTTACGTACTAGCTACTTTATCAATAGCAATATAATGGACATTCATAGATCAACTATTAATTTAGATAATATTGATTCGAATATTCATTCTTTTCATAATCAACAAATTTATATTCTTAGAAATAATACAGATATTAATATAACCAACGTATCATATTCTTTAACAAAACCAAAAGATATATTAGATATCCAATTGCAATCATTAGATAACTGGTCAAATTTTAATAATAAATCTAATCATACATCTTTTTTTTACACAATTGATAACTTAGAACTCAGTGGTAAATCTTGGTTTGTAAACCCTAACTTACGTATAAATATTGATAGGATTTATAAAAATAATAAATGTATCTGTGTATCTTTTAGTTCAGACATAAAAATAGTCTGACATTGATAGATCTTTATTTAATCCATAAAAATGTCAGACTAGTAAAATTTTTTATATAAAATTCTGTAAATGTCTTATTCTAGATCTTTCCTGTTTGGATTTCTGGATGGATCATTTGATAAAAAGCCAAAAAAGAATAGAGAAACAAAGAATAATACTGTCGTGTAAACAAAAATCTTTAAAGTAAACATTATACTCCTTAAATATCAACAATTTGTTATATATACTTTTTGACGCTTCAATCTATTCTATCCTAAAAAGACTATCGTTGCATGAATTAAACAAAAATCGCAATACTTATACATCTATCCAGTTATGTATTAGTAATTTTATTGTATATACTTATTGTTAAAAGAAGATTGGATATTCTCCGGTAATTACCAGTACATTAGCTTCTATATTAGCATCATATTTAATATAACTTTCCACTATTATATAATCACCTTTACAATATAAATCAGTGATGTTTCGCCCGACTCTTCCTTCAGCAATGGCCTTTATATAATAATAACTTTTCCCTTTTATTGTGTTTAAAACTTTAACAAATAATGTACTTATATTATTATGTAGATCTTGCTTCGGCACAGTTGACATTTGAATAGTTAATATATAAGTTTGCATTTATAATTTAAAAATTGACATCTTGTTGATTTTTATCTATTTCATAATTTAGTGTTTTCAACTTCTTCATTACTCTAGTAAAATATTCTTGTAGATAATCCTCCAAAGATGTGACTTCATCAGGATTAATTTGTAAAATTTTATAAATATTTGTCATATCGTCAACGAAGTTGTCTCCTCTAGAAAGGATTTCTGCAAATGCTAATCTTTCTGATATATTTTTGGTCCATTCAAATAATCCTGTAAAATCTCTTGCGATTTGTAATACTAATAATGGTATTTTGGATATTTGTGAGCGTTGACCCGATAATTTCTCGCATAATTCGATAATATCAAATGAATTCCAAGATTTTTTTCCAGCTAAAGAATATTGTTTATTCTCAAGACTTCGAATTGAGAGACTACGAATTGTAAATCGAGCTATATCTTGAGTATCTAAATAAGCTATCTTACTTGATTCACTAGAAACCCATATTGACTGTTGATCTAAAATTGGCAAAGCATACTGCGAAATGATCCCTTGGTAAAATCCGCATAAATTAAAAATTGTATAAGGCATTTTAGAGATTCTAAGCCTATTTTCAATTTGTAATTTTAGATTCATCAAAGGTATATCTGAATAGTTATCTGCGTTAAGAATTGAAAAAAAGATAAATCTTTTTATGTTAGCAATTTCAGCTGCTTCAATTAATTTTATTTTTCCATATAAATCGACTACTGATGCATTATAAGGGTCATAAGGACGCGCTGTTGATGCATCAATAATAGCAGTAATACCTTTTAAAACCCGTGGTATAGTTTCTGGCATTTTTAGGTCACCATAAATTAAAATTGCTCCCCATTCTTTTAAGAAAGCTGCTCTTCGAAAATTTCTCACCAGACAAGTTACAGTAAATCCTTCATCCAATGCTTTTCTTACAACTTGTCTACCTAAAGTACCTGTTGCGCCAATAACCAGTAAACTCATGATTGATTTTGCTTAACAATAATAATATTTATAATTAATTTTTCTCTTCATAGGTAGAGAGGGACTCGAACCCTCAAAACAAGAGTTGTCATATTTTGAATATGATGCGTATACCAATTTCGCCATCTACCCGATAGTATAACTATCATTACATAATTTATATCATAAAATCAAGATTTAATTGATTTCTTCATACCAAACATAAGTATATATATGTATGTTAGAATCTGTTTAAATATTTATACCTGTAAAACATGTGATTATTTGTAATCAATATATTAATTCTCCTCGGTACTGGTTACGTCAAATATCTAACCGTTATAAGCTTATTCTAATTACTGTATATATAACTGTTGTTCCTTTTTGCCCTGTATACATATTATTATTAATGCATATAATTCTTATATTATTATGGACATTTGTATTTAAAGATTACCCTGCTTTATATAAAAATTGGCTTTTTACATTATTATTCATTTACAGTTTATACTTTATACTTGCTTTATTTACATCTTCTACTGTAACTATTAATTTATGTATACCATTAAGTTTCAAAATATATACAAATTTTATAATTAATTGGAATTCTGCAATTGGTAACAAATTATACATAAACTGTCAATCATATAATATACATTTATATTTACCTTTTTTATTAACACGTAGCTATATATTAATTGTTAACTATTTTAGTATTTATAATTTTATTATTCTTACGACATCAACTGAACAATTAATACTCAACTTGATAGGTCTCATGACAAATAAGAAATTTAAGATAAGTTATTCAGCAGATAGTATATTTATAGTAATGCTATCTTCAGAAGTTATCAATCTTTTAACTCATAAGCTAAGTAATACTAAAACTTCTATTACGTTAAGGGGGTTAACAAGTTTGCAAACATTACGTTCTTCATACTATTTGGTGTATTTAGTATTTGAACAGTACCAAAAAATTTACATAGAAATATTGTACCATCTTCTCTATACTATATATTCACGAGAATTATTATTCTACAGACTAGATTTATGGCTAATCATGCACTAAGTTGACTAATACAATATGTATTCAATTATAATCTTATATAGGTAGAATAGAAAAATTAAGATAGGTACAATTCATTATGTGTAAAAGTCTTGATCAGGGAAATCAATTAGATCGTTTAGTTAATCAACCATATAAGTATGGATTTAGCACAAATATTGAGTCGGATTCTTTTCCAAAAGGTTTAAGTAAAGATTTAGTATCTTTAATAGCCGACAAAAAAGAAGAACCAGAATATCTTCGAGCATTTAGATTGAAAGCTTATGAAAGTTGGAAAAAAATGGCGAATCCAGAATGGGCACATTTGACTTATCCTCCAATTAATTACGAAGATATTGTGTATTACTCAGCACCTAAATTTAAAAAACAACTAAATAGTTTAGATGAAATAGATCCTGAAATTCTAGAAACATTTGAAAAATTAGGTATCTCCTTGAATGAACAAAAACGTTTAACTAATGTTGCTGTAGATGCTGTGTTTGACAGTGTTTCAGTGGCTACAACATTTCAAGAAGAATTAGCTGAAGCAGGTGTAATTTTCTGTTCTATATCCGAAGCAGTTAGAAAGCACCCTGATCTAATTGAGAAATACATAGGATCAGTTGTTCCTATTGGCGATAACTATTTTGCTGCTCTTAATTCTGCTGTATTTAGTGATGGTTCTTTTTGTTATATACCACCTAATACAAAATGTCCATTAGAGTTGTCAACATATTTTCGAATTAACAATAAAGAATCTGGTCAATTTGAACGTACATTAATTATTGCTGATACCAACAGTTATGTAAGTTATTTAGAAGGCTGTACTGCTCCTCAATACGATACCAATCAATTACATGCGGCTGTTGTTGAACTTATAGCTTTAGATAATGCAGAAATTAAATATTCTACAGTACAAAATTGGTATTCCGGTGATCAAAATGGTGTAGGCGGTATTTATAATTTTGTAACAAAAAGAGGTTTATGCATAGGAGAAAATTCTAAAATTTCTTGGACTCAAGTCGAAACTGGTTCTGCAATTACCTGGAAATATCCTGGTTGTATTTTGTCAGGCAAGTACTCAATAGGTGAATTTGCATCCGTAGCTTTAACTAATAATTATCAACAAGCAGATACAGGAAGTAAAATGATACATATTGGAACTAATACAAAAAGTCGTATTGTATCCAAAGGTATTTCTGCTGGTCATTCTGTAAATAGCTATAGAGGATTAGTTAAAGTAGGACCAAAAGCGTCTAACTCTAGAAATTATTCTCAATGTGACTCTCTTCTGTTGGGCAATAAATCTAAAGCTAATACTTTTCCGTATATACAAGTACAGAATTCATCTGCAATAATAGAGCATGAAGCTTCAACATCAAAAATTGGCGAAGAACAAATTTTTTATTTTCTTCAACGAGGTATAGAATTAGAAGATGCTGTTGCAATGATGATTAGTGGTTTTTGTCAAGATGTATTTAAAGAACTGCCGATGGAATTTGCTGTCGAAGCAGATAAATTATTAAACTTAAAACTAGAAGGAACGGTTGGTTAATATTATGTCAGAAGAATTGATATCTATTAAAAATTTATATGTCCAGGTAAATAATGTTCAAATTTTATGTGGTCTTAATCTCACAATCAATAAAGGTGAGATTCATGCCATTATGGGACCAAATGGGTCTGGCAAAAGTACTTTAGCTAAAGTAATATCTGGACATCCTGGTTATGAAATAACAAATGGAAGTATAGTGTTAAATGGTGTGAATATCACTGATATAGATCCAGAGGTGAGAGCACATATGGGTATTTTTCTTGCTTTTCAGTACCCTATTGAAATTCCTGGTGTTAGTAATACCGATTTTTTACGTCTAGCATACAACTGTAAACGTAAGGCCAATAATTTACCAGAATTAGATCCTTTGTCATTTTTTCAATTAGTCAGTGACAAATTAGATATTATAAACATGGATGCAAAATTTTTAGGTCGAAATGTTAATGAAGGTTTTTCTGGAGGAGAAAAGAAAAAAAATGAAATCTTACAAATGGCTCTTTTAGAACCGGTTGTTTCGATATTAGATGAAACAGATTCAGGGCTTGATATTGATGCTCTACGCATTATAGCTAATGGTATTAATGATTTATTTAGTAATAAACAAAGTATTATTTTAATTACTCATTATCAACGATTACTGGATTATATTACTCCTGATTTTGTACATATTATGCATGAAGGACAAATCAAGTATACAGGTGATGCAACATTAGCTTATGAACTTGAAAAAAATGGATATGATATATTGAAAATAAAAGCACCATCATCATAGTTATATTCATCAATTTAATATTTACTAAGTAGAGTATTATTGTATAATCTCTACTATAAATAAGCTATATATAAATTTATATTTTTAATTAAAAACTTTGCTTGACATCAGCAATAGCTTTTTTTAAAAGTTCTTCTGTATCTTCATCTAATTTTAAAGTACTTTTAATGTTTTCTGCAAATTGAGGTTTAGAGTTACGTAAGTCATCTCTTAATGCTTCTATAAATTGGCTGACACTGGATACTTCGATATCATCCAAATAGCCATTGATACCAGTATAAATAATAGCAGTTTGCTCTTCTACAGGAATTGGTGAATTTTGTGCTTGTTTTAAAATTTCACGCAATCTTTGACCCCTTGCCAATTGATTTTGAGTAGCTTTATCTAAGTCTGAGGCAAATTGAGAAAATGCTTCCAGTTCAGCAAACTGCGCTAATTCTAGTTTCAATTTGCCTGCTACTTGTTTCATAGCTTTAATTTGTGCTGCTGATCCAACTCTCGATACTGAAATACCTACATTAATTGCTGGTCGTATTCCTGCATTAAAAAGATCACCTGAGAGAAAAATTTGACCATCTGTAATTGATATTACATTAGTTGGTATATATGCTGATACATCACCTGCTTGAGTTTCAATAATAGGTAGGGCTGTCATGCTACCACTACCTAAATCACTATTTAACTTTGCAGCTCTTTCCAATAATCTAGAATGTAAATAAAATACATCACCCGGATATGCTTCTCGTCCTGGAGGTCTTCTTAAAAGTAAAGACATTTGACGATATGCTTGAGCTTGCTTGGTTAGATCATCATATATGACTAATGTTGCTTTGCCCTTATACATAAAGTACTCAGCTAAAGATGCACCAGTATATGGTGAGATATATTGTAAAGTAGCAGGATCATCGGCATTAGCCGCAACAATAATAGTATAATCTAATGCTCCTTTATCGTCTAATGCAGATACAACTTGCGCTACAGAAGATGCTTTTTGCCCTATTGCTACATAAACACAAATTACATCTTGGCCTTTTTGATTAATAATAGTATCCAGGGCAACTGCTGTTTTCCCTGTTTGTCTATCTCCAATGATTAACTCTCGTTGTCCTCTTCCAATTGGTATCATCGAATCAATTGCAGTAATACCTGTTTGCAGAGGTTCACATACAGATTGACGACCAATAATTCCGGGTGCTGATGATTCAATTAAACGTGTATTTGCTGGATTAATATCACCTTTACCATCAATTGGCTCAGCTAATGGATTCACAACTCTACCCAAGAATTCTTCACCTACAGGTATTTGGGCAATTTTACCAGTTGCTTTAACAGAACTCCCTTCTAAAATATCACGTCCATTACCCATTAATACAGCACCAACATTATCACTCTCTAGATTTAAGGCAACTCCTATAGTTTTATCCTCAAATTCTAACAATTCCCCAGCCATAACATCATCTAATCCATAAACTCTTGCAATACCGTCTCCAACTTGCAATACTGTACCTACGTTAGCAACTTGTACAGTTTGATCATACTTTTCTATTTGTTCACGAATAATATTACTAATCTCATCAGGTCTTATATTTAACATAGTTTTTATATTTTTTTTCTAACAATATTTATACTCAATAACACATAACTTATAATTGGCTTTCTACTAAAAACAACTTATATTATATATTACTAGCACCTAAAAAGTAACTGATTTCCCTTAATTGTCCTCTTAAACTTGTGTCAATAATTTTAGATCCTATCTGTACTGTAAATCCAGCTATCAAGTTTTTATCTAAAGATAAATTGAGTTGGATATTACTTTTACCTGTCATTATCTTTAACTTATCAATTAAATCTTGTTGTTGTTGATCGGTTAAAGTGATAGATGTACAGACATCTGCAATTACAAAAGATTCAAGGGCATATACAAGTTGTAAGTATCTATTGAGTATACTAGACAAATAAAATATGCGTTTACGGTCAATTAATAAAAATATGAATACTAATAATTCATTATTTAATTGTTCCTTAAATAATGTGTCAATAGCCGCCTTTTTAGATGTTGAACTAATTAATGGGTTATCAAGAAAATCTGTTAATTTACTGGATTCATCTAAGACTTGTAATATGGTACGAACATCTTCAGCAATATCACCTATTTTTTCTGACTTTTTAGCTGTTTCTAATAGTGCTTCGGCATATGGTTTTGATAACTTTTGTACTAATGTTTTTGTACTCATAATGTAGATCCCAGCTTACTTATATTATTATCAATAATGCTTAGCTGTACATTATCACTAAGTTGTTCTTCTAATTCCATAGTTACTTTATGTACAGCAAGTGCAGCAATTTGTTGCTGAATCTGTTTTTTAATCTGCTGTTCAGCATTAGCAATACTATTTTTACCGGCAGCTGTTAATTTTTCAATATCTATTTTTCCTTGATCTAGTATTGAATTACGAACTTTCTGTGCTGTTTTTTCAGCTTCTTGTTGAATTTGTTTTATTACAATTTGTGTTTGAGCTAATTGTCTCTCAGCCTCGACCAATCTTTCATTAGCTTGTTTTAATCTTTGCTCTGACTCTTGTATAGCTAGCAATACTTTGCCTTGACGGTTTACTAAAGTAGATCCTAAAAAATTTTTTAGTATATATATTAATCCTGATAACAATAAACCTATATTAATAACATTAGCTTCTAAAAAATCAGTATTAAAACCAAACCCTTCATGATGAGCTAATTGACTGAAAATCTGTGAAAAATCATCCATGTACTGAATTCTATATATTAGATATAACTATTTAATTAAAGTTTTAAATACTAACTATTTAACAATTTCACTTTAATTTTGTTGCTTAAGGCTTCTACTTGACTTTCTAAAGTTTTAATTGCTTGTTCTTTTTGCAATACTAATTGTTGAGAAGCTTCTGCAATTAATATTTCAGCATCTTTTTGAGCAGTCTTAATCTTTACAAGAACTACTTCTTGAGCATCTTTTTGAGATTTTCTAATTAGTTCTTGAGCATCTTTACGTGCATGCGCTAATTCTTGTTCATATTGCAATGTTAATTCATTAGCTTTATTTAATGATGCTGATGCAGTAGTTAAACTATTACGAATATATTCATCTCTATCATCTAAAACCTTAGATACAGGTTTATAAAAAATATTATCCAGAAGAATCATTAATACTAAAAATTGCAATGCCATGAGAGGCAATGTAGCATTAAAATCAAATAATCCTCCTTCAACTTCTGTTTGCACAGATTCAGCCAGTTTAAGACTTAATAATTCTATCATTGTACTTTTGTCCGTATTAATAAAAAATCCTATTTTATAAAACGCCTAGACAAAATACTATTTATTATAATAGTAAGTAGTCTAAGCGTAAGGTTTATATTATCCTGTATAAGGATTTGCAAAAAGCAATGATAAAGCTACTACAAGACCATAAATTGTTAAAGATTCCATGAACGCTAAACTTAATAAAAGTGTACCACGTATTTTTCCTTCAACTTCTGGCTGTCTTGCAATACCTTCTACAGCATTCGCTGCTGCACTACCTTGACCTATACCAGGTCCAATAGCAGCTAAACCAACAGCTAAACCAGCGGCTATAACAGATGCAGCGGAAATAATTGGATCCATAATAAATGTTTTGTGTAATAAAATAAATAAAAAAATAATAGATTATATCCAAGAATAATATGCTACCATATCATTCTTAAATATTAAGTTATTCATGCTCCCCGTGTCCTTCGATTGCTTCACCAATATAAGCTGCTGATAAAGTCGCAAAAATCAGTGCCTGAATTGAACTTGCAAATAAACCCAAAATCATAACAGGAAGTGGAATTAATATAGGTACCAAGAGCGTAAATACTGATACAACTAATTCATCAGCTAAAACATTTCCAAATAAACGAAAGCTTAATGACAGAGGTTTAGTGAAATCTTCCAGGATATTGATTGGCAGTAATACTGGCGTTGGTTCAATATACCTAGAGAAATATCCTAAACCATTTTTCCTTAGTCCTGCATAGAAATATGCAAATGATGTTAATAATGCTAAAGCAACCGTTGTATTAATATCATTTGTAGGAGCAGCTAGCTCACCTTCTGGCAACTGAATTAATTTCCACGGAATTAATGCACCAGCCCAGTTACTTCCAAGAATAAATAAGAAAATTGTTGATATGTATGGTACCCATGAACGATATTCATGTTCCCCTATCTGATTTTTGGCAATATCTTGTAGGAATTCTAAGATATATTCCATAAAATTCTGATAATTTTCAGGTATTCTTTTCAAATCTCTGGTGCCTACAAAAGCTATAGACAATAATGCAAATATTACAAGCCATGTAACCATAAAAACTTGGCCATGTACTTGGTAATTGCCGAGTTGCCAATATAGATGTTTTCCAACCTCTACCGACGATATGTTAATAAACAGTAATTTGTTATCTAAAACATTAATACTATTTTGATACAGATCATGTACCATATTTATACCTTGACAATAAAATTAAAAGTATGTAAAAAACTATTATTGTAAATCTGGTCTTTAAGGTTTATGTTTATAACTTAATTGATAATTAGTATAAGAAACTTAAACATTTATCTTTAGCTAGATTTAGATGATTATATCATGAATTAATCTGCTTTCATTTTCATTACAAAAATAAAGATGAGATTAAGAGTAGGATAGTATCATCAAACTCAATTATATATCTATATAAAAATTATTTAGCATTATTCTGATAATAAGTTTAAAGTTATGTTAACTTTTAATCATACTTGCTACTTCTTCGGAGAAATTGGGGTTAACTTTTTCAAGACCCTCACCTAATAGAAACCGTACAAAACGACGTATTTGAATATTTTCCCCAATTAATGCAATTTTTTCATTAACTAGATCTCGTATTGTGATATCAGTATTACGTATAAATGCTTGGTCCATTAATGATAATTCATTTAAGCGTTTTTCTACTCTTCCTTTTACAATTTGTATTTGAACATTTTCTGGTTTATTACAAATATCATCTTTACCGGACTCAATAGTCTTTTCCCTTTCAATAATATCATTGGGTATAGATTCTTTATCTACATATTCAACTTGTGGAGAAGCTGCTATTTGCATAGCAATATTTTTTGTAAGTTCTTGGAATTCAGGACGTCTAGCAACAAAATCTGTTTCACAATTAATTTCTACCATTACACCTATTTTAGAGCCTGCATGAATATAACTTTCAATAAGACCTTCAGCTGTTCTACGGCCAGATTTTTTACTTGCAGAGGCCAAACCTTTTTGCCTTAGACTTTCAATTGCTTTATCAATATCCCCAGAGGCTTCCTGTAAAGCTTTTTTGCAGTCCATCATGCCTGCACCTGTTATACCACGTAATTCTTTAACATATTGTGCTGAAATTTCTATACCCATAACTAAATATCTCCTAAAACTATCAAACAAATTCTCTGTTCTTGTTTGTTAACTACCTTTATTCTGTGAGCCATCTATAACAGCATCTGCTAATTTACCAATAACTAATTTAATTGATCTAATTGCATCATCATTAGCTGGTATTGGTATATCTACAATTTCAGGATTACAATTAGTGTCAAGAACACATATAGTTGGTATGCCTAACTTAAGACATTCTTGAATGGCTGTTACTTCTCTTCTCTGATCTACAATTACGACAATATCAGGCAGGCCATTCATATTTTTTATACCATCTAGATGCTTTTTTAGTTTTTCTAATTCTCTTCTTGTTACAGCACCTTCTTTTTTAGGTAATTTGTCTATTAATCCTGTATTATCTTGTAATTCTAATAATTTTAATCTGTCAACCCTAGATTTAATAGTAACCCAATTAGTTAACATTCCACCTAGCCAACGTTGGTTCACATAGTATGAGTTAGAACGTATAGCTTCCTGTGCTATTATTTCTGCTGCTTGTCTTTTAGTGCCTAAAAATAAAAATTTTTTCCCTTCTTCAGAACACTTCCTCACGAAATCGCATGCCTCAGTTAATAGTTGTGCTGTTTGTACTAAATCAATAATATGTATACCATTACGCTCTGTATAAATATATGGAAACATTTTAGGATTCCATCTTCTAGATTGATGACCAAAATGTACACCTGATTCTAATAATTCTTCTAAAGTTACAACAGCCATAAAATAAGTCTCCAATAATATTGTGCGAAATTAGCTCTGTATACGTATAATAAAAAAATATTTTATTATTAATTTGATGGGATTTGATAATCTCTTGCGCTCCTATCATCTAAGATGATATCATCAATTTCAGACATTGTATTATTATTATTGGTAGTAGCTTGCATTATTTGCAAATCATCTATCTTTTTATTCAACAATGGTTGCTCTACATTAACATTTTTATTATAAATATTAAAACCTGTTCCTGCCGGTATCAAACGTCCAATAATGACATTTTCTTTTAATCCTTTTAACCAATCTAATTTTCCTGAAATGGCTGCTTCTGTTAACACTTTAGTTGTTTCTTGAAAACTTGCAGCAGAAATAAAACTATCAGTATTTAAAGATGCTTTAGTAATTCCCAACAAGATAGGATAATATGTTGCCTCACGTTTATTCATAATGTTCATAGTATGATTAATAGCATGAATTTTTTGCAATTCAATCATTTCGCCCGGCAGGCAATCAGTATCACCTCCAAGTTCTATTTTTACCTTAGAAGTCATTTGACGGACAATCACTTCAATATGTTTATCAGAAATATCTACTCCTTGAGATTGATAAACTAATTGCACTTCTTTAACTAGGAATAATTGGATTTCTTGTATACTTAATATTGCAGCATTATACAAACTTAGACCTAAATTTAAATAAGATCTAAAACTATCTTCTAATATAATATGAGGATTAAAATTAGTATCCGATTTTTTTCTTGCTTCTAAAATTTCCTCTACTCTAGGCAAACCTTGTACAATATCACCTGTTTTAGGTCTTTCAAAAATTAGTGTGGCAAGATTTTCTCCTCGTTGTACAAGATTAGCATTATTGACATGTAGAATTGTACCAGGGGATACTAAATAAGGTCTGCCTATACGCATAGTAACTTCAAATTTACTAATATGTACTACCTGGCCTGATTCTAAAGAGTAAATATTATCTGCTATTTCGTCACCAGCATAAATCCATTGATCTATATCAACTTTTACAGATAAACCATTTACGTTAAATATTTTTTTATCCATATCTGTAACCACTAACAATCTTCTGTTGTACTCATTAGAATTATCAATATATTCAACAAATCCTTGACCTTTTGAAATTATGTTAGTTCTGGCAATAGTCTGATTTTCACTTATCATTTCATTATTTTGAACTAGTAATTGGGTATCACAGTCTATATCTTCTGATCTGTATAGATTATCTTTTTTTAATGATAATGTTTCAGCTATTAAAAAATGTAAACAAAAAGTATTATTATTCTCATTTTTAAATTTTACATTACAATTTAGAAGATTATCATTGTTGTTAATATGAATTGACAAGTATGTCTTTACAAGATTTACACCTTGTACCGATTTAACTCTGTCACCATCCTTGAATCCTGTTCTTTGGACAACTTCTAATTCTAAATACTTATATTTTTCTGCTTTACAGTCTAATTCATACTGTTTATAAGGTATAGAATAAACTATAACAGGTCTAATAAGAAGATAATGATTAGAATTAGTTTGAATAGATTCCCAGTAAACTAATTTGTTGGTTGTGATACCTTGAACTACAATTTCACCTGGTCTTAAAAATCCTCTTGTTTTTGATGTATTAATCGAATCCTCTGTTATCATATATATATCGCCAGGCTTAATTACCACCTCTAAAGCAACGCCATCTTTCTCAATAATTTCGACTATGCCTGAATTTTTAGCAAATACATTTTTAACTATTTCGGTACCAGCTTCAATGAAATCACTATTATTGACAAATAATAATGAGATATCTTTATTAATTTCATGAGTTTCTTCTGATATCCATAAAATATATCCAGGCCCTAAAATATCATACTTTTCTTTAGTGTTACTAGTAGTAGACTTATGCTTAGCTACGGGCAAATCTAAGTATTTAACTATACCTCCTGTCTGGGTAATATAAGTATCAGTTATTAATTCTCCAAGAATTTGCTGATCATGTAAAATATCATTTGGCTTAATATATAATAAAAATTTTTCATTAGTATTAATTTCTAATATATAAGATCCATTAGAGAATTCATTATCGTAGTATACTTTACTACTAGTCAGAAATTTAGAATCTAATATCACCTTAATTTCTTTATATAGCAGTTCTTGTTGATCACCCGTATCAACTAATTCAACTTGACCACTATATTTACTAGTCATTTCAATTGTTGCTAAAACTGTTTCTTCATTAATATGGTCACCCGGTTTAATTAATAATTTAGCATTATCTGGAATACGATATGTTTTACCTGATAAAACCCAAACTAAACCACCATCTTTAGCTATTCTAATAGTATGCTGTTTACTTTGAATTTCTTCTACAGTTAAGTTTGTGAATTGCACTTTTCCTGAAAAATCAGCAAGAATAGATTTTTGTGCTCTTTCTGTAATTAATCTATTACTTAATGGGTATTCAGCAATAATTTGACCCTTATTAACATATGCATGATTTTTTTCGAGTAATATTGTACCTTTACCTATATCAATAATTTCTTCTTCTCCATTTGAGAATTGTAATCTTACAGATGAGTCTTGTGTAATAAGATAAGCCGGTTCACCATGTCTGGTACGAATAATATTAGGATTACCTTTTAAATCATATTCTAATATACCACCTTGCGAAGCAACAATCTGTTGAGCTAATTCTCCAGTAAATACTCCGCCTGTATGGAAAGTTCTCATTGTTAACTGTGTACCAGGTTCTCCAATAGATTGTGCTGCTATAATTCCAACCGCTTCTCCAAGATCAACTAATTTACCATGAGCTAAATTCCAACCGTAACAAAATTGACATACAGAACCAACTGAATTACAAGTAATTGGTGATCGTACAAGAACTTTATGAATATCTGCTGCAACTATATTACTCGCCAGAGAGGGTGTAATTGATTGATTAGCTTTTGCTAATACTTGATTATTAGTAATATCAACTAAATCATCACATAATGTTCGTCCTATTAAAGATTGCTCCAAGGAAATCAAATGTTTTTGATTTTCTACCATATCTTCTAAAAGTATCCCTCTCCGAGTTTTACAATCTGTCTCACGAATGATTACATCTTGAGATACATCCACTAATCTACGAGTTAAATATCCTGAATCAGCTGTTCTTAATGCAATATCTACTAAACCTTTTCGAGCACCATAAGATGAAATAAAATAGTCAGTTACTGTTAATCCTTCTCTAAAATTACTTGATATTGGTAAATCAATGATTTGACCTTGTGGATCTGACATTAACCCTCTCATACCTACCAATTGTCTAACTTGCGAAATATTTCCCCTGGCTCCTGAAAAGGCAATCATATAAATAGAATTTAGAGGATCTGTTTCTCTAAAATATTTAATAACTTCTTTCTTTAAAGATTCACTGGCATTGTTCCATGTATCAATAACTTTTTGAAATCTTTCAACAGCTGTTATTTCTCCACGATAATATTTGTTATCGGTAGACGTAATTGAATTCATAGTACTAGCAAGGAGCTGTTTTTTAGCTGGAGGTATTTTTAAGTCCTCTAAGCTTAAAGAAATACCTGCTTTAGTAGCATAATAAAATCCTAAATCTTTTAATTTATCAGCCATATTAGCAGCTCGCGCTATACCATAATTACGAAAAGCCCATATAATTAATTGTTTTAATTGTGATTTATCAATAACTTGATTTGAAAAGCTAGGCTGCAGTGAAACAATCTTTTCTTCCATCATCCATCTCCTAAACAAATAATATTGACCTAGTTAGTTAAAGCTTCTTGTATCACTTTATTAAATAATATTCTTCCTGCTGTTGTGCGTATATATTGAACACTACAATAATGACCCTGATCTTCTTTAATGATTTTATCTTTAAAGATTAAAGTTGAGTAACCTTGGTCATCAATTAATTTATCAATTAGTACATCGCCATCTTTAGAATTATCTACTATACCATCAAAACGAACCCAGATATATGCATGTAAATCAATTTTTCCTTGTTGGTATGCTAACAAAACATCTTCTAAACTAGAGAAATAATGTCCTGAACCATTTTGACTAGCAGGGTTGTTAGCAGTTAAATAATAACATCCTAAAACCATATCCTGGCTTGGCATAAGAATTGGTTGTCCAGTAGCTGGAGATAAAAAATTATGTGGTGCAAGCATCAATAAACGTGCTTCAGCTTGCGCTTCTAACGATAAAGGAACATGTACTGCCATTTGATCACCATCAAAATCTGCATTAAAAGCTGGACATACTAAGGGGTGTAACTTAATTGCTCTACCTTCAACCAATAATGGTTCAAAAGCTTGAATACCTAATCTGTGTAATGTTGGTGCTCTATTAAGAAGTACTGGATGCCCATGAATAACTTCTTCTAATACAGTCCATACTGCTAATTCATTTTTTTGGATTAATTTTTTAGCAGCTTTAATATTATTAACTAGACCTTGTAAAATTAGACGATGAATGACAAATGGTTGAAACAACTCTAAAGCCATTTCTCGAGGTAAACCACATTGATGTAATTTTAAACTTGGACCTACAACAATTACTGATCTTCCAGAATAATCTACTCTTTTACCTAGTAGATTTTGTCTAAATCTTCCTTGTTTACCTTCAATAATATCAGACAATGATTTTAATGGTCGATTATTGGCACCAACTACTGTACGTCCTCTGCGGCCATTATCCATTAATGCATCCACGGCCTCCTGCAACATTCTTTTTTCATTTCGAATAATAATTTCCGGCGCTAATATAGATTTTAACCGTGACAATCTATTATTTCGATTAATAATTCTACGATAGAATTCATTCAAGTCTGCCGTAGCAAAACGACCACCATCTAGTTGAACCATAGGACGTAAATCAGGCGGAATCACTGGTATAACTGAAAACACCATCCATGCTGGGTTTGAACCTGTAGCAAGAAAATGATCCAATAATCTTAATCGTTTCATTTTCTTGTTAAATTTAGGTGAAATATTTTTTGCATGTTTCGGTGGATTCAATGATTCTTCCCTCAAAACAGCAGCTGTTGCACTTAAGTCAAGATCATATAATAATTTTTGTATTGCTTCAGCTCCTATACTTACCTGGATATCAAATAAATTAGAAGACTGAGGATATAACTTATCTTCTAATGCACGCCATTCATATCCTTCTAATAATTGTTTATAAGAAAGGTATTCGTATGTTCCTGGTTCTGTAACAACATATGAATGAAAATAAACAATTTTCTCTACTTCTTTAATAGTAAAATCTAATGCTAATGCTATATAACTTGTGCTTCCTTTGAGATACCAAACATGAGTGACAGGGGCTGCTAACTCAATGTATGCCATTCTATGTCTACGAACTTTTGATTCAGTTACTTCAACTCCACATCTTTCACATACAATTCCTTTATAACGAAAACGTTTATATTTTCCACAATGACACTCCCAATCTTTCACTGGTCCAAAAATTCGCTCACAGAAAAGGCCATCCATCTCAGGCTTTAATGTTCTATAATTAATTGTTTCTGGTTTAGTAACTTCACCAACAATTTGTCCATTGGGCAGAGTTCTTTCACCCCAAGAACGTATTTTTTGTGGTGAAGCTAAACTAATTTTTATGTAATCAAAATACTGTTCAAATTTTGTCATATTTACTGATAGTTAGATATATTTCAGGCTCTTATGTTTTAAATATCCTGTGGAATATCAAAGTCATTTAAAATATCTTGGTCTTCATATAAAAAATTATTATTAAGGGTCTCCTTATTCTTTTGATTGTCATCAATATCAATTAAAGATGTTGTATTCTTTTCGTTCGACATTAAATCAATTTCTATCCCACGATTTTCACCGTTATCCAATAACTCTAACTTATGTGCAGCAATATCTAAGCCCAGGGATTGCAATTCCCTCATGAGTACTTTAAAAGACTCAGGTGTACCTGGTCGGGGTATTGGTTTACCTTTTACGATAGAATTTAAAGCTTCATTTCTTCCCTGCATATCATCTGATTTGACCGTCAAAAGCTCTTGCAAAGTGTATGCAGCACCAAAAGCTTCTAAAGCCCATACTTCCATTTCCCCCAGTCTTTGCCCTCCATGCTGTGCTCTACCTCCTAACGGCTGTTGGGTTACTAAAGAATAAGGACCAGTAGATCTTGCATGGATTTTATCATCTACTAAATGGACTAATTTAAGCATGTACGCTTTTCCAACTGTAACAGGATTGTCAAAAGTTTCACCTGTTCTTCCATCGATCAATGTAATTTTACCTGGATGATAACTATTAAATAACCAGGATTTATTTGAATCTAAGCTAGCTTGATATAATTTATGATTGACCAAGGCTCGTGATGCTTCTGATCCATACATCTCATCAAAAGGTACAATCTTAAATCGTTTGGTTAGATAATCACCAGCTAAACCGAGCAAACACTCAAACAACTGTCCGACATTCATCCTTGATGGCACACCAAGAGGATTTAATACAATATCTATAGGCGTACCATCAGGTAAATAAGGCATATCTTGACGTGGTAATATTCTAGAAATAATACCTTTATTGCCATGCCTTCCTGCCATTTTATCTCCCACTTGAATCTTTCTTTTCTGTGCAACATATACTCGAATAATTGCATTGGTACCTGGTGGCAATTCATCTCCTTTTTGACGAGTGAATACTCTAATATTAACAATTCTTCCTTTAGCAGCATTTGGTAATCTTAAGGAAGTATCTTTTACATCACGAGCTTTCTCTCCAAATATTGCGCGTAATAATTTACCTTCAGGTAACTGATCTGATTCACCTTTAGGAGTAATTTTGCCAACCAATATATCCCCAGATTCTACCCATGATCCAACAGTAATAACACCATTACGATCTAAGCTATGTAATGAGGATTCACTTACATTTGGAATATCTCGTGTTATTTCTTCGGGCCCTAGTTTGGTTTGGCGACATTCTATCTCATATCTTTCAATATGGATTGAAGTATAGATATCTTCATATATCAATCTCTCACTAATTAAAAAAGCGTCTTCATAATTATATCCTTCCCAAGGCATATAAGCTACATAGATATTTCGTCCTAAAGCCATTTCACCACCATCTGTTGAAGCACCATCGGCAATTGTTTGACCAAAAGATATTAATTGACCTGGCCATACAATAGGACGTTGATTAATACACGTATCTTGATTAGAACGGTAATATTTTTTTAATCTATAATGAACTGTTTTACCTGAGTTATCTTGTATGCCTATTTTAGTGGAAGAAACATAAATGACAACCCCATTTGTTCTACTAAGAACAACCATTCCAGAATCACGCGCAATTTTTGCCTCAAGCCCTGTGCCTACGATAGGTTTTTCTGGGTATAATAAAGGAACAGCTTGCCTTTGCATATTAGATCCCATTAGTGCTCGATTTGCATCATCATGCTCTAAGAAAGGAATTAATGAAGTAGCTGCAGAAATTACTTGAATTGGAGATACAGCAATGTAGTCAACTTTTGTTGCTGCAGTTGTTAGAAATTCTTGTCTATAACGAATCGGAATTTTGTCACCTGAAATATAATTATTATTATCTAATAGTATATCAGCTGGCGCAATTTTCAAATCATCTTCTTCATCAGCCGTCATAAATATCGGAACTTGATCAGATATCACTTGACCATTATTGACTTTAAAATATGGTGATTCAATAAAACCATACATATTAACTCTTGCATATATACTTAATGAACCAATTAGACCGGCATTAGGCCCCTCTGGTGTTTCAATTGGGCAAATCCTTCCATAGTGACTTGGATGAAGATCACGAACGGCAAATCCAGCGCGGTCCTTATTTAATCCACCTGGACCTAAAGCACTAATTCTTCTTTTATGTGTTAGTTCAGCCAAGGGATTTGTTTGATCCATAAATTGTGATAGTTGACTTGAACCAAAAAACTCTCTCACAGAAGCAATCACAGGTTTAGGATTCACTAAATTAGATAAGCTAAGTGAATCTAAATCACAGATAATCATACGCTCGCGTATAATACGTTCTAAACGATTAAGTCCAATACGGATTTGGTTTTGCAACAGTTCACCTACAGACCGTACTCGTCGATTACCTAAATGATCAATATCATCTAATGTACCTATGTTTTGTTCTTTTAAATTAATCAAATAATCCATAGCAACTATAATATCTTGCGGAGATAAAACGCGGAATGAGATAGGTATTTCAAGATTTAATTTTTTATTAATTTTGTGCCTACCAACTTCCCCAAGATCATAACGCTTAGGATCAAAAAACCGTGAATACAGCATTTGTTGTGCTATAGATACCGTTGCAGGCTCATTAGGCCTTAATTTACTGTAAACAATTAAAAGTGCTTCTTCATCTGAAATATCTTCTACTGATGACTTACCTATTTCTTTCTCAAGTTCTTTCTTTTCATAAGCAACAGAAGCGTTAATGAAGAAATTATACTTACTAAGACCTTTTTTAATTTCAGATTGATTTAACCCTATAGCTCTTAAAAAAACATATGCATTAACTTTATGGGTTTTATCTATTCTTACCCAAATTTGGCCCTTAGCATCAATTTCAAATTTTAACCAGGAGCCTCTATTTGAGATTAGGCTAGCACTGAAAGTATGTTTATCATTTTTATCTAATTCTTTTTTATAATATATGCCTGGGCTCCGTATTATTTGATTTATTATAACTCTTTCAGTACCAGCAATAATAAAAGTCCCTCGATTAGTCATCAAAGGTAAATCACCAACAAAAACAGGACGTTTTTTATATTTTCTATAAACAGAATTAACATCTTGATAGCTTATAGAATCAGGATTTGTAATATTATTTTTATGATTAAATATCTCTATATCTTTACGGGTAAGTTTTGAAGGTACATATATCTGTGCACTATAAGTACGATCACGGCTTTTTGCTTTGCGAACACTGTAACGAGGAAATTTCAACTTATAATCTTTGCCAAAAAAAGCAAGCTCTAATTTCCCTGTAGGATCAGTAATAATAGGAAAAAAATCCAATACTTCACAAAGCCCTTCAGCTAAAAACCAGCGGAAACTATCTATTTGAATATCAGCTAAATCAGGAAACGTAGAATGAACAAGACTATTCTGTACAGCTACCATATATTATTTTTTCCCTTTCTTCAGTACTATAACAACATGGGTATGAAACACACTAAAGTAGCAATACTTTAGTTGTTAATTCAGATAAAAATACAGGTGATTCGATGAAAAGATATGCCAGTAGAATTGATAATATTTCATCTAATATACTACTTCAATATCAATATTATATTTAAAAAAATGCTAAGAAATAGTATAAAATTTTAAATTAGTAAATAGCATATTTGAACTAATTGAAGTGAATTATACAGTATCATAACGTTTTAATTTGTTTATATAAAAAAGCTTTTTTACGTGCAGCAGCATTTTTATGTAAGACTCCTTTTTTGACTGCTTTGTCAATTTTACTGTAAAGTGTAGACATGATATCTTGAAGCGCTAAAATATCATCTTTATTTTTGGCGTGTGATAAATTGATTAAAAACTGTTTGGTTAATGTTTTGATAACTGATTTGTATATCTTATTTCTTTGCCTATTTCTATTTGCTACTGAAATTGATTTTAAGACAGATGCATTTTTTGCCATACTAAGTTCCGTATTATATAATATACTTATGTGAAATGATTATAACATCAATATGATAAAATCCACAACAGATTATTTATCGTATAATAAAAACTATATCTATGACTTGATACTTAGCATACAATCATGCAATACTATTGGTAAGCTAGAAAAATTATTATTAAGGTCTATACAATGGGAAAAAGTAAAGGTGCTAGAATAACAATCACTTTGGAATGTGAATGTCGTAATACAAATAATGTAGTGAAAAGAAGTAATGGTATCTTTAGATATACGAGTTCAAAGAATAGAAGAAATACACCCAATAGAATTGAACTCAAAAAGTTTTGCAGACAGTGCAATTGTCACACTATATTTAAAGAAATAAAATAAGGTAAATATTTAAGCATGGCATTATACAATAAAAAACAGTCTCCTTTAAACAATACAGAAGTATTAGATTATAAAGATATTGATCTTTTAAGAAAATTTATTACAGAACAAGGTAAAATTTTACCTCGCCGTTCTACTGGTTTAACATCTAAACAACAAAAAAAATTAACTAAAGCAATAAAACAAGCACGCATTTTAGCTTTATTACCTTTCTTGAACAAAGATTAGCAAACTTACTACTGCTACACTATAAGATTAATACTATTTCATTTAAGTTACTTAGTACTCTAACAGCTTCATAATCAAGAAAGTTACATAATTATGGAGCGTATATGCTAAAAAATATTTATATTAACTAAGATTTTCAACTCTAACCTTATAAATTTGTAGATTATTCATAATCAATAAATTGATATTAATTTACAATCATTTTTTTAAATAATAAGAATACCTAGTGGATATAAATGGTACTTCTAAGTGAATAAATAATTATAGCGTCTTCTCTTGTTCAATTAAATCATATGCCTCAATTATGTCTTTATGCTCCCATAGACTAAAATTTATGGACATAACTCCACATTCATTGCCAATTACAACTTCTGCTACATCTTCTTTTATTCGCTTAAGTGATGTAATTTCTCCTGTATATATAATTTCTTGTTCTCTTATTACTTTAATGTTTGATCCCTTTTTCAATTTACCTTCTGTAACATTGCATCCAGCAACTATACCTTTACTAACAGAAAAAGTATTTTGAACTATAGCTTTACCAATTTTATTTTCTTTAAATTCAATAGGAACCAACTGAATCATTAGATCTTGCAAATAGTCCAACAAATCATAAATTATATTAAAATTTGCAATAGGAATATTAGATTTAGCGGCTAAATTCTTGATTTGTGCTGGTGTATCATAGAAACTAATAATTGTAGCATTGCTTATAGTAGCTAGATTAATATCTGCTTCAGTAATTTGTCCTACCCCTGCCCCAATAAGATTAATTTGGACCTTATTCTGGGGTATTTTAATAAAAGCATTAATTATGGCATCTATTGTCCCTTCAGTATCGGTTTTAAGAATGATATTAACAACTTTAGTGTTTAGAATATTGCCCTCTTTAATGGATCCATCTAAAGTAAGACGAGTATTTAATTTTTTATAATCTTTAGTATATTTATCTTTATTTTTTTGATATTCCGCCAATTGCTTCTTCGCAATTTTTTGATCGTTAATTACATTAAAAGAATTACCTGACCCTAGAATTGATTCCATGCCATAGACATCTACAATCGATGAGGGGCCAGCATGATTAATACTCTCATGGATACTATTTGAAATAGCTCTAACTTTAGAAACAATTTGATTACTAAGCAAGTAATTACCTACTCTTATTGTTCCATTTTGAATTAATAGTTTTGCAACTGGACCCTTCTTTTTATCAAGATAAGAATCAAGAACTGTACCAGAAGCTTCAATGCTGGAATTTGCTTTTAAAGTTTGTTCACTATTAATTTTAAATAATGCTAACAGTAAATTATCAATATTATTTTTCTTCAGTGCACTAATCTCAATTACAGGTACTTTGCCTCCCGATTCTTCAGGTACAATGTCATAGTTAGACAACTCCTGCTTAATATGATCTATATTAGCTCCTTCTTTATCTACTTTATTTATTGCAACTATAAAAGGGAGTTGATGGGTCTTAAAATACTGAATAGCTTCTTTACTTTGTTGCTGTAAACCGTCATCTGCAGCAACAACCAGTATTGCTACATCCGTAATATGAATGCTACGCATTCTCATATCAGAAAATGCTTCATGTCCAGGAGTATCTAAAAAAATTACTTTTTCTTTAGTATCAAGAGTATTAATTAATATTTCATGCGCAACAATTGCTTGTGTAATGCCTCCATATTCTTTATTGACTCTTTCAATATCGCATATTGCATCCAGCAATGTAGTTTTACCATGATCTACATGACCAAAAATTGTAACAATGGGAGTACGATCTTCAGTCCACTGACTTAAACTAGATTTTATACCAGAAACTTTAGAAGTAGTTAGATTGTTTTCATTATCACTAGATACAAAATTAATATTATAATTGGTAGCTATTGATTTAGCCATCTTAACATCAATCACTTGATTGATAGTTACAGAGATACCTCTTAAAAAAAGATACTTAATAATTTCAGCAGCTGGTATAGAAATCAAATTTTCCAGTTCTTGGATTGATAATGGATGAGTAAATGCAATTTCTTTTATAGCATGTTCATTACTAACTCCAGAATTGATATCTTTAGAGCCTTTCAATGGAATTGTTGTTATCTCTTTATTAACGACTATATTTTTCTTCGGAAGCTTTTTTTTAGCCGGTTTTGGAGGTCTCATGAGAGAAATCTCAAGATTCCTACCAGCTTTTGCCATAGCATGATATCTATTATCTAAATTATCATCCTCATCATTTATATGTATTTTAGATCTTGTTTTTTTCTTGATTTTTACTTTATTTTTTTTAACTTCTAAAGGATCAACTAAATTACTATAGCTTTTACTTTTTTTCTCAGATCTAGTTGTAATAATATTATTAATATCATTCACTATAACATCTGGAATTGATTGTATAGACGAAGAAGTATCAGAAGATTGAGCTCCTTCATAATAAATTAGCTTAGGATTATCTAAATTTAACCAAGACGATCCTGTTTCTTTGTTTACTTTGATAAAATTCATTTTTTAATATTTAGAATAAATTATATAGACATTAGTAGTAACAATTATATTTCGAATTTTAATGTTTATAGTTTAATATATCAAGACAAAATTCATATGACTATTGAGTATCCTATAAAAGTTTTAGGTATATTATTAATAAGTAGTATGCAGTGAATATATTTACTTAATTTAAAAGTACAAACAAGAATGATTTAACACCAAAAGATAAATATTAGCAACAAAATAATAAGTTATATATAAGAATACAAGGATTCAATTATGTCACGATCTCAAAAGAATGATAACTTCATCGATAAAACTTTTACTGTCCTAGCTGATATTGTATTAAAAGTCCTGCCTACAAGTAAAGAAGAAAAAGAAGCTTTTTCTTACTACCGTGATGGTATGTCAGCACAATCAGAAGGCGAATATGCAGAAGCATTAGAAAATTATTATGAAGCTCTGAATTTAGAGGAAGATCCTTATGATAGAAGTTACATACTTTACAATATAGGCTTAATTTATGGTAGTAATGGTGAACATATTAAAGCATTAGAATATTATCACAAATCACTAGAATTAAACTCACGCTTAACACAAGCTCTGAACAATATTGCTGTTATATACCATTATCAAGGTATTAAAGCATCGGATAAAAATAATCCTAACATTGCTAAAAGTATGTTTGATAAAGCAGCTATTTACTGGCAACAAGCCATTTATCTAGCTCCAAATAACTATATTGAAGCTCAAAATTGGCTGAAAACTACAGGTCGACAAATTCAAAGTGAAGGATATTAATAAAGTTCTAATTTTGGTATAAATTAGGCTTTTTTAATATACAATGAATTATATCGAGTCAATTAATGTCAGGTATGGGCATATACATACTTGTGATGCCATAAGAATACGTGACATAATTTTGAATTTTATATACTGATAAATAAGAATAATATAACTATGGTTACAACAACTAATAATGGTGCTATTACACAGATTATCGGCCCTGTATTAGACATCGAATTTTCAAATGGAAAACTTCCAAAAGTTTTTAATGCTTTAAAAGTACAAGGTCCTGAAGGTACTATCACTTGCGAAGTTCAACAATTGTTAGGAGATAATCGTGTTCGTGCAGTTGCAATGAGCGCAACGGATGGCTTAAAAAGAGGCTTAGATGTAGTTGACACAGGCGCTCCTATTACTGTACCTGTAGGATTACCAACTTTAGGGAGAATTTTCAACGTTTTGGGTGAACCTGTTGATAGTCTTGGATCAGTTAATTCTGATTCAAGTTTACCTATCCATAGATCAGCACCAGCATTTACTCAATTAGAAACAAAACCGTCTATTTTTGAAACTGGTATCAAGGTTGTAGATTTACTTGCGCCATATAGAAGAGGTGGTAAAATTGGCTTATTTGGTGGAGCAGGAGTTGGCAAAACTGTACTTATCATGGAGCTTATTAACAATATAGCTAAAGCTCATGGAGGTGTATCTGTATTCGGTGGAGTAGGTGAAAGAACTAGAGAAGGTAATGATTTATATGAAGAAATGAAAGAGTCCAAAGTAATTGATGAAGATAATCTATCTGAATCTAAGGTTGCATTAGTTTATGGACAGATGAATGAACCACCTGGTGCTAGAATGAGAGTAGGACTAACTGCTTTAACAATGGCAGAATATTTTCGCGATATTAATAAACAAGATGTATTACTGTTTATTGATAATATTTTCAGATTTGTACAAGCTGGTTCAGAAGTATCGGCCCTACTTGGAAGAATGCCTTCTGCTGTAGGTTATCAACCAACATTAGCAACTGAAATGGGTGCTTTACAAGAAAGAATTACATCAACTACAGAAGGGTCTATTACATCAATTCAAGCAGTATACGTCCCAGCAGATGATTTAACAGATCCTGCACCAGCTACTACATTTGCACATTTAGATGCAACTACAGTATTATCACGTGGCTTAGCAGCAAAAGGAATTTACCCTGCTGTAGATCCTTTAGATTCTACATCAACAATGCTTCAGCCAAATATTGTTGGTGAAGAACATTATGATACTGCACAACAAGTAAAATCTACATTGCAAAGATATAAAGAACTTCAAGATATTATTGCTATTTTAGGTTTAGATGAACTTTCTGAAGAAGATAGATTAACTGTAGCTAGAGCAAGAAAAATTGAGAGATTCTTGTCTCAACCATTCTTCGTAGCTGAAGTATTTACAGGATCTCCTGGTAAATATGTATCATTAGAAAATGCTATTAAAGGTTTTCAGATGATATTTGGTGGAGAACTGGACGATTTACCAGAACAAGCTTTCTACCTTGTAGGAGATATTGATGAGGCTATCAGTAAAGCAGAGAAATTACAGGCATAATAAATCTTAAGTACTAATATATGACATTAAATATTCGCGTAATTGCACCAGACAAAACAGTCTGGGATGCTACTGCAGAAGAAGTAATTTTACCTAGTAGTACAGGACAATTAGGAATCTTAACTGGACATATTCCCTTATTAACTGCTTTAGATATTGGGGTTATGAGAGTGAGGATTGATAAAGAATGGATTCCTATTGTTCTTTTAGGTGGATTTGCTGAGGTAGAAAATAACAAAATTACAATTTTAGTAAATGGCGCTGAAGAGGCTACAGATATTGATCCAGAAACTGCACAACAAAATTTAGATGAAGCATCAAAACTGTTAACAGAAGCTACTAGTTCAAGAGCTCAAATTGAAGCTACACAAAAAATAAGAAAAGCACGAGCTAGATTGCAAGCTATAGCAACTTTAAGTTCATAATGACAAATGTAATGTAGAAAAAATAATAAGCATGACAATACAATTAATATTGTCATGCTTATTCATTATTATATTATTTATTAATAAAAATTGCTTATACTTAGCTTAGACCTGAACAAATATAATCAAAATATAATCCCATTTCTTTACCTGCATCAGCTCCTACTAAACCAATAGTAACTTCTTTCATTGCTTGAATAGCCTGGATGGTAGCACCAATAGGAACTCCTAAAGAATTATAAGTTTCTTTTAAACCATTAAGAACTCTTTCATCTAAAATTGATGGATCTCCGGCTAACATACCATAAGTAGCATATCTTAGGTAATAATCTAGATCACGAATACAAGCTGCATATCTTCTTGTAGTATACATATTACCACCTGGACGGGTAATATCAGAGTATAATAATGATTTAGCTACAGATTCTTTAATAATTGTTGCAGCATTAGCAGCTATAGTAGCCGCAGCACGAACTCTTAATTCCCCTGTTTGAAAATAACCACGTAATTTTTCAACAGAATTATCATCTAAATATTTACCTTGTACATCAGCAGCATTAATAACGGAAGTGATAGCATCTTGCATAATATAGTTATTCCTTTTCTACTTAATATAAATTTATTATGTGATAGTTTGGTCTATATACCAACTATTGCATTGCTCCTAAAGTATAATCAAAATAGAATCCTGCTTCTGCAGAATCTTCTCCAGATAATAATGAACAAGCAATGTTTTTCATTGATCTGACACCTTCTGCAACCCCTGAGATAGGCGTTCCTAAAGAATTATACATTTCTTTTACACCAACTAAACCAATTTCTTCAATAGGAGTTACATCTCCAGCGACAATACCATAAGTAACTAAACGTAAGTAATAATCTAGATCTCGTAGACATGTTGCTGTCATCTCTTCTCCATAAGCATTACCACCCGGAGACACCACATCTGGTCGTTTTTGAAATAATTGTTGACCACCTTGTTTAACAATTCTTTCACGGTTTTCTGTTAAAATTTGTGCTATACGTAAACGACGTTGTCCAGACAGTACAAAACTTTTGATTCGTTCTAATTCTCCTGGACTTAAATAACGAGCTTCTGCATCAGCATTAACTATTGATTTTGTAACAATACTCATAAATTAAACTCCTTCAATCTGATCTTTAATCATACTATGAATTCTAGATATATATGGTCAAAGTTTGGATGGGTTAAGTGGAAAATCTATCCCCATATACTCATGTAAATATTCTATAGTATCTTAACAAGTTTCAATATTATATTTTTCTGCAAAGTACTAAAGCAAGAAAGTTACTGATTACCTTCTGCTGGTTTAAAACTCGGTACCACAATACTATCATTCTGCTTCACTAATTTTTGGTGCAATCTTTCTGTATTTGGGAAGTTAGCAGCAGGTAAGGTTGGAAAACGACGATATGGCACAATATTCATACCAAATATGGCTTGGTATTCTTTACTATTTACCAAACTAGAAATAAATGCTTTTAATCCTTGAGATGCTAAAATTTGATTATAATAACGTATTTCTGCTTGATTATTAGGTGCTCTACCTAAAAAGTGCTTTGTTCCTAATTCAATTACTTGAGTATTTGGATAAGGTTGATAAAATTCTTTAGTATATAGAGATGAAGATCCCAATTTTTCGATAAGCTGTTGTACAGTCAGCTCTGATGCCAAGAAAGCTCTTTCTAGATCTATCAACTCATAACCTAAACTAAAAGGATTAAGATCACGTTCAAAAATTTGTCTATAACTAGCCCTTAATACAGTCTCGAGACTAGAATGATCTTTAGGATTCAGCTTAAAAACTACAATTTGGTCTCTAACGGCTGATACACCTTGATTTATTCTACGAGCAATACTGTTAGTACTTCTAGATTCTTGAATACTTCCTAATTGCACAAATCTACTAGTTTTAGATGGTACAGATGTTAGTGCAGGAATTCTTTTGATTGATCTACTTGCCAATGCGCTCGATGTTAAATATCTTTCATATGGTACCGTGTCTTGATTAAAACTTTCATCGTACTCAGCACTGTCAATAATAGCATCAACCATGTGATAATAATTTTGTTTGTAAACAATGTCAAAATATTGATTAATCTCTTGCCTACCATAAGTTGGTCTACCCAACAACCTATTGTGTATATATTCTATTGCTTTACATACATAAAGCTTTTCCCAATATAAAGATCTGAATAAAGAAGATTTTGCTAGATACCTAATAAAGTCCCGCACTGAAATTGAACCATCTCTTAATTTACTTTCAAAAGGCTTAAAAATTAATAATTCTTCTTCATAAATCTTACGCCCAAATATACGCAGGTAACATGCATTAATAATGGTTTCACGTGAAACATTGGTGTCACCAATTCTGTTGCCTAAGATGGGCTCCATTTTAAAAATTTTAGGACCTAATGTGCCGGGAGATTTCGGCCTAATTTGGGGATTACTCATTTGATTATAAATGCCAGGGCCCTGACGTATCAGCAATCTTCTAGTATCTTTACCAAATGGGGCAGGGTTAGTATTAGGATTTTCTGTATCTTTTAGAAATATAGCACCAAATTGAATCAATAAAGGATCATTACCCCGTCCGTAAGGATGCTGGTCAGGTAGTGCCTGATTATAGTTACTAAATAATGTTATAAATTGAGGAACTTTACGAAAAGGAGCACTATAATTAAATAGGTTAATTTGAGGTCCCCAATTTCTACACTCTTGTGGCTCTATACCTAAAGATCGTAAATATGGAACAGTTTCTTCTCCAAAATAATCTGCATATTCATTAGAATTTATTAATGTATCAACTAAGCCTGCCAAGCCTCTTTGTGAGACAACAGAGAAAAGCTTTTGAAATTCTTCTAAAGAACTAGGACCACGACCCAAGAAATGCCTAAAAGCTAATTCGACAGCCCGACTATTCACAAATGGTTCAAAGAACTGCTGCCTATAAATTTGTGATTTGCCCAATGATCTAACAAATTCTTTAATAGATAGTTGTCCATTCTTCACTTGTGATTCAAGATTAGAGAATGATATGCTGTAACCTTGACAGATATCTCTTTCAAACACTTGCTTATAACATGCTCTAATAACAACATTTTTTTCATTAGAAGATAGTGCTGTTTTCATAACAAATTTTTGGCTTGTACTACCAGCTTCTGAATATATTCGAGGTAATCTTAGTCCTTGTAGATCACTAGATTCTCTTTTTCTTAAAATATCCGTATATCCAGGAGCCTCAAACTCGCCTATAACAACATTGAAGTACTGGACAACTAATTCAGTAGATTCCTGATCATCTTTAAAAAATAAGACAGCAATTTTACGCATTTCTCTAATTGCTACGCTTGCTGCGGCACTCGAGCAAGCGTTATCAATTAATTCACGTAAACCTCTAATATTTACAGATAAAATATTAGGATCTCCAGCAACAATTGCATATGTTAGATATCGCAAAAACCAATCAAGATCTCTTAATGATTTTTTCATACGAACCGTTCCGTATTTACTCACATTGATAGGCTTAAATCCTGGTGGTATGCTATCTGTATTATTAAAGAAAGCATTATTAGCATTAGAACCTTCCACATTTTTACTATTTGCAGACATACTATCAACATCCATTTTAGATGTTGACATATTCTTAGCAGTATTATCAATAAAAGAAGCTTGAGGTCTTTCAAGATAAGAAATAGCAGAACCACCGGTAAAAATCTTTTCTGCAGCTTTTGCTACTAAGAAATTAGCATTTTGTGTCAATGTGTTAGCTATATCCAATCTTTTATTACCAGAATTTAAAAATGCTACCAACTGATTAAGCTCACCGAGCTGAAGAAACCGGTCTTGTTGTTCTGCTTGTATAATAGTCGATATTGCTGCAGTCCGGTAAAGCTGTGGTTGAGCTACCGGGCTTCCACCACTTGCCTTAACACTCATAAGTTAATTCTCCTTATCTTTACTAGTTATTTAATTGATTTATTCATCTAACTCAATTACCACGATAAAAATATTGATTTGTCCAACCAATTTTTACATTAGTGCTAATATTATGATTGTACTTATATATTATAGATTGAAACAAAACTAGCTTGAATAAAGATATCTTTCGTAATACTTGAATTATAAATTCTTGTTGATACAATTTCCCGTTAGTTAAACAAATATTTTACAAGAACAGAATTATTAGATGGATTATTTAAATTCGAATCATCATTAATAACAGTATATACTACGTATAATTATATTACTTCTTTCATGAATAAACAAACTTATCAAGATAATAATGAGAAAGAGATGTCTATTTCTGAACATCTCAATGAATTAAGACAAAGAATTTTAGTTACAATGTTACTTTTTGGTATTTCAACATTAAGTAGTTTTTTAATGCTTAAAAAACTTACAATATTACTACAAGAACCTGCACAAGGTGTAAAGTTTTTACAACTTGCTCCTGGAGAATATTTCTTTGTTTCAGTTAAGATTGCATTTTACGTTGGTATACTTCTATGTCTTCCTATTGCTATTTATCAAATTATTATGTTTATCCTACCTGGATTAACAGGTAAAGAAGCTAACATAGTAGTCCCCTCTCTCTTAGGCTCTGTTGGTTTATTTTTTCTTGGGATTATATTTGGATATACAATTTTAGCTCCTGCTGCTCTTACATTTTTCATCAATTATGGCGCAGACATTATTGAGCCGATATGGTCTTTTGAACAATACTTTGATTTTATATTATTGCTTCTTTTAAGTACTGGTTTAGCTTTTCAAATACCTGTAATACAAGTATTCCTTGGTTTTCTAAACATAATATCATCAACACAAATGATTTCTGCATGGAAATATGTTATTGTTATTGCCACAATACTAGGTGCTATTTTGACTCCTTCTACAGATCCATTTACACAAATGCTAATGGCAACAGCAATATTAGCATTATATTTTAGTGGTATTAGTGTTTTAGTAATTTTTAAGAAATAAATCTAAATACAACTATTCTATAATATAATAAGTAATTATGGTTAATCATGTATATAATATGAGAAATTATAAAACTAATTAAATTCGCTACAGGCTAATTTATAGCGTCATAACATAGTTAAAATAACTTTTAAGGCTATACCTAATAGACTATAAACCTATATATAATATAAGCAATATGCCATTGAATTACTCCGTTAAAATAAATATGACAAAAAATATTGTAAAATATTTTCTGGTAGGATTGGTGACATTATTTGTCACAAATGCGACACAAGTTAATGCTTTTCCTATTTATGCGCAACAAGCTTACGAAAACCCTCGAGAAGCAACAGGACGCATTGTCTGTGCTAATTGTCACCTTGCTCAAAAACCAGCTGAGATAGAAGTTCCACAAGCAGTACTTCCCAATACAGTATTTGAAGCAATTGTAAAAATTCCATACGAAGATCAAACTAAACAAATATTAGGCAATGGTTCTAAAGGTTCATTAAATGTAGGTGCAGTTGTCATTCTTCCAAAAGGTTTTAAGCTAGCACCTAACAGTCGCTTATCAGAAGAATTAAAAGCTAAAACTAAAGGTGTATACATACAACCATACAGTACTAATCAGGATAATATTTTAGTCGTAGGTCCGATTTCAGGTGATAAGAATAAAGAAATTATTTTCCCTATACTTTCTCCAGATCCATCATCTAATAAAAATGCTGCTTTCCTAAAGTATCCAGTTTTTGTTGGTGCTAATCGTGGCCGTGGACAAGTTTACCCTACGGGAGATAAGACTAATAATAATGTAATACTATCTAGTACAAGCGGACGGATTACTGAAATTTCTAATCTTGAAAAAGGTGGATATGAAATTAACATCGCCAAAAATAATGACAGTATTATCAAAGAAAAAATTAGTGCTGGCCTTGAATTAAAAGTAAAAGAAGGTGAAAATATCAGTGTTGGTCAAGCTTTAACTAAAGATCCAAATGTTGGTGGTTTTGGCCAAAACGAGACAGAAATAGTATTACAAAGTCCTGCTAGAATCAAAGGAATGATAGGCTTTTTTATTATTGTTACAATTTCACAGATTTTCTTTGTTCTAAAGAAAAAGCAATGGGAAAAAGTTCAAGCTGCAGAAATTAATTTTTAAGGTTTTATAAATCTAGTGTAAGGACATAGTCCTTACACTAGATTAAATGCTAAGATTTTACAGCACAAATATTTTTTACTGCTTCACGTATTTGTTCAGGATTAATAACTGTCGCTTTTTCCAAACTTCCATTATAAGGTGTTGGTATATCTTGTGAAGATAAACGAATTATTGGATGATCAAGGTAATCAAAAGCTTTATCATTAATTTGAGCAGTCAACTCTGCTCCAATACCAGCTGTCCTCATACATTCCTCGACAATAACTACTCTATGAGTTTTCATAATAGATTGAGATATAGTCTCCATATCAAGAGGTTTCAGTGAAATCAAATCAATGATTTCAGGATCATATCCTTCTTTTACTAGTACATCTACAGCTTGTATAACATGATGGCGCATTCTGGAATAAGTTAAGATTGTAACATCTTTACCATTACGCACTACTTCTGCTTTATCTAAAGGCAGAAGGTACTCATGATCAGGTATTTCATCTTGTAAATTATACAATAATACATGTTCAAAGAAAATTACAGGATTATTATCTCTAATTGCAGATTTCAATAAACCTTTCGCATTGTGTGGTGTAGAGCATGCAACAATTTTTAATCCTGGTATAGCTTGAAAATATGCTTCTAATCTTTGAGAATGTTCTGCACCCAATTGTCTTCCTACACCACCTGGCCCTCTAATTACAATTGGAATAGTAAAATTACCTCCAGAAGTATAACGCAACATACCAGCATTATTTGAGATTTGATTAAAGGCTAACAGCAAAAAACTCATATTCATCCCTTCAACAATAGGCCTCAAGCCAGTCATCGCAGCGCCTATAGCCATACCAGTAAAACTATTTTCAGCAATAGGTGTGTCTAAGATTCTTAAATCTCCATATTTTGCATGTAAACCTTTCGTTACTTTATATGATCCTCCATAATGTCCTACATCTTCTCCTATTACTAAAACAGTCGAATCTATCTCCATCTCTTCATCGGTAGCTTCTCTCAAAGCATCAAATAGTAGAATTTTGGCCATATTTTTTATTTTGTTGTAGTATGAAATTATTCAGTAAATATCTAAGTTAGTTGTCAGCGAACAGATATTTATGTAAATCTTTAACACTTGGCTCAGGACTAGATATAGCAAACTCAACAGCTTCTTCAATCTCTGATTTAATATCATTTTCTATATTTAAGAGATCATCGGGTTTACATGCTCGTTGCTCAAGAAGGTAATTGTGTAAACGTTTAATCGGATCACGCGCTATCCAAGCTTCTTTTTCATCTCTTGACCTTAATTCATCAGGATCAGCAAGGGAATGGCCTCTAAATCTATACGTCAATGCTTCTATTAATGTTGGACCTTCACCACTACGTGCTCTTTTAACAGCCTCTAAAGTTACTTTTCTAATTGCTAGCACATCCATACCATCAACTTCAATTCCAGGTAAACCAAATACCTCTGCTTTTTTATGTATTTCCGGAGTTGAGGCAGAACGATGGTGAGCCATACCGATTGCCCATTGATTATTTTCAACGACAAATATTATAGGTAATTTCCAAAGAACTGCCATATTTAGACATTCAAAGAACTGACCATTATTACTTGTACCATCACCAAAAAAGCATGCTGTAACAGAAATGGGATCTAAAGATTTAAGTACTTGTTTCTTATATATACTTTGAAAAGCTGCACCGGTAGCAACAGGTATACCTTCACCAATAAATGCAAAACCACCTAAAAAATTATTTTTAGATGAAAATATATGCATTGAACCTCCACGTCCTTTGCTACAACCAGTTTCCTTTCCGAATAATTCAGCCATAACTTCATTCGCAGAAACTCCTTTACTTAAAGCATGGACATGATCACGATATGTACTACATACATAATCATCTTTAGTTAAAGCTTTAATTACACCTGTTGATACAGCTTCTTGTCCATTATATAAATGAACAAAACCAAACATTTTACCTCTATAATACATTTGGGCACACATATCTTCAAAGGTACGTCCTAACAGCATATCTTTATACAACATTAAAAGATCTTCAAAGGATATATGATCATCTTGCTTATGTACTACAGGAAATGCAATATCTTCTTTCATATTATAACAAGTATCTCCATTTTATAAATCACTATATCAATTTTTATTATTCTCGTTAACACATTTAGTTGGTTATTTACATTAGATAACTTCAAGAAATAACACCTGATGTAAAACTATGTTATAATATTTCATCTAGATGTACCCAGAAAATATACAATAATATTTGTACTACTATTTCTCAAATTTCTACTTATATATATATTAACAACTAATACTATGAAAACTCAACAAATATTTGCTGTTGTAGAAGACGATTTAAAAACATTGGATGAAAATTTAAAATCGATGGTTGGTGCAAGACATCCGATATTAAGTGCAGCGTCCGAACATTTATTTTCTGCTGGTGGCAAAAGGTTACGACCTGCATTAGTTATTCTAGTTGCAAGACATACTTTACAAAAAACATCAGTTACACCCTCACATCTAAGACTAGCTGAAATTACCGAAATTATACATACAGCTAGTCTTGTTCATGATGATGTTATTGATGAATGTATTACAAGAAGAGGTGTAACGACAGTACACAGTCTATACAATAACAAAATTGCTATACTAGCAGGGGATTTTTTATTTGCTCAATCATCTTGGTACCTTGCCAACTTAGATAATCTAGATGTAGTTAAAACAATATCTAAGGTAATTACTGATTTTGCAGAAGGTGAAGTTAGGCAAGGAATGATACAGTTTAATTATCAAATATCAATGAATGAATACATAGAAAAATCATTTTACAAGACTGCATCTTTAATGGCTGCAAGTTGTCAAGGATCAGCAATGCTTAGTAATCTAAATCATTCTTCACAACATCAGTATTATATATACGGTAAACATTTAGGTTTAGCGTTTCAAATCATAGATGATATGTTAGATATCATAGGATCAAATAAAAACTTAGGCAAACCTGTTGGTTCGGATTTAAAAAACGGTAATCTAACTGCACCAGTTCTATTCACCCTACTTGAAACATCCGATTTACAATACTTGATAGAAGATGAATTTGAGAATGATTCAGATGTTAAAAATGCAGTTCAATTAATATATAATGGACAAGGATTGAAAAAAGCTAAAGATTTAGCTGAAGAACACATTCAAACTGCAATTAATGTAATTCCAGATCAAGGCTCTGAAGATAATCAAGACAGTTTATACTCGTTAATTATGCTTGGAGAATATATTTTACAACAGATATCCTAAATTATTTAATTAGTCTATAAATTATAAAATATGTTGAACTAAATGTTTAAAACTACTTGGGTCTAATACTGCCATCTGTGCTAGCATTTTTCTGTTTAAACCTATATTAGCTTTTTTCAATTTATACATAAAAGTACTATAAGTTAAACTATTTAGTCTAGCAGCAGCGTTGATTCTGCAAATCCAAAGACGACGAAACTCCCGTTTCTTATTTTTTCGTCCAATATAAGAATAACGTAAAGCTTTCATAACTTGCTGTTTACTAGTTCGAAACAGACCTGAATGTGCACCTCGATAACCCTTAGCTAACTTAAGAATTTTTTTTCTGCGCTTTCTAGCTACATTTCCTCTTTTAACCCGTGTCATAATAATATCCTGTAACAATTAAATAAAGTACTTTTGCGAGAGACCCTTTAAATCACCTGAGTAAACTGGAATTACTCTAGACAACTTTTTCTTTCTAGATTGTGTTTTCTTTTGCAATAAATGACTTTTCGATGCTTGACGGCGTAATAATTTTTGCGTACCCGTAGATTTAAATCTTTTAGTAATTGATGATGATGTTTTTAATTTAGGCATATTCAGGTAGTATGTTTACAATTATTTTACAAGGTTTTTTTCTTAAATAAATTTGTATTAATTTTCAAATTACCAATAGCATTAACAAGGAGCATTAACATAATTTTAATAAAATTAGAATTTAACTCTTGAAACATTTTCATGTTTAGAGTAAATGCAATATTAGCTTCTGCAATTATATCAGAAATTTGTTCTTGATTCACTGGTATAGAATTTAATTGACTACGATAATGATTTTTAAATTTAGAATCATCAGTTATTTCTTCAAAATCATAAAATGCTGTACCATTACCATTTGATAAATTCATTGCACTTTGAGCAATTTTTTTTAAAATTTGTCCACCAGATAAATCCCCCATATACCTAGTATATGCATGAGCAACTAACAGTTCAGGTTGATTAATACCGACTTCATGTATACGCTTTACGTATATTTGCGTTGCTTCTGACGCAATTATTTCATTCTCCCAATTACTACCGTAATAATATAATAAATCTGTTTCAAGACTTGATTTACGGTTAAGTTCAGGAAAATATATAGGCTTAATTAATTCACAATCTTTATTAAAAAGCATTTGTTCTTCAATAGCTATATACACAAAGTATAAATTAGCTACTAATTGCCTGTATGCTTTTTTATCTACAACACCACCTAAAAATGATTTCACGAAACTTACATTCTCTGCCATACTATGTGATTTAGTAGTACCTTCTCGTAGTTGTTCAGCTAATGTAATTGACATTTCAATTTCTCCTAAATATAATCGCGATTAAATTATTACTCCAATATCACATCATGCTAATAATATTTAAATAGCTGTGAAATATTCTTTGGATTTGACTGGGTCTGGAATCATTGTTTTCTCACCAGGTTGCCAATCTGCTGGACAAACTTCATCAGGATTTGATTGGACATACTGGATAGCTTGTAAAGTACGATAAGTTTCATCAACACTTCTACCAAATGCTAAGTTATTCACCAAGCTATGCTGAATAATTCCTTCTTTATCGATTATAAATAAACCACGCAAAGCTACACCATCATCACTTAATACATTGTAAGACTTACTAATACTTTTTTTCAGATCTGATACCAAGGGGTACCTCAGATCACCTAATCCTCCTGAAGCACGATCTGTTTGTATCCATGCTAAATGCGAATACTCACTATCAACTGAAATGCCCAGTATTTCTGTATTAATACTTTGGAAACGCTCATATTGATCACTGAACGCAATTATTTCCGTAGGACACACAAAAGTGAAATCTAGTGGATAAAAGAATAGGACAACGTATTTACCTAAATATTCAGCCAGTTGTAAAGGTACAAACTCCTGATCATATACAGCAGTGGCACTAAAATTTGGAGCTGGCTTGCCAACTTTTAGACAATCTATATCTGACATCATTAAATTTTATTCACCCTAATCTAAAAAATAAAACATTATTTATAAATATACCACAATATGATAATAGAAATATAACAATCTATTAATATACTTTAACTACTTAATAGCATAGAAGAAAAACATAAAAAAAAGAGACAATCTAGTGGACGGATTTGGTCAATTCCAATTTTAAAAAGGCCGAAGTCTGTCCACTAGCTCAATGTACAAAAGGTAAAGAATAAAGGTTTTAGAGACCTATACATGGACTAAAAGGCCCCCCATGTAACAAGAAAATTAATAACACACAGCTTTTTTCCTGTTGTTCTCTCGCTGGTATCTCTTTTGCTATTTTCCTGCTCAAATTTCATTCTTATTTGATTTAGATTTTTTTCTGGTTGTCCTTGGTGCTACCTTGAATCTTTCGTTTCTTGTCTGTCTATTTCTTCAATCATCGATTGATATTTCAATTTTTTGTCCTACTTTATGTAGAACATTTCAATTGATTGGCCATATTCGTGTTTTAGTTTTCTTACTTGGTTGTTATTACTCTTGTAAACTATAATGCTGGAATTAATTCCTTCTGATATTTCTTTAAACACTCTCCAAGAGTTAAATATTTGTTCTATTAGCCTTTTCTTGAATATGACAATGTCATTGGTCTTCGAATCAGATATTTTTGTTTTTTCAGACCTTTTTCGTGACAACTTTTTATGTCAATATCAACGATTGTTTCTTTGTCATTGCGAGCTTTTGGTTGATTATTTCGATACCTAAAACAGTTTGTTTTAGCTATATAAGGTGACTTAGTTTCTTTGTTAAAAATTAAGTTTTCAAAAGATACGTATTTTAAAATTTTTGCCAAGGTTCTCCGATTTTCAATTCTGAATGCCTACATTGAAGCGAATTCAAATAGTCGGTTTACACTAGCCCCAATCCAACTTTAGATCTTGGTGGTTTACAATACTTGCTTAAATTTGTTATTTTGCATAACTTTTCTTATTGTCTTGCATGGCCGATTAGAATCTGGTAGTTGTATAAATTGTCTACTGCGTATTGACTCACTCTTGTTGGGTCTTTCAGAAAATTGTTGCATATATTTACTTTTTCTTCTGACGTATAGGTATCTTTATATTTCAATTTACCATTTGTGTTAATACACAGATTTAGATATGTTGATCTGCCTTGCAGTAAAACTGTATCAACACAGCCAATTGCAATTTGTTAGACATGCTTTCTAATTTTAACGTATTGCTGCAAGTACAAATATGGGTCTTCTTTCCAATTTATTGAGGGTATTAAACTGTCTTGATTTTAATATTAGTAATTTACTAGCGGGGAATGGATTTGAACCATTGGCCTTCGGGTTATGAGCCCGACGAGCTACCAGACTGCTCTACCCCGCGTATTTCTTATTCTCATAATATAATATAAAAGTCTTGATTGCAAGGGAAAATTATCATTTATAAAAGTAAGAGAGATAACATTAAAAAGATACTTGCACATGATATAATCACTAACAATCTTCTTATTCTAATAACCAATGGCTGTACTTGGTATAAACCAACTAACCTATCTTGAGTTAGTATATCTACTGTTTTAATCCATAACTGTCCATCATACCAGCCAGACTCTTCATAGAATATACTAGCACTAAATAATCTTTTAAGTACATATGACCAACCAAGATACAGTCTAATAAGCAATAACTCTATGCTTAAAAGTGAACATAATATATCGTAGCCAACTGTACTTAAAGAAATTTTTGTAGTGCTAAGAGACATGGAATTTATTGCCAGGCACAATAGAATAACGCTTGAAAATACTATAGATAACCGAGAAATAAACCTAGATAATTCAGTTGCAGAAGATGCAAATAAAGGTGATTTTCTTAGAGCTTTGTATTCATTTAAAGGTTGTTGATCAAATGGCACTGGACATATTTTTTTATGTAAAGACATATGAAAACATTATTTTTATTGCTGACGTATTGTCCGAACTATTATACAGAGTTTATGGCTAGTAATGTTGTCAAACACAAGAATAGTATAATAGATACCCAAGTTAAACTTTCAAGTACATTATTAGCTTGACGTGTATTACTGAAAATTTGATTTTGATTACCTAAAACACCTAAACCTTCGGCTTTGGGATTATTGCTTAATATTAAGATTATTAAGAATATACCATTTAAGTACCATAAAATTTTAATCATTCACCTGAAGAAATAATTTATTTAACGTTTACTTTTTTTAAAAAAAGCATTATATATAAACAGTAGGTGTTTTTGGCTTATTCTCCCTGAACTCTTAGTAAAACAAAGCCTAAAACTAACCCGACTAATACCATACTTGAACTTAGTAACGCTGAATTTAAGATTTCACTAACCATGTTTTTCTCCTGATTTCAACATGTTTATATTAATAATTATTTTTCTATAATTAAAAGCCATTTCTACCCCAAACAACTAATGCGATAGAAAATGTAAAAACAGCCATAAAAGATCCCCAACCTAGACTGATAATATCCACTCTACACTCCTCTTTTATAATTCATAATTTAATTTATGATATCAATGTTTAATATCATTAATATAGATAAGACTAGTATACATTATACTAAATAATCAACAAACACTACATTTATTAAATTAAATCGATTTCAATATCTTTACACAAGCCTGCTTAATACAAAATAAATCGTAAAGAAATATAAATTTTTTCAAAAAACTTATAATATTAGTATCATCTGTGACTATATTTATCTTAAGATGTATATTAGTCTTCTAATTTTTTTTCGATTAAAAATATATTATCAAATATAGTTAAAGCTACTGTAAATTATAATATATCTCTAAACAATAAGAATAACTTTCACTTACCGTCATTACCTTTAGATAAATACATGCAAACTACTTTACCATCTAGTAAGTCTGAAGTGAAGGAAACACTTTTGACACCAAGATTTTATACTACTGATTTTCAAGAAATGGCTGACTTGGATATTTCCACAAATATACATGAGTTTGAAGCTATACTAGAAGAATTTAAGGCAGACTATAATAGACAACATTTTATAAGGGACGAAGAATTTAATCAATCTTGGGATAACTTAGATAGAGATACTAGAAATTTATTTATAGAATTTTTAGAAAGATCGTGTACCGCTGAATTTTCTGGATTTTTACTTTATAAAGAATTATCTAGAAGATTAGAAATAACCAGTCCAATAGTTGCTGAATGTTTTTTATTAATGTCAAGAGATGAAGCAAGACACGCCGGATTCTTGAATAAAGCTATGGGAGATTTTAATCTTGCTCTGGATCTAGGATTTTTAACTAAAAGTAGAAAATATACTTTTTTTGCTCCAAAATTTATATTCTATGCAACATATCTATCTGAAAAGATAGGATACTGGAGGTATATTACAATATACAGACATTTAGAAAAACATCCTGAACATAGAATATACCCCATTTTTAGATTTTTTGAAAATTGGTGTCAAGATGAGAATAGACACGGTGATTTTTTTGCAGCCTTATTAAAATCACAACCTCAATTCCTGAATACTTTAAAATCTCGTCTTTGGTGTCGTTTCTTTTTGCTAAGTGTTTTTGCTACAATGTATCTTAATGATTTTCAAAGAACAGACTTCTATAATGCGATAGGGCTTGATGCAAGACAATATGATATACAAGTTATTCGCAAAACTAATGAAAGTGCAGCAAGAATTTTCCCAATTGCACTTGATGTAGATAATCCACATTTTTTTCAATTACTTGATGAATGTGCACAACAAAATAATAATTTAATTAATTTAGATAAGCAAAACATCTCTGGTATTGCTCGAAACATACAAAAAACACCTATATATGTAGGATTAACATTCAATCTTCTTAAATTATATTTCCTAAGACCAGTGTCTTCTCAAGATATAGAAGCAGTAGTTAAATAATCTTATGATCATCTTAGTTTAATGTGAGTTTTTACCTCGTATTAAATTAAGATGATCATAAGATTACTAACTATTTACTTTTTCTTTCGCCTCATACATAATCTCTAAACTAATAACATTATATTCTTTAGTAACTGCAAATTTTTCTGTATTTCTTTTTACTTTTCCTCTAACAAAACCAGGTATTTTCATCAATTCTTTCAGTGCCTCTGGCGACCAAGTTACAAGATTATCTGATGAAAGCGTACTTGTTAACATCTCAGTCGTATCGTGACCACCAAATAGATCCAACAAATGATCCTCCATCCCTAAGGTGAAAGAGTTATAAATTAAATCAGCGATCTGATTGGTACCTTCATAACCTAAAAATGGCTTATAGCTCAATGGAAAATTTTGTATATGTACTGGAGAAGAAATAACTCCACATGGTATATTTAAACGTTTACCTATATGCCTTTCCATTTGCGTTCCAAAAATGGCATTCGGTTCAGTTTTAGCTATCATATCACCCACAATATTATGATCATCAGTTATTACAACTTTAGAACATAAATTTTCTACTTCAGCGCGGAACCATTCCTGATCATCAATACAGTAAGTACCGGCCCACAATACATCTATACCCATTTCTTGGACTAAAATTTTTGTCATAGCTGCTGAATGTGTGGCATCACCAAAAACAATAGCAGTTTTACCTGTCAAATTTTGACAATCAATTGATCTTGAAAACCATGCTGCCTGCGATACATATTTTGTCTGCAATTCCAAATATTCATCATAATTTCTTTCACACTGAAATTCAGATAAAATAGACTGAATTTTATAAGTAGCTGCTTTTATATTTAATAAACCCATAGGAGTTATATCTACATATGGCATATTAAACTCTTTTTGCAGTAATTTAGCAGTTGATAAGCCAGCTTCTCTGTAAGGTACAAAATTAAACCAAGCTTTTGGAAGTTTACATAAATCACTGACTGATGCATCTTCAGGAATAATTTGATTAATTTCAATATCTAAATCATTAAATAATCTTTTAAGATCTACTAAATCATGATGATGATGAAAACCTAAACTTAATATTCCAACAATATTAACCGATGGCTTCATTGTTTTTTGACAATCAATACTTTGAGTTTTCTTAGCTTTGTTTAAATAAAAAGCCACTATTTGTTCAAGAGTACGATCACTAGCTTGTAATTCATTAACTCGGTAATGATTAACATCTGCTAAAATTACATCTGATTCGGTTTCTATTGCTGCTCTATGGACAAAATTTTGTAAATCTTCTTGCAAAATACTTGAAGTACAAGTAGGTGTTAAGATTACTAAATCCGGTTTCTCTTCCTTATCTTTTCTTGTAATATTATTGATAACTTTCTCCTGTGAACCTCGTGCTAAAACATGTCTATCCACGATACTTGCAGTAACAGGAGTAAAATTTCTATCTCTTTCAAGCATTGATCTCATTACGTTGTTAACCTAAGCAATTGTTGATTAAAGCTCGGCTTCAAAACCGTACATGAAATTTTCATTTCATACGGCTTCTCTTGGATAGCTTTACAAATTGAAATATAATTTAAACTTAGCTTTATTGAAATTTCCTTAGTCTGATTAAAGATATATTTCGAAAAATTATTGCAAGATTTAATTTATACCGATTAGCCCATCTGTATAATTTAATCGATAACATATAATCAATAAGACTGAAATTTTTATAATCTTTAGTCATTGAAAACTTAATTAACCAACTCTCTAATATCAAATTCAGGCTACTAATTAATTCGTAGTACGAATATCCTTTCATTTTTTCAAAGATATTATTGAGTTGATTCAAAAGATCTTTCTGCGATTTTTTACTTGCTCTTATAGTAATTTGACGGTAATATTTACTAGATATAGCATAACCAAAAAGAATATATTCAAAAGAATAATAATTATTGAATTTACAAAAAGATAATTGCAGTATATTCTTAGTATTTTTAACTAAACACAAATAGGTGATAGCTTCCTTTATTTTTTGGGAGTATTGTATATTATAACTAGATACAATAATTTCATAACCTATATTTAAGCAAAACAATTTTACTGGTTTACAATTCATATAACTTCTTGATATATAACAAGATTCAAGTACAATACTTTGAATTAGTAAAGATACAATAATTAAATTAATATCATATTTATAATCATGATCCTTCAAACTATGAAATCGCTGTAATGTATTGAAATTAGTTTTCAGTATAGCAATTTTACTGAAAATTTTCTTCAGATACACTATTATAGAACTTTTTATTGTCAATCTAGACAATACGAAATCCACATCCATAGTACTTAAAAATGTCTCGAAGTTAACAGTAAAATAATTCAGTTGATTTCCTAGCAAATACTTATTATATATCTTTAGCTTTTCTGCACATAAACTATTTGGGTAAAAATACCTAAAAGATAAGTATTTTTCCCGTGTTATTAAAGCTTTAAGCTCTGGTTCTAAGATAAAGCATAAAATAATACTCATCAAATCATAGGTTATTTTCTCTGTTCCAGAAAAATATCTACCATTACTAAACATATAAATGCTACTTCTCGCAGAAAAGTTTAATTTTTCAATGACAATTATATCTTTAAAGTTTGTATAAATTTCTCTGAAAGTCTGATTCTTTATTTGACACAATATTTGAACTGCTAAATATCTTACAGATAAAGAATTCAAAATTTTTCTTTGTAAGAAAAAAAGCTTTGCATGAGATTGTTGTTTAATTGCTTTGTATATTCTAGATTTCAATTTGGTTACATATGTATTTATTTGTTGAGAGTTTACATATGTCCAGAATATTGTATTGAAACTATTATTAATTTCTTTACTCATTATTTTGATCTATATTAGATATATACAAATCTATCCAAGTGTCTAAGTCAGCATATTCTTCTGGTTAAAGAAAACATTAGCTTCATAGACAATCCTTTTAAGGATCTACCATCAATTAATGTTATTGTTGAAATTAATTAATAATTTAGCCCTATTTTCTTGTTCCATAAGTAACGATGTCTAATAATTTTAAATGTGAACAATACTCCAAAGAAACAGAATGCAATAGCTTGTATACATACTTCAGTATATACAAAAAATTTCATGTATCTATAATGTACAACTATAAATATTAATTTAGTTTTGAAGCTTGAATTCATTGCATCATAATTATCTTACCTTTTACATGTGCTGGACTTATAGAGTACGAATTAAATACTACATATAAGCAAGTAAAAGGTTTCTATTAGCTATTCATACTGTGGGTCTTGCACCCATAGTTACTTATAGTTTTTTTTACAAAATTAATATTTCATTTTTAAATGATATAATTAAACAAGTCACACGAAGTAATCATCACCTAGCGGCGCATGCATAATAGCATGCACATTTTTAAATGAGCTAGCAACTCTTAATGTTCCAATATGTGCTGGACCAGCATACATCCAATAAGCCAATTTCATATATTTTAACCCTAATTTTTTAATAAAGTAATAGGATTATCTTCATCTATCTTAAATTGTAAAAGTAGTCACGTTTTACTATTCTTAATATTTATGGCTAGCATAAAGTACAAACTTGGTTCAGTCGAAGCTTTATATAGTTTAAGTATTTTAAGTGTAAAGTATTCTATAATTTTATAGATATATAATAAACAATCATTTTAAAGTACTTAAAGACATGAATAATACAATTGATTTAAAAATGCCGTCTCCTACATTTGGAGGTAGTACAGGTGGATGGTTAAGAGCGGCTGAAATAGAAGAAAAGTATGCTATCACATGGACCAGTAAAAAGGAGCAAATTTTTGAAATGCCAACTGGTGGTGCTGCAATAATGAGAGATGGAGAGAACTTACTTTACCTTGCCAAGAAAGAACAGTGCTTAGCACTAAGTAATCAATTAAAAACTGGTTTTAAGATTTTAGATTTCAAAATTTACAGGATTTTTCCAAATGGAGAAGTCCAATATTTACATCCAAAAGATGGAGTTGCACCAGAAAAATCTAATGCTGGAAGAGAAGGTGTTAATAATATTTACCATTCAATAGGAAAAAATGTTAATCCTGTAAATAAAAAATTTACTTCAGAAGGAACATACGATTAATAATGAGGCTTGTATAGATACTTCTAATATGTTACCATATATACAGACTACAGGAGAGGTGGTAGAGTTGGTTGATTGCGTCTGATTTGAAATCAGATGAACCGATGAGGTTCCGTGGGTTCGAATCCCACCCTCTCCGTATAAAATAATAAACTTACTTATCTTTCACAGCTTCTTCAATAAATTTAATAGCCTGACCTAATGTAGAAATGTTTTCCGCATATTCATCTGGTATTTCAATAGAAAACTCTTCTTCTATGGCCATTACTAACTCAACAGTATCTAATGAATCTGCACCTAAATCATCTGCAAAATGCGCAGATTCTGTTACTTGTTTTTTATCAACTCCTAGTTGTTGAACGACAATACCTTGTACTCTATCAAATATAGTTACTGCACTCATAAGAATCTCCTTAATATTGGTACTAATACTCTGGATGCCTGTATCTAAAATATATTTATTGATATATGTCAAAAATCAATATGGATATATACGTAATCTTCTATAAGGTTCTTCACCTAAGCTACGTGCACGTAAATTGTAAAATTTAACTAATTCATGCTGAATTTTACGAGCATTTGCTAAGCATGACAAGAGTTCAACCGGTTGCTTTTTAGCAATGACAATTTTTTCTATAGCCCATTTTGCTTCATTTAAAGCTGCTTTTTCTTCAGATGTCTTACCTTCGCAGAACTCTGACCATCTAATAAATGCTACAGAGTTAATTTCCAGCATTTTTTTTAAGGCCCGAGTGATTTGTGGGATAGTGCTTGTATGTATAGTATAAATTGTAATCCTTCTAGTTCTAGCAATTTGTCGTAATTTACTATTTAGCTTAAGATTTGATCTTAAAGCTAAAACTACATCTGCTTTACCTATTTCTCTGCACAACAATAAAGGAAGTTGTAGCATACTAATGACTGTTTCCAGGTCCTGAAAATTCAAGCCATATGGGTAAATAATTAAATATTTTTGTAAATCATTGGTTGTACCGTGACTTGTTTTTTTTCTTAAGATGGAAGTACTTAAAGAAACTTCAGGATCTACTTTATTGCTATTTACAATACTTTCTTTTCTATCATCTTTAATATATGATACAATATTTTTTTTCCTCTTTTTTATTTGAGCAGGATTTAATGTAGTATCTTCACAAATAATATTTACTACATTATTTACAAGTAATCTTCGTTGAATAAAAGAATGATATCCCTGAAGAATTTGATCTACTGTTTCATCAACTTTTTCATGTATCACCCAGTTTTCTCGTTCATGTATTTCAATTGCTATCTGGAAAGCTGGTGCAGATTTTCTTTCTAAAACACTTTTTTGTGTACCCCTGCGCTTTGCTTCATCGTCACCCAGTGTTACATATTGTATTCCTCCAACAAGATCACAAAGCGTTGGGTTCTTTACTAAACTTTCAAGATGATTACCATGTGCTGTACCAACTAGTTGTACTCCACGTTCAGCAATTGTTCTTGCTGCAAGTGATTCGAGTTCAGTACCTATTTCGTCTATTATTATAACTTCGGGCATATGATTTTCAACTGCTTCTATCATTACCTGGTGTTGCTGTTCAGGGCATGCTACTTGCATTCTACGAGCTCGTCCAATAGCAGGATGAGGAATATCTCCATCTCCAGCAATTTCATTAGAAGTATCTATTATTACGACTCGTTTTTCCATTTCATCGGCTAGTACTCTTGCTATTTCTCGAATAGCAGTTGTTTTACCAACTCCTGGCTTACCCAAAAGTAGAATTGACTGCCCAGTTTCTAATAAATCTCTAATTAAACTAATAGTACCAAATATTGCTCGCCCTACGCGACATGTCAAACCAATAATACTACCTTGACGATTACGAATTGAACTGATGCGATGTAACGTACGTTCTATTCCTGAACGATTATCACCACTGAAATGCCCTACTCTTTTTATTGAATAATCTAAATCATACCATGAAACAGTACGACTAGACAGGTACTCAGGACCAGAAGGAAAGCGAGCTTCAGGACGTCTCCCTAAGTCCATTACAATCTCAATTAAATTTTTTCGATTAGAATGATTTTCTAATGGGTACCTTATAAAATGAGGCAATATTTCTAGTAACTGGTCTAAATCATCTGCAATTAGCATATAAAGTCAGAAAAGAGTGATAAAGTTGATATTATCAATAATTTTACTATACTTAATCTTTGAATTCTAATATGTTATAGTTAGTAATTAATAACAGTATAAATCAATTGTTACAAAGCTGTCATAACAGGTATAAATATATATTTAATACTTTTAATAAAATTTCATGTGACATGCTAATACCCAATCAAGTACATAAAATTTAAACTCATATTGTAACGTAAAAGAATATTAAACCTAAGTCAACAATATCACCTACATAATAACATACATATTATGATCTTTTATGGTAAAGATGGAGATTGTAAATCAAATAAAATAATTAATAGATATCTAACACATATTTTCATAATTAAGTAAAGGAGTTATACAAGATAGTGCAATTTAATTTAATTGATCTTAAAGAACTATTATCATGCTTAAAAGATAACAGTATTCAATGTTTAAATATAAAACAAAATAGTTTTGAATTAACTATCAACAAAGAAACAGTAGAAAAATATAGATCCACAATACTATCACCATCTCAAAGAGTTTCCAAGCTAGGAATAGCTCCAACCAAAAATGATAACAATATTCATAAAATAATTCCTGATAGCAAAAACAAACTTTTAAACAATGATCAAAAAGATTCTGAAGTATTTTTTACAATAGTATCGCCCATGGTTGGTACATTCTATAGATCACCCGCACCTAGTGACCCTTTCTTTATTGAGCTAAATGATGAAGTCAAAACTAACCAGACAGTGTGCATTGTTGAAGCAATGAAATTAATGAATGAGATAGAAGCAGAAATTGATGGTAAAATTATAGAAATTTTAGTAGATGACGGTGATATTGTTGACTGTGGACAACCATTAATGAAAATTAAACCTAATTAAATTTGGTCTAATTAAGTATAAGATTTTAACTATTGTTAAAAGATTATGAATCCAAGAACAATTCTGTCTATAATATTATAATGAAAACTTACTGTCGGATTCATAGATTAGTAAGCGTTTTAATTCCTTGTCTCATTATGAAAGGAGAATATCCATGACACTGAGCTCACAAGAGCAAGAGACAAAGAAAGTACAGATATCTGTAGATAAAGATCCTGTAAGCACATCATTTGAAAAATGGGCAAAACCAGGACATTTTTCGCGTGTATTAGCGAAAGGTCCTAAAACCACAACGTGGATATGGAATTTACACGCTGATGCCCACGATTTCGATAGTCATACTAGCTCGCTAGAAGAAGTTTCAAGAAAAATCTTTAGCGCACATTTTGGACAATTATCAATTATTTTTCTTTGGCTAAGTGGAATGTATTTCCACGGAGCACGTTTCTCAAACTACGTTGCATGGTTAAATAATCCAACCGCTATTAAGCCAAGCGCACAAGTAGTATGGCCAATAGTAGGACAAGAAATTTTAAACGGTGATGTAGGAGGAGGGTTCCAAGGAGTTCAGGTAACTTCTGGATGGTTCCAACTTTGGAGAGCATCAGGCATTACTACAGAATATGAACTGTATGCAACAGCAATTGGTGGATTAGTAATGTCAGCAATCATGTTATTTGCTGGTTGGTTTCACTACCACAAAGCTGCTCCTAAACTTGAATGGTTTCAAAATGTTGAATCAATGATGAATCATCATTTAGCTGGGTTACTAGGTCTAGGATGCTTAGGATGGGCTGGTCATCAAATACATATCTCATTACCAATAAATAAGCTACTGGATTCAGGTGTCTCGCCTCAAGAACTTCCGTTACCTCATGAATTCCTTATAAATAAGGACCTAATGGTACAACTATATCCAAGTTTTAGTAAAGGTATATTACCGTTTTTCACCCTTAACTGGAGTACCTACTCTGATTTTCTTACTTTTAAAGGTGGTTTAAATCCTGTTACTGGTGGTCTATGGCTAAGTGATACAGCACATCACCACTTAGCATTAGCAGTCCTGTTTTTAGTTGCAGGACATATGTATAGAACTAATTGGGGTATTGGCCATAGCATGAAAGAAATTCTGGAAGCTCATAAAGGACCTTTTACTGGTGAAGGCCATAAAGGACTATATGAAATTCTTACTACTTCATGGCATGCTCAATTAGCCATAAATTTAGCAATGATAGGATCGCTAAGCATAATTGTAGCACATCATATGTATGCTATGCCTCCATATCCTTTCATAGCAACTGACTACCCTACACAACTTTCTCTATTCACACATCATATGTGGATAGGTGGTTTTTGTGTAGTAGGAGCAGGTGCACATGCTTCAATATTCATGGTACGTGATTATAATCCAGCTCAAAACTACAATAATTTACTAGATAGAGTTATACGACACAGAGATGCAATTATTTCACATCTTAACTGGGTCTGCATATTCTTAGGTTTTCATTCATTTGGTCTATACATCCACAATGATACAATGCGTGCCTTAGGTAGATCTCAAGATATGTTCTCTGATACGGCAATTCAATTGCAGCCAATTTTTGCTCAATGGGTTCAAAACATACATACATTAGCACCTGGGAATACAGCTCCTAATGCATTAACAACAGCAAGCTATGCATTCGGTGGGGATATTGTCGCAGTAGGGAATAAAGTAGCAATGATGCCTATCTCTTTGGGTACAGCTGACTTTATGGTCCATCACATACACGCTTTTACAATACATGTAACAGTGCTAATACTAGTAAAAGGGTTCCTATTCTCTAGAAATTCAAGACTAATACCAGATAAATCAAATTTGGGCTTTAGGTTTCCATGTGATGGACCTGGTCGAGGTGGCACATGCCAAGTATCAGGATGGGATCATGTCTTTTTAGGCTTATTTTGGATGTACAACACACTATCGGTAGTGTTATTCCACTTTAGCTGGAAAATGCAATCTGACGTTTGGGGTAGTGTATCTAGCTCAGGTTCTGTATCGCACATAACAGGTGGAAACTTTGCCCAAAGTGCACTAACTATCAATGGTTGGTTAAGAGACTTCTTATGGGCACAAGCATCTCAAGTTATTCAATCATATGGCTCTGCATTATCTGCTTATGGATTGATTTTTCTGGGTGCACATTTCGTCTGGGCATTTAGTTTAATGTTCTTATTTAGTGGAAGAGGATATTGGCAAGAGCTAATTGAATCGATTGTATGGGCTCACAACAAAGTAAAAGTTGCACCTGCAATACAACCAAGAGCTTTGAGTATAACACAAGGAAGAGCCGTAGGAGTAGCACATTACCTATTAGGTGGTATTGGTACGACATGGGCATTTTTCTTAGCTAGAATTATTGCAGTTGGATAAAATGACATTAGGAAAATAAATATATGGCAACCAAATTCCCCAAATTTAGCCAAGCTTTAGCACAAGATCCAACTACCAGAAGAATATGGTATGGAATCGCTACAGCACATGACTTTGAAACACACGATGGAATGACTGAAGAAAATCTTTATCAAAAGATTTTTGCTTCTCATTTTGGACACTTAGCAATTATTTTCTTGTGGACATCAGGAAATCTTTTCCATGTTGCTTGGCAAGGAAATTTTGAACAATGGATTTTAAAACCCCTTAAAGTAAAACCAATTGCACATGCAATTTGGGATCCACATTTTGGACAACAAGCTCTAAAGGCATTTAGCCGTGGAGGAGTGTCGTATCCTGTAGATATAACGTACTCTGGAGTATATCATTGGTGGTATACAATAGGTATGAGAACGAACAATGATTTATACAGTGGATCCTTATTCTTGCTGATTTTATCAGCACTAATGCTGTTTGCTGGCTGGCTTCATTTACAGCCAAAATTTAAGCCAGGACTTTCTTGGTTTAAAAACAATGAATCCAGATTAAATCACCATTTATCAGGCTTATTTGGCCTAAGTTCATTGGCTTGGACAGGGCATCTAGTACATGTTGCTATACCAGAATCACGTGGACAAGATATTGGATGGGATAATTTCACTAAAATCCTTCCTCATCCTTCTGGGTTACAACCCTTTTTCACTGGTAATTGGAGTACATATGCAAATAATCCTGATACAGCTGCACATATATTCGGTACAAGTGATGGCTCGGGAACAGCAATTTTAACGTTCTTAGGTGGATTTCATCCACAAAGTCAATCACTTTGGCTAACAGACATGGCACATCATCATTTAGCAATAGCAGTGATTTTCATTGTAGCTGGACACATGTACCGTACCAATTGGGGTATAGGACATAATTTAAAAGATATCTTGGAAGCACACAGACCTCCAAGTGGTAGGCTGGGTGCTGGACACAAAGGCTTATTTGAAACTATAACAAATTCATTGCACATGCAATTAGGTTTAGCATTAGCTTCACTTGGAGTAATTACATCATTGGTTGCTCAACATATGTATGCCATGCCACCTTATGCATTCATGGCCAAAGATTTTACTACACAAGCTGCATTATATACACATCATCAGTATATTGCAGGATTTTTAATGGTTGGTGCTTTCGCACACGGTGCTATTTTCTTTGTTAGAGATTATGATCCTGAGCAAAATGAAGGAAATGTTTTAGCACGTATGTTAGAACACAAAGAAGCAATTATTTCGCATCTAAGCTGGGCATCATTATTCTTAGGGTTTCATACCTTAGGTCTTTATATACATAATGATACAGTCATTGCATTTGGAAATCCGGAAAAACAAATATTGATTGAACCAGTATTCGCTCAATGGATTCAAGCAAGTTCTGGCAAAGCATTGTACGGTTTTAATATTTTATTGTCATCAGTAGATAGTGCTGCAACAAAATCTGGTAGTAATGTATGGTTACCAGGTTGGCTTGAAGCTATTAATAGCGGTAAAAATTCTCTATTTTTAACGATTGGTCCTGGAGACTTCTTAGTCCACCATGCTATTGCTTTAGGCTTACATACAACTGCTTTAATCCTTGTCAAAGGAGCATTAGATGCTCGTGGTTCTAAGTTAATGCCAGACAAAAAAGATTTTGGATACAGTTTCCCTTGTGATGGACCTGGTAGAGGTGGAACATGCGATATATCAGCCTGGGACGCGTTTTACTTATCTGTATTCTGGATGTTAAATACTATTGGATGGGTTACTTTTTACTGGCATTGGAAACATATTACCATTTGGCAAGGAAATGTAAGTCAGTTCAATGAATCCTCTACATACCTAATGGGTTGGCTTAGAGATTATCTGTGGCTTAATTCTTCACCTCTAATCAACGGTTACAATCCATATGGAATGAATAGCTTATCTGTGTGGGCATGGATGTTTCTATTTGGGCATCTTATTTGGGCAACTGGATTCATGTTCTTGATTTCTTGGCGTGGTTACTGGCAAGAATTAATTGAAACTTTAGCATGGGCTCACGAACGGACCCCACTTGCTAACTTAATTAGATGGAAAGATAAACCAGTAGCTCTATCTATCGTTCAAGCAAGACTAGTGGGACTAGCTCACTTTTCAGTCGGTTATATACTAACCTATGCTGCTTTTGTAATTGCATCTACTTCAGGTAAATTTGGTTAAATGAAAAGTATAACATCTTATGTACATAATATATAATTAGTTAAAGCAGCTGAATACTTTTAAAGTATTTTCAGCTGCTTTATATTTATAATTGCAATGTCTTGAAAAATAAGATAAGATAAAATAACATTAGGGTAAGATATAGTTAAATATAAATAATTTACGAAAGAAAATGGCTAAAAAAGGAATGAAGGAGCGTGAGGAAAAAAGACTAAGATTGGTTAATAAACACAAGGAAAAAAGAGCGCATATAAAAAAACAGATTAGTGCAACTAACTCGTTTGACGAACAATTACAATTGCAACAGCAATTACAAAAATTACCTAGAAACAGCGCAAAATCTCGTTGTCGTAATCGTTGCTGGATGACAGGCAGGAGTCGCGGTTTCTATCGCGATTTTGGACTATCTAGACATGTCTTACGAGAAATGGCTCATGAGTGCTTATTACCTGGTGTAACAAAATCAAGTTGGTAAATTGAACAATTATGATATAATCAAATACTCTAACAATTAAGATAGAGTATTATCTCATTAAGTACAGAACAATTACTAAATAAAATTTTTATTAATAACTGTCAACCAATATAAAAAACTACAATCCAAATTGATTACCTCTACGATACTGCAAATATGCAGCAACCAACAAGCCAAATATAGTGATAGGTATAAGCCCAAGTACAATACCAGATAAAAGTGGTTCTACCATAATAAATAAAAATACTGAAATTATTAAAATAAAAAAATATTAAACATTACTTTGCGCATAACATCCAGGCAAGAATGTTTATCTCCTCACAAATTTAGTCTACCTGAAGCCTATTGCTGCTTGCCAAACAAATGCTAACAGCAAGAAAAATACAGGTATTACAGGCAATATATCGACAAGAGGACGAAATATTGCATAAGCTTCAGGCAATTTTGCCATAATTAAAGTTAATTCCATCATAATGTTACCTCACATAATACTAACTTTTTTCTACTTATATTAATGTACATTAAAGCACGTTTTTTATTGTATTTTCTTCTTAAATTTTCATGTAAAGACATAATTATATAAAATACTACATACATTAGTCTATGTAAGAGAATGATACAAATATGTTCTAAAAAGCTAAAAAAACTTGTACAATATATACATGCTTAATGACAGTAACAGAAAATATATGGAGGCTTTATGTCAATTGTAATTCAACTACTTGTTTTTTTACTTATATTACTTTCAACAGTATTGGTAATTGGTGTTCCAGTAACTTTAGCTTCTCCTGGACAATGGGAACAATCTAAAAATTTAGTTTATACTGGTTCAGGGCTGTGGGCAGGTTTAGTAATTATTACTGGACTGATCAATTCTTTTGTAGCGTAGTATAATACTAACTAAGTTGCTATAAGAATATCGGCTCTTAAGTATATTATAAAAATAAAAAATATTATACATTTATTTGCTCTCATTAAATTATGAGAGTTGTATTAATTTAGACTGATACCTATAATCATACCTAATATTTAAATATTTAACTTAGAATATTTTACAATAAGTTCAATAAGTGATCTAAACCGTCTAATCAGCTATTCAGAAAATCAACAATGCTTAAACAACTTATATGCAACTATAATTTTAAAGACTATTAATATATTCACAAGACAAAAATGGGACATTATTACATGATGAACTTGACAAATACGATAAAAATTTGTAAATTGATCCGAGTAGAGTAATTTGCTAAACAAGCGGGTATAGCTCAGTGGTAGAGCGCAACCTTGCCAAGGTTGATGTCGCGCGTTCGAATCGCGTTACCCGCTTAAAAAATATTACTTAGTTGTTTCAGAGAAATCTGTATCAATTACATTAGCATTATTGTCAGAATCAGCAGTCTTATCTGACTTAGATTCTTTTTTGCTATTAGTAGCTGGAGCAGCTTCTTGTTGAGCTGAATTATTTGTACTCATTAACAATTCCTGTAACTCTTTTTGTAATTCAGGAATTCTTTTCATCTCATTTGCCTCAACAGAAGTACGTAAATCTTTTATTTTCTCACTTATCTTATCTTTAATTTGAGCATCTATTTTATCTCCAAGCTCCTCCACCTGACGTTCAGCTTGGTAACAGAAAGAATCAGCTTGATTTTTAGTATCAACTTGCTCTCTTTTCAGTTTGTCATTATCAGCATTACTCGCAGCTTCTGCAACCATTTTATCTACTTCGTCTTTTGGTAATGTAGATGCACCGGTAATTGTAATTGATTGTTCTTTACCGCTACCTTTATCCGTAGCTTTTACTGCTAATATACCATTAGCATCTATATCAAAGGTTACTTCAATTTGAGGAACACCTCGTGGTGCAGGCATGATGCCATCTAATCTAAAAGTTCCTAAACTTTTATTATCCTTTGTAAATTCTCTTTCTCCTTGCAATACATGTATTTCAACATTTGGCTGATTATCCACAGCAGTTGAAAATACTTCAGATTTTTTCGTAGGTACAGTAGTATTTCTCGGTATAATTTTAGTCATAACCCCACCTAATGTTTCAACTCCTAAGGATAGAGGTGTAACATCTAAAAGTAAAATATCCTTTACTTCACCAGCTAGTACACCAGCTTGAACTGCTGCACCTATTGCTACAACTTCATCGGGATTAACACTTTGATTAGGCTCTTTACCAATAACTTTAGTGACAACTTCCTGAACAGCAGGTATTCTTGTAGAACCACCAACTAAAACAACTTCATCTATCTGACTTTTATCTAATTGAGCATCTTTTAAAGAGTTATTAACAGGTATTTCACATCTTGCTATCAAATCTGAACATAAATCTTCAAATTTAGCTCTTGAAATGCTACGCTCAAGATGCTTTGGTCCAGTATTGGTGGCTGTAATAAAAGGAAGATTAATATCTGTTTGAGGTAAACTGGATAATTCAACTTTTGCTTTCTCTGCTGCTTCCATTAACCTTTGTAATGCTTGACGGTCTTCTTTAAGATCAATGCCTTCTGTATTCTTAAATTCTGCAATTAACCAATCAACTATCTTACGGTCAAAATCATCGCCTCCTAAATGAGTATCTCCTGAGGTAGACAATACTTCAAAGACACCATCTCCGACTTCTAGAATAGAAACATCAAAGGTACCACCACCTAAATCAAACACTAATATAGTTTCATTATCCTGCTTATCTAAGCCATAAGATAACGATGCTGCTGTAGGCTCATTAATAATTCTTAAAACATCTAATCCAGCTATCTTACCAGCATCTTTAGTTGCTTGCCTTTGTGAATCATTAAAATAAGCCGGAACAGTAATTACAGCTTGAGTTACTGGTTGACCTAAATATTTACTAGCATCTTCTGCCAACTTACGCAATACTTGAGCAGAAACCTCTTCTGGCGCAAATTCTTTATCAAGTGCAGGACACTGAATTTTGATACTATCATTTTGTGAATTAATAACATAAGATGACTGACCTAATTCTTGATTTACCTCTTCTTTCTTGCGGCCAATAAATCTTTTTACTGAATAAAAAGTATTATCTGGGTTAATCACAGCCTGTCTTTTTGCAATCTGTCCTACTAACTTATCCCCGGTCTTGGTATATGCCACCACTGATGCAGTAGTACGAAATCCTTCTGAACTAGGAATGACAGTTGGCTTACCTCCTTCCATAACCGCAACCACAGAATTAGTAGTCCCTAAATCGATACCAACAACTTTTGACATAAATTTAATTGATCCTATATAAAAAAATGATGATTTATTATTCATTAATAATGATGCACTATTTATATTGACATGGGAAGGTGTAATTACCGAACTTTTAACGAGGCAAGAAGTTACTTCTAGAAAAAATAAGGTTTAATACAATTAATAGTTATTTAATCAAAAAAATCTAAAAATCATGAATATTCAATAAATATATACTTGCAAGTAATAATGGCAGCTGATACACTTTCTAATATCTCCATATAGTGTTGACTTCAAGACATAAGATGAAAGTAATTATTTTTAAATACTTCATCAAAAGACATTTTCAACCAACTCTATAAAAAAGTAGATAAGTTTGTTTGTAAAACTCTGTAAAGTACAGGAGAAATTTTAAAGGTGTCTGTTAATTTGCTTGGAACTAAAATAGGAATGACACAAGTGTTTAATAATAACGGTACATGTATACCTGTAACCGTATTAAAAGTTGGGCCTTGTATGATTACACAGATTAAGACAATACATTCAGATGGATATAATTCTATTCAACTAGGGTATGCTCAGATATCATCTCATCTTTTAACCAAACCACAGTTAGGTCACTTAAATAAATCACATGCACCTGCTTTAAAATACTTAAGAGAATACAGAAATAATAATTCTCAAGAATTTCACTTAGGACAAGTGATGACTGTAAACCAGATTAAAGTTGGAGACAAAATCAATATACAAGGAAATAGTATTGGTAAAGGTTTTTCTGGATATCAAAAACGACATAATTTTAGTCGAGGTCCAATGTCTCATGGATGTAAAAATCATAGACAGCCAGGTTCAATAGGAGCGGGAACAACACCTGGACGAGTATTTCCAGGGAAAAAAATGGCAGGTCGCTTAGGGAACCATACAACAACAATTAAAAATATGGTTGTAATCGATATTAATGCCGATCAAAATCTAATGCTTGTGAAAGGATCAGTACCTGGAAAACCTGGAGCAATTATTAGCATACAAAGTAGATAACATATTTACACTCATACATTAACGCTTAGATTATGTCGATTGAAAAAGCTATTTCTTATAAGATATACAGAGAAGATAATAAGACCGTAGACAGTAAAACAATAAATTGGAATATTAGTTCTGAGAATAATGTTTATATTGTACATCGAAGTTTAGTGAAACAAACTGAAGAACAAAGACAAGGTAACGCATCCACTAAAACACGTAGTGAAGTAAGAGGTGGAGGAAGAAAACCTTGGAAGCAAAAAGGTACAGGTAAAGCGAGGGCTGGCTCGATTCGATCACCTTTATGGAGAGGTGGTGGTGTTATTTTTGGCCCTAAGCCTAAAAAATATAAGATCAAACTTAATAATAAAGAAAAAAGACTTGCTCTAAGAAACTTATTATATAACAAAAAAGAATCTGTAATATTAATTAACGAGAGAGAATTGGAATTTGATAAGCCCAAAACTCAATTAATGATTCAGAAATTACATAATTTACAAATAGATAACAATCATAAAGTCTTAATAATTGTAAGTCATAAATCAAAAAATTTATATTTGGCAACCCGAAACTTACCTAACGTTGAATTAATTAAAGATAATAATTTAAATATTAGAGCTCTTTTAAATGCAACAAAAATACTTATGACAGAACAAAGTCTCTCTAATATTAGTGAGGTATACTATGCTTAAAAATAATACAAGTAGATGGATAGATCTACTGAATAAACCTATCCTCACTGACAAAACAACACGTTTATTAGAAGAGAATCAATACTGCTTTACAGTTAAAAAAGAAGCCAACAAAAATGATATTAAATATGCAATTGAACAAATGTTTAATGTAAAAGTAATTAAAATCAATACATTGAGACAACCAATTAAAACAAGAACAGTAGGAAAATTTACAGGACATAAGACACTGTATAAAAAAGCAATAGTGAAATTATCTTCCTCAGATAAAATCATATTATTCCCTGAAAATTAAACTATACAATCTATAGATACATATTTACAACAGACTCAGAAATAAGATTGAATTATTATGGCAATTAGATTATACAGAGCATACACCCCAGGTACAAGAAATAGAACAGTGTCTACATTTGCAGAGATTACCAGCAAATCACCAGAGAAATCACTTATAAGAAAACAGCACAATAAAAAAGGACACAATAATCAAGGCAGAATAACATGTAGACACAAAGGTGGAGGACATAAGAAAAGATATCGCATTATTGATTTTAAGCGTAATAAACTGATGATAACGGCAAAAGTTGTATCTATCGAATATGATCCCAATCGCAATGCACGGATTGCTTTACTTCACTATTCTGACGGAGAAAAGCGCTATATACTACACCCAAGATCTTTAGAGATAGGCTCCACAATCACTTCAGGACCTGCATCACCAATTGAAGTTGGAAATGCACTACCACTACATTGCATCCCCTTAGGAACTGCGGTTCACAATATTGAACTTATACCCGGTAAGGGTGGACAAATTGTTAGATCAGCTGGTACATATGCTCAAATTGTTGCAAAAGAAGGTTCATTTGTTACACTAAAATTACCATCTGGCGAAGTCAGACTAATACGTAAATTATGCTATGCAAGTATTGGGCAGATAGGTAATATTGACGCTAGCAATATAACAATTGGGAAAGCAGGACGTAATAGGTGGCTTGGTAAAAAACCTACTGTACGTGGTGTAGTTATGAATCCTGTGGACCACCCGCATGGAGGAGGAGAAGGCAGATCACCTATTGGCAAATCTCATCCAGTAACCCCTTGGGGTAAACCTGCACTAGGTGTCAAAACCCGCAGATCGAAGAAGTATAGTAATACATACATATTACGTCGTAGAAAATAAATTTCTTTCAGAAAAAACAAAATAATTAATAAATTATGTCAAGATCTTTAAAAAAAGGACCTTTTGTTGATACAAAACTGTTTAAGAGGATCATAGATATGAATAAAACTCAGTCTCTTCATACAATTAAAACATGGTCACGTTCCTCAACAATACTACCCGATATGGTTGGTCATACAATTGCTGTATATAATGGTAAACAACATTTTCCTGTATTTATCTCGGATCAAATGGTTGGTCATAAACTTGGAGAATTTGTACCAACAAGAAATTTCAGAAGTCATGTTAAGAATGATCGTAAAGCAAGAAGGTAGTTAGAACACTATGACAAAAATAGAAGTAAAAGCAACAGGAAAATATCTTAGATTATCAGTTACTAAAGTTAACCGCGTACTAGAACAAATACGTGGCAAAAGTTACCAAGAAGCCAAGCTAATTTTGCAATTCATGCCATATCGATCATGTGATAGTATAGCTAAAATTTTAGATTCTGCTGTATCCAATGCTGAACACAACCATGGCTTAGAAAAAAAACAACTTAGTATTCAATCAATTTTCGTAAACCAAGGACCTAAAATGAAAAGATTTCAACCACGAGCTCAAGGACGAGCATTTCCAATTCATAAACCAACATGTCATATTACAGTTATTCTTGCAAAGAATAACACACCTTAATTGTCATATATTTACATTAATATTATCACTTTTCATTTAATTATCGATGGGACAAAAAACACATCCTTTGGGCTTTCGAATTGGTATTACTCAGAAACATCTATCAGGATGGTTTGCTGATTCAAAATTCTATCCAACATTTTTAGAAGAAGACTTTAAGATTCGACAACATATTGAAAAACAACTCAGTAATGCTAGTCTAGGCAAAATAGAAATTGAGAGGAAAGTAAATCAAATTGAAATTAAAATATACACTGCAAGACCAGGTATAGTTTTAGGAAGATTTGCGACAGGTATTGAAAACCTAAGAGATGAACTGAAGCAAATTGCATCCTATGACAGACAAATTCGTATTGATGTCATTGAACTCACAGAACCAGATACAGAAGCAAGGCTATTAGCTGACTTTATAACACAACAGTTAGAGAAAAGAATTGCATTTAGAAGAGCAGTCAGACAAGCTGTGCAGAGATCACAGAGAGCTAATATACAGGGAATTAAAGTACAAGTATCTGGCAGACTTAATGGTGCAGAAATTGCACGTAGTGAATGGGTAAGAGAAGGACGTGTTCCTTTACAAACTTTAAGAGCAAATATAGACTATTCGCATAGAATTGCACAAACCACCTATGGAGTTTTAGGGGTTAAGGTATGGCTTTTCAAAGGAGAAGTTATGCCAGAAACTACAGTATAACAATCTAAAATAAATACTAAAGAAAAAAATATGTTAAGTCCAAAAAGAACAAAATTTCGCAAACAACACAGAGGAAGAATGAAAGGCTTGGCAAGTAAAGGCAACACTATTGCTTTTGGTGACTATGCCTTACAAGCGCTAGAACCTGTATGGTTAACTTCCAGACAAATAGAAGCGACGAGAAGAACCATAACTCGTTATGTTAAACGAGGCGGTAAATTATGGATTCGAGTTTTTCCCGATAAACCAGTTACAGCTAGACCAGCCGAAACACGTATGGGATCAGGTAAAGGTGCTCCAGAATACTGGGTTGCTGTCGTGAAGCCAGGTCATATATTATTTGAGATGAATGGTGTACCAGAAAAAGCGGCTAAAGAAGCAATGAAATTAGCTTCATATAAACTACCTATTAAGACTAAATTTATTACTAAATAAAAGATGGATGATTTAAGTTTAGAAAAAATAAGATCAATGGATTATTCCAGTATGGATATAAAAATATTAGAAATTAAAAAAATACTTTTTGATTTTAGAATGAAACAAGCAACAAGACAATCATTTAAGCCACATTTAGTGAAGAAATACAAAAAACAACTGTCCCAAATTATGACGATCAAAACTGAAAAAATAATTCATGAGAATATGTCATCTTAATCAACAAACTAAATAATTATATATGCCAATAAAAGAAAAAATCGGAATAGTTATAAGCAATAAAATGTTAAAAACAATTACGGTAGCTGTAAAAACTAAAATACCTCACAAAAAATACCAGAAAATTTTAGCAAGAACTAAAAAATATAAAGTTCATGATGAGAATAATTTATGTCAGATAGGTGATATTGTAAAGATCCAAGAAACCCGTCCGTTAAGTAAAACTAAGTGTTGGACATTACTTACAAAGATCGGTAAACTACATAATACTTAAAACAAAGACAAAAGTTAAATATGATTCAATCACAAAGTTATTTAAATGTAGCAGATAACAGCGGGGCCAGAAAATTGATGTGTATAAGAATATTAGGCACCAGTAATCCGATGTATGCTAGCTTAGGAGATGTTATTATTGGTGTTGTTAAAGATGCATCACCTAATATGGGCGTCAAGAGATCTGATGTTGTTAGAGCAGTAATTGTTCGCACTAAACACACAATTCGGCGCAAAGATGGAATGAGTATACGGTTTGATGATAATGCAGCTGTTATTATTAATCAAGAGAATAATCCTAAAGGTACACGGGTCTTTGGACCAATTGCACGAGAATTAAGAGACAAAAACTTCCCTAAAATCATATCTTTAGCACCAGAGGTTGTATGATGATCAAAAAGAAAAAAAAATCCAAATTACATGTCAAAGTTGGTGATACTGTGAAAATAATTACAGGAGATTATAAAGGACAAACAGGTCAAGTTATTAAAACATTAGCTGAAAAACACAAAGTAATTGTTAAAGATATAAATATGAAGACAAAACATATAAGACCTACACAAGAAGGTGAATCTGGGCAAATAATACGTAAGGAAGCTCCATTAGATAGCTCTAATGTAGTCCTTCATAAAATAAAGGCATAAATATAATATACATTAAATAATAATCAAAAGATTTTATCTCAATTAGCTTAATATATATGAATACTGCATTACAAGAAATTTACAACAATAAAGTCGTTCCAGATTTAATAGAAAAATTCAATTACAAAAATAAACAAGAAGTTCCAAAACTTCTCAAGATAACAATTAACCGTGGACTAGGAGAAGCTTCAAATAATTCTAAAGCCTTAGATAAAAGCCTTGAAGAACTTACGCTAATCAGTGGGCAAAAACCTATTATCTGCAAATCAAAAAAAGCCATTGCAGGTTTTAAAATCAGAGAAGATATACCTGTTGGTATAACAGTAAATTTACGTAGACAAAGGATGTACGATTTTTTAAACAAATTAATTAACTTATCATTACCCAGAATACGTGATTTCAGAGGAATTAGTAGTAAGCACTTTGATGGAAGAGGTAATTACAATTTAGGTTTAAGAGAACAGTTAATTTTCCCAGAAATCGAGTATGACCAGATAGATAGAGTGCGTGGATTTGATATTTCAATAGTTACATCTGCAAATACTGATGAAGAAAGTCTAGCATTATTGCAAGGACTTGGAATGCCTTTCTACAATTAAATATTTTTCAAAAATCTAGAAATAGGAGATAACGTGGTTAACGATACTATTGCCGATATGTTAACACGCATACGGAATGCAAACTTAGCAAAACATCAACTTGTTCAGGTACCTGCAACAAAAATAACTCGTAATATGGTAAAAGTTTTAAGAGAAGAAGGTTTTATTGAATATTTCGAAGAAATTGATGAGTCATTACAAGGGTTTCTACTAATTTCTCTAAAGTATAAAGGGAAAAAGAAAGACTCAGTTATAACTTCTTTGAAAAGAGTGAGTAAACCAGGATTACGAGTATACGCTAATCACAAAGAAATTCCCAAAGTACTTGGTGGCCTTGGAATTGCATTAATTTCAACTTCAAAAGGAATTATGACAGATCGAAAAGCTAGACATAATGGTCTAGGTGGTGAAGTATTATGCTATATTTGGTAAATTAAATTCAAAATACAATATTTATAATGTCTAGAATTGGAAAGCAAGAGATCATTTTATCGAAACAAATTACTGCCGATATCACTAAAAACGTAGTTACTATCAAAGGTCCCAAAGGTGAACTTCAACAAACAATTGCAGATATTATACGTGTTGAACAAATCAATAATGATAATCAAGAAATATTACTACTACATATCGAACAAAATACTAAAAAAGCCCGTGAATTACATGGTTTATCCAGAACCTTAATAAATAATATGGTCATAGGTGTTAGAGATGGATTCACCAAGGATTTAGAGATACGTGGTGTTGGATATAGATCACAGATGGATGGTCGCAATCTAATACTTAATGTTGGCTATAGTCATCCAGTACTAATACAAGCTCCAGAAGGAATCAATATTAAAGTAGAAAGTAATACTAATATTATCATTTCAGGGATTAATAAAGAACTCGTAGGACAAACAGCAGCTAAAATACGTGCTGTAAGAAGACCTGAACCATACAAAGGGAAAGGAATTAGATATAAAAATGAAGTTGTAAAGAAAAAGATTGGTAAAGCAGGGAAATAAATAATATGAAAAAAGTTCTTAAGGGGACACCAAATCGACCTAGACTATATGTATTCAGATCTAACAAACATATATATGCACAAATTATAGATGATACTCAGAATAAAATCTTAACCTCAAAATCAAGCTTATCATCCTGTAGTAAAAATAAATCATTTAGCCGCGCTAACTGTAAAATTGCAGAATCTATAGGGACACTTATAGCACAAGATTGTATTCAAAAAGGTATTCATCAAGTAGTCTTTGATAGAGGTAATAAACTATATCATGGTAGAATTAAAGCATTAGCCGAATCAGCACGCAAAGAAGGGATAGAATTTTAAAAACATTTATCTAAAATTAAACTCATGGCTAGTAAAAAGAGAAGTACCAAAGGTAAAGAACAGGATAATCAGTGGGCAGAAAGAGTAGTTCAAGTTCGTAGAGTTACTAAAGTTGTGAAGGGTGGCAAAAAATTAAGTTTTAGAGCTATCATAGTTGTTGGAGATGAACAAGGACAAGTTGGAGTAGGAGCTGGAAAAGCAAGCGATGTTATTGGTGCCGTCAAAAAAGCGGTATCAGACGCAAAGAAAAATATTGTTACTATTCCTTTAACTAAATTCAAATCAATTCCTCACCCTATTAATGGTATATCAGGTGCCGCTGAAGTCATCATGAGACCATCAGCACAAGGTTCTGGGGTTATTGCTGGTGGATCTGTGAGAACAGTTTTAGAACTAGCAGGAGTACAAAATATTTTAGCAAAACAGCTTGGATCTTCGAATGCATTAAATAATGCACGCGCTGCATTAAACGCGTTATCTAATTTAAAAACTTTCAAAGAAGTAACACAAGAACGTGATATTTCTATAGAAACTTTAGATAATTAACATTACGAAAACAATAATATTTAATCCTAATATAGAACACATTTATTAATGTCAATAAATAAAATTCTTTTTAAGAAGATTATACTTACACTATTACTATTGGTTATTGCTCGAATGGGTATTTTTATACCTATACCGGGGATTGACCATGATGCCTTTTACAATGGGGTTGGCAAGAATGCTTTAATCAACTTCTTAAATATTTTTTCTGGAGGTGGTTTTTCAACAATTGGGGTATTTGCGTTAGGTATTGTACCATATATAAATTCATCATTGATTATTCAATTACTTACCAAGACCATACCATCCTTAGAGAATTTACAGAAAGAAGAAGGTGAGAAAGGACGGCAAAAGATCAATCAAATTACAAGATATCTTGCGTTAATTTGGGCAATTATCCAAAGCATAGGAATTTGTATATGGATAAAACCTTATGTTTTTTACTGGAACTTCAACTTTATCATAGAAGTCATCATAAGTTTAAGTACAGGTTCCATGATTGTCATGTGGTTTTCTGAAATTATTACAGAAAAAGGTATTGGTAATGGAGCATCATTACTAATTTTTCAAAATATTATTTCAGGCATACCACAAAACCTAAAAAGCTCTATACCTAACAACAATACCATTGTGTTTAACCAAGGACTTATGCTTATCCCTTTATTCATAAGCATGTTGGTCATAACTATTTTGGTACAGGAAGGGATTCGAAAAATTAATATTGTATCCGCACGTCAATTAATTAAACAGAATGAAATTGATCCACAGAGTTACTTGCCCTTAAAACTAAATCAAGGCGGTGTTATGCCTATTGTATTTGCATCAGCATCAATGGCTCTTCCAAGTTATTTGCAATCACTTATACCTAACCCACAATTAAAGGAATTAATAAATCTGTGCATTAATAATAGCATTATTTATATTATGTTATATGGTATATTAATAATGTTCTTTAGTTATTTTTATTCTTCTCTTGTATTAAATACTGAAGATCTTTCAAGTAATTTAAAAAAAATGGGTGCGAGTATACCTAATATAAGGCCAGGAGACGATACAAATCAATATTTAAATAAAGTTCTTAAACGACTAACATTTCTGGGGGCTTTATTTTTATTCTCAGTTGCTCTAGTGCCATCAGTTATAGCTCAAATTACTAACATAAATAGCTTTAAAGGATTTGGTGCAACATCTTTATTAATTCTAGTAGGTGTTGCTATAGATACAGCAAAACAAATTCAAACTTACATTATTTCTGAGAAATATGAAAGTTTAATGAAATAGATCAACTCAATAATAAAACAATAAATATACTATGAAAGTTAGACCATCAGTAAAAAAAATGTGTGATAAATGTAGAGTTATCCGTAGACATCGTAAAGTCATGGTCATATGTACAAACCCTAAGCATAAACAAAGACAAGGATAAGCTTTAATTCATCCAAAAATTTATCAAAATATTATATTCATCAAAAAATATGGCAAGAATAGCAGGGGTAGACCTACCAAGGAATAAAAGGATTGAAATAGCATTAACATATATATATGGTATAGGGCTTCCTAGATCAAAGGAAATTTTAAATGCTACAGGTATTAATAAAAATACTAAAATTATTGACCTGGAAGATTCTGAAATTGTACAGTTGCGTTCTATACTAGATAGTAAGTATGAAATTGAAGGTGACTTAAGGCGGATTGAAGCGATGAATATTAAAAGATTAATGGAAATTAATTCTTATAAAGGTAAAAGACATAGACTAGGTTTACCATTACGTGGACAAAGAACAAGAACAAATGCAAGAACACGTAGAGGATCCAAAAAGACTATGGCTAATAAGAAAAAAGCACCTAAAAAATAAACTCTTATAACACTATATAAATTAAATCATCCAAAAAAATTTATGGCTAGACAAATAAAGAAGAATAATACAGGCAGTAGGTACAAAAAAAATATTGTCAATGGAATTACTCATATTAAATCTACTTTTAATAATACCATTATTACTATCACTGATTTAAAAGGACAAACAATTTCATGGTGTTCATCTGGAGGAAGTGGTTTTAAGGGTGCAAAAAAAGGTACTCCATTTGCTGCTCAAACAGCAGCAGAAAAAGCGGCCAAACATGCAATAGATCAAGGAATGCGACAGACCGAAGTAATGATTAATGGTCCTGGTGCAGGTAGAGAAACAGCTATCAGAGCTTTACAAGCAGCGGGAATACATATAACTTTGATTAAAGATATTACACCCGTACCTCATAATGGATGTCGACCACCTAAAAAACGCAGAGTATAAGATAAACGTCTCAAATTAAGTATATTCGCTATATCTATCCTAAAGTAATAACTATCTCGTAATGGCTCCTTTTCAAATAGAATGCATCGAGTCTAAAACTGAAGGTGCAAGAGAACAATATGGAAGATTCATTTTAGAACCTTTGAAACAAGGACAGGGAATCACTGTAGGCAATGCACTTAGAAGAACAATCTTATCTGATCTTAATGGTGCCGCAATTGTAGCAGTTAGAATTGCAGGTGTAAATCATGAATTCTCTACAATTGCAGGTGTAAGAGAAGATATATTAGAAATTCTTCTTAATTTAAAAGAAGTTGTTCTCAAAAGCTATACAGATAAGCCACAGATAGGTAGAGTAAGGGTTCAAGGACCAGCGATAATTACTGCTGGTCTGTTTGATATACCAAATGAAATTGAAATTATTGATCCTCGACAATACATTGCTACAATATGTAATAATACTATCCTTGAGATGGAATTTCGTATTGAACAAGGAAGAGGTTATAGATTGGTAGATAAAGGAAGTGATGATAAAGCGATCGATTTTTTACAAATTGATGCTGTATTCATGCCTGCTAAAAAATTCAACTATGTAGTAGAAGAAATCAGAATTGATCCACAGAAAGTTCAAGAGAAATTATTGATTGAACTATGGACCAATGGAAGCTTATCACCACAAGAAGCACTGAGTCAAGGAGCAACTATATTAACAAATTTATTCTATCCTCTTAGAAATATTGATTTCAAGCCTATTGAAGATACTAGCATACAAGAACAACAACAAATTAGTTTAGTACTAATTGAAGAATTACAACTTTCTGTACGAGCATATAATTGCTTAAAAAGAGCACATATACATTCTGTTTCAGACTTATTAGATTATTCTCAAGAAGAACTGCTAGAAATTAAAAATTTTGGACAAAAATCTGCAGATGAAGTAATTGAAGCGTTGCAGAAACGATTGGGAATTACGCTTCCAAAAGAAAAGGTACAAGCTTAATCACAATAAATATAATAATTAAATAGAAATTATACTATCTGAAAGACTCACCATTATTATGATCAATAAAACACAAATATTACATATAGAAAAAACACAACAGTGGTATCTCATTGATGCTAAGAACCATAGGGTCGGTAGAATTGCTACAGAAATTGCAAATATATTACGTGGCAAAAGACAGGTGTCCTTCCATCCCTCACAGTCTACAGCAAATCATGTAATAATCATTAATGCACAAGAAATTAAAGTATCTGGTAACAAATCAGAACAAAAACTATATTATAAACACTCTGGGCGCCCTGGTAGCTTGAAAATTGAACGCTTTGAAAACTTACAGCAACGATTACCACATAAAATCATAGAGAATGCCGTTAAGGGAATGTTACCGAAAGGACCTCTTGGCAGACAAATTTTTAAAAATTTAAAAGTCTATGCAGGAGAGCAACACCCTCATACAGCACAACAACCAATCAATATAGAACTATAATTATTCCCTATTTACATGACTAATACAACAGACAAAACTAAAGCCGTATACGCAGGAACTGGTAGACGCAAATCATCGATAGCTAGAGTAAGATTAATTCCTGGATCAGGTCAATTAATAATAAATGGATTGCCTGGTGAATCATATCTTCAATTTAGCCCAAACTACATTAGAATAACTTACGGACCATTGTATACATTAGGTTTAAACAATGAATACGATATTTTAGTTAATACACAAGGAGGAGGTTTAACTGGACAAGCAGATGCAATTAGATTAGGGGTTGCTAGAGCTTTATGCTGCATTAATCCAGAAAATCGAGTTGCATTAAAAGCAGAAGGACACTTAACGCGAGATGCTCGAGTAAAAGAACGTAGAAAGTATGGACTAAGAAAAGCAAGAAAAGCACCTCAATTTTCCAAAAGATAAATTTATATATTTTTTTATAATACATTATGGCAAAAAGTAATATTCACCCAACATGGTATCCAGATGCTAAGGTTTATTGTGATGGAAAACATATAATGACAATAGGTTCAACAAAACCAGAACTACAGGTAGACATATGGTCAGGTAATCATCCATTTTTCACAGGTTCTCAAAGAATTCTTGATACAGAAGGAAGAGTTGAAAGGTTCATGAGAAAATATAAATTGAATGATAATAGTCAATGAAAATCAATAACAGGGCAATAGACATAATAGAGGATATTAACATAGTTTGACATGTAATTCGTCAAGAAGATACAATAAACTTGTATGAATATAAATGACAATAGAACACTATATAATAAACTCATATGCCAACAATACAACAATTAGTTAGATCATCAAGAATTAAAATAAAAAGAAAAACTAAGTCTCCTGCACTCAAAAAATGCCCTCAAAGAAGAGGTGTATGCACACGTGTATATACTACTACGCCTAAAAAACCTAATTCAGCTCTCCGGAAAGTAGCAAGAGTTCGTCTTACTTCAGGATTTGAAGTAACAGCATATATACCAGGAATTGGCCATAATATTCAAGAACACTCTGTTGTATTAATTCGTGGAGGACGGGTTAAAGACCTTCCAGGAGTCAGATATCACATAGTGCGTGGTACCCTCGATTCAGCTGGAGTCAAAGATCGTCAAAAAAGTCGATCTAAATATGGCACGAAAAAACCAAAATAACAAATAATATATAAACTTTTTAAATTATGTCTCGTCGCAATACATCCAAAAAAAGATTCATCCAACCTGACCCAATATATCAAAGTAAGCTTGTTAGCATGCTAACCGTACGGATACTGAAAAGTGGTAAAAAAAGCATTGCCCAGAAAATAATTTACAATTCTTTGGAAATCATCAAAGATAGATCACAATCTGATCCACTGGAAATTTTAGAACAAGCTGTACGTAATGCGACGCCTCTAGTAGAAGTTAAAGCAAGGCGTGTGGGTGGATCTACTTACCAAGTACCGATTGAAGTAAGAGCTTACAGAGGAACTAATTTAGCATTAAGATGGATAACTCGTTTTGCGAAGGATAGATCTGGCAAAAATATGGCTATTAAATTAGCCAATGAAGTTATAGATGCTGCAGGTGAAACTGGTAGTTCAATACGAAAAAGAGAAGAAACACATAGGATGGCTGAAGCAAATAAAGCATTTGCTCATTACAGATACTAATGTAAATTACAATAATTATCATACCGCTAAAAGTAATTAATACATAAATTAATAATTATATCATATGGCTAGAACAAAATTTGAACGTAAAAAACCTCACGTTAATATTGGTACTATTGGTCATGTAGATCATGGTAAAACTACATTAACGGCTGCAATTTCTGCAACTTTAGCAGTAGCAGGAAGTACACAGTTAAAGAAATTTGATGAAATTGATGCAGCACCAGAAGAAAAAGCAAGGGGTATTACTATAAATACTGCTCATGTAGAATATGAGACAAATAACAGACACTATGCACATGTAGATTGTCCAGGTCATGCAGATTATGTAAAAAATATGATCACTGGAGCTGCACAAATGGATGGAGCTATATTAGTGGTTTCTGCAGCTGATGGACCAATGCCACAAACAAGAGAGCACATCTTACTTGCTAAACAAGTAGGCGTACCAAATATAGTGGTTTTCTTGAACAAAGAAGATCAAGTAGATGATGAAGAATTGTTAGAGCTAGTTGAACTAGAAGTACGAGAACTACTAGGACAATATGACTTTCCAGGGGACGATATACCTTTTGTAGCTGGTTCTGCATTACTAGCATTAGATTATGTTACACAAAATCCTGAAACTAAAAAAGGGGATGACAAATGGGTAGATAAAATTCATGCATTGATGGATGCAGTGGATGACTATATACCAACTCCTGAGCGTGATGTTGACAAAACCTTTTTAATGGCAGTAGAGGATGTATTCTCAATTACTGGACGGGGCACAGTAGCAACAGGGCGTATCGAAAGAGGTATTATCAAGGTTGGGGATTCTATAGAAATTGTAGGATTAAGAGATACGCGTACAACAACAATTACTGGCTTAGAAATGTTTCAAAAAACATTAGATGAAGGAATGGCTGGTGATAATATAGGTATTCTATTACGAGGTGTACAGAAAAAAGATATTGAAAGAGGTATGGTATTAGCGGAACCTGGGACTATTACACCACATACTCAATTTGAAGCCGAAGTATATATTCTAACAGAAGAAGAAGGTGGTAGACACACTCCATTCTTCTCAGGTTATAGACCACAATTCTACGTAAGAACAACAGATGTTACTGGAACAATTACCCAATTTACAGCAGATGATGGTTCTGCAGCAGAAATGGTTATGCCCGGTGATCGAATCAAGATGAGTGCACAATTAATTAATCCAATTGCTATTGAACAAGGAATGAGATTTGCTATTCGAGAAGGCGGAAGAACAGTTGGTGCAGGGGTAGTATCAAAAATATTAGAGTAAATAATTAATATCAAGAATACTTAAATTTCTTCACATTATACATATGACTACCAGTGATAACCACAAAATTAGAATTAAACTTAAAGCCTATGATCATTTGCTATTAAACATATCATGTGATGATATAATCAATACAGCAAATAGAACAAATGCTAAATCAATAGGGCCGATACCATTACCTACACACAGAAGAATATACTGTGTACTAAGATCTCCACATGTCGACAAAGATTCTCGTGAACATTTTGAATTGAGAACTCACAAAAGAATTATTGATATTTATGATCCATCATCTCATACAATTGATGCTTTAATGAAACTCAATCTACCCGCTGGAGTGGATATTGAAGTCAAATTATAAGTTGTAGTAATCAAGAATGAGTGTCTAAATTTATTTAGACACTCATTCTTAATTACAAACCGATACGATTAATATAAACCTTCTTCTTGGTGAGTCAAGATTACACAATCACTTGTTGGATAAGTTACACAAGTTAGAATATAACCTGCTTCTTCTTGATCACTATCTAAGAAAGACTGATCACTTTGATCAATAGTTCCTTCCTTTACCTTACCTGCACATGTAGAACATGCTCCTGCTCTGCAAGAATATGGAAGATCAAAACCTAATTCTTCTGCAACATCTAAAATATACTGGTCATCAGGACACGTAAATTCTGCTAATTGACCATCTTCCATCTGTAGTTTCACTGTATAATCTGCCATAATATACTCCTTAGTAATTTCATACTCATCTAATAGTTTTATCCTGATACATTATAAAATTAATATATACAAAAAAATATTAGATCTGTAACTAACAATACATAATTTTAGAGTGATTTATTCATAAAACTATGAATTAAAGTATGATTTATCATGCTAGAATAAAATCCATTAAATATTTTTTTTATAAGTTCACAATATTTATATTTTTTAAAATACCACATGTACAAACAAAGCCAAAATAATACGAAAAGGGAATACTATGTTTTACAACCTGATTTTAGCAAAAGAGATCTCACCAACAAATTCCCCTCATACATACAAGAGATACATGCATTAACAATTAGACTGCTTAAGCAGTCACTAAGAAGACCATCGCTTATAGTAACAGGTATCATACAACCTTTACTTTGGCTAACACTATTTGGTGCGTTATTCCAAAATGCTCCAATACAGTTATTTACTTATGGACAAAAATATGGCGATTTTGTAAGTAGTGGTATTATCGTTTTTACTGCTTTTACATCTGCATTAAACTCTGGATTGCCAATGATGTTTGATAGAGAATTTGGTTTTTTTAATAGAATACTAAGTTCAAGCATATATTCACGCTATTCTATAATTATAGCTTCATCAATTAATATCATGTTATCCAGTTGTATACAAATTCTATTTATTATTTTTACCATATACATGCTTGGGTATTCTATAAATAAAACACCTAATTACATGATTATTACAATAATCCTATTCCTATTGAGTAACAGTGTTACAAGTATCAGTTTAGTACTTGCATTTATATTACCAGGACATATTGAATTGTTAGCATGTATTGTAATGCTGAATTTACCTCTTTTATTCTCAAGTACTGCCTTAGCTCCATTAGTCTTTATGCCATCATGGCTACAAATTATTGCTAGCCTTAACCCACTAACATATGCGATAGAAACAATACGCTATACTTACTTAAACATACTAATTCTTCCAGATTCAACAATTATTACAACAATTTGGGGAGATATTAATTTCAAAGATATTATTCTTATATTATTATCAACAAACGCTGCAGTAATTTTATTAAGCCATCAGTTAATAGCTCATAAATTTGAAGATTAACATAAATAGTAGTAATAAATTATCATAAGAATGTTATAATATGATGTGGATTAAATAGTTTACTATGGATAACTCAGTTTGTAAATTATACCAAGATATTTCATGCAATTGAGATAAAGCAATAAAAAATGTAAGAAAGCAAAAAAATTGACTTATTTTCATTTGGAGGTATATAGATTCAATGGGATTACCATGGTACCGCGTACACACAGTTGTGTTAAATGACCCAGGTCGACTAATTTCAGTACACTTAATGCACACAGCTCTTGTAGCAGGATGGGCTGGATCAATGGCATTATATGAACTTGCTGTCTTTGATCCTTCAGATCCTGTTTTAAATCCTATGTGGAGACAAGGCATGTTTGTTATGCCATTTATGGCAAGATTAGGTGTAACTGATTCATGGGGAGGATGGAGCATAACAGGAGAAAGTGTATCCAATCCTGGTTTATGGAGCTTTGAAGGGGTTGCGATAACACATATTGTTTTATCTGGTATGTTATTTTTAGCATCAATCTGGCACTGGGTATATTGGGATTTAGAATTGTTTCGCGATCCACGTACAGGAGAACCTGCATTAGATTTACCTAAAATATTTGGGATACATTTATTACTTTCAAGTCTTTTATGCTTTGGATTCGGTGCATTTCACGCGACAGGCTTATTTGGACCAGGTATATGGGTTTCAGATGCCTATGGCATCACCGGTAAAGTCCAACCAGTAGCACCTGCTTGGGGTCCAGATGGATTTAATCCATTTAATCCGGGTGGCATTGCATCTCACCATATTGCAGCTGGTACTGTTGGCATTTTAGCCGGAGTATTTCACTTGACAGTAAGACCACCACAAAGACTGTATAGAGCTTTAAGAATGGGTAATATCGAAACGGTATTATCAAGCAGTATTTCAGCTGTCTTCTTTAGTGCTTTTATTACATGTGGAACCATGTGGTACGGATCTGCAACCACTCCTATTGAGCTATTTGGCCCAACAAGATATCAATGGGATAGTGGATATTTTCAGCAAGAAATTGAAAGACGAGTAGAAAACTCATTAACAGATGGCCTTAATCCAGTAGAAGCGTGGTCAAGAATACCAGACAAACTAGCATTCTATGATTATATAGGAAATAATCCAGCTAAAGGCGGATTATTTAGATCTGGACCAATGGATAAAGGTGATGGTATTGCAGAAGCATGGTTAGGACATCCTATCTTTCAAGATAAAGACGGTCGAGAATTAACAGTACGACGCATGCCAGCCTTTTTTGAAACATTTCCAGTAATACTAGTTGACAAAGACGGTATTATCCGTGCTGATATACCATTCAGGAGAGCTGAATCTAAGTACAGTATTGAACAAGTTGGCGTAACAGTCAATTTTTATGGAGGCAAACTAAATGGCAAAGTATTTAACGACGCACCTAGTGTAAAAAAATATGCTAGAAAAGCTCAATTAGGAGAAGTATTTGAGTTTGACAGAACTACACTAGAAGCAGATGGTGTATTCAGAAGTAGTCCTAGAGGCTGGTTTACCTTTGGTCATGCAAACTTTGCCTTAATTTTCTTTTTTGGGCATCTATGGCATGGATCCAGAACAATCTTCAGAGATGTTTTTGCGGGAATCGGTGCAGAAGTTACTGAACAAGTAGAATTTGGTGCTTTCCAAAAGCTAGGAGACAGAAGCAGTAAAAGACAAGGCGCTGTATAACAGAATAATATAGATAATATTAGTATTAGGAGAAAATAATGGAAGCTCTCGTATATGTGTTCCTATTAACAGGCACATTAATGGTAATATTCTTTGCGGTCTTTTTCCGAGATCCACCTCGTATAGCAAAATAACTATTTAATAAAATATTTCGTATTTGTATCTATCTAAATTAATAATTTATAGATACAAATACTAGTTGATTTACTCTTCATGCTCTTCAAAAGGATCTCGCAGTTCTTTAGCTGATGGACCAAAAGCTGTATAAATTGAATAGCCTGTTATTCCCAGTAATAAACTAGAAATAAAAATACTTAAAACCGTTGCTGTTTCCATGGTATTGATAGAATATAAATTTTACTACCCTGAAAAAATCAGAATATAATATAAAGTATAACAAAAAATGATCAGAATTTTATGGCACTAAGAACTAGGTTGGGAGAAATATTAAGACCGTTAAACTCAGAATATGGAAAAGTAGCACCAGGATGGGGTACAACTCCAATAATGGCTGTATTTATGCTATTGTTTTTTCTATTTCTTTTAATTATTCTACAAATTTACAATTCTTCTCTTGTATTAGAGAATGTAGATGTAGATTGGGCTACACTAGGTAGTTAACGATAATACTGTATAAGTACAAATGACACATTATAAAATGAATATATAATGTGTCATGTCTTTTAAGCAACTACTCGACTTCTAACACTTCATCTTCAGCAAAACTATTACTATTTACACCACTATATGTTTCTTTGTCAAATCTAACCAGAACTGGATAATTAATACCAGTATCAACTTTAACAACTGTACCAGTATCTTGATACCAATAAGATTCTTTCCGAAGAACTTTGACGATACTACCTTTTTTGACCATATTTAATCCTTTCGTTATTGTAATTAATAGTACAGTTACAAATAATAACTTTCTCTATTTTTTTCATCTTTTAATAATAACTTTTAAAAAGATTAGACTAGTTATATAATTAAATTAAAGAATAAACTATTAAATTAATTGCCTTAACAGAATAATAACTGTTACATTTGGCTAGAGAATCAAAAAATACACAACGAAAGAGGTATTACTAATATGAAAGTATCTTGGAGAACAATAATGCTGTGGTCACTACCTTTCCTGGTGATCGGCTTTTTTTTATGGCAAGGTTTTTTAACACCCAATTCGGCTGAATTAAACAATAATGTTGCAAGCTCACGCATGACATACGGTCGTTTTTTAGAATACTTAGATATGGGCTGGATCAAGAAAGTTGATATGTATGATAATGGACATACTGCAATAGTTGAAGCTCTAGGTCCAGAGTTAGGTAATAGAGTTCAAAAAATAAGAGTTGAATTACCTGCAAGTGCACCCGAATTAATTACAAAATTACGCAAAGCACAAATTGACATTGATGCTCATCCATCTAAAAGCAATGGAGCTGTTTTTAATTTAATAGGTAACTTATTTTTTCCTCTTCTATTCATTGGTGGTCTTGCTATTCTGTTTCGTAGATCCAACAATAATTCGGGTGGCCCTGGACAGGCTATGTCATTTGGGAAATCAAAAGCTTTATTTCAAATGGAAGCGAAAACAGGGGTCATTTTTAATGACGTTGCTGGAGTGGATGAAGCAAAAGAGGAATTCCAAGAAGTTGTAACATTTTTAAAAGAACCTGATTCTTTTACTGCAGTTGGAGCAAAAATACCTAAAGGTGTTCTTCTTGTTGGCCCTCCTGGTACAGGTAAAACATTACTAGCAAAAGCTATAGCCGGTGAAGCTAATGTACCATTTTTTAGTATATCTGGTTCAGAATTTGTTGAAATGTTTGTAGGTGTAGGTGCATCAAGAGTACGTGATCTATTTAAGAAAGCCAAAGAGAATGCACCTTGCATAGTTTTCATTGATGAAATTGATGCAGTTGGTAGACAACGTGGTACTGGTATAGGTGGAGGGAATGACGAACGTGAGCAAACCCTAAACCAATTGTTAACAGAAATGGATGGATTTGAAGGTAATACTGGCATTATCGTAATAGCAGCTACTAATAGAGCAGATATTTTAGATTCAGCATTGCTAAGACCTGGTCGTTTTGATAGACAGGTTACGGTAGATGTTCCTGATCTCAATGGTCGCTTAGCAATACTAAAAGTGCATGCTAGAAATAAAAAGATGGATGACAACATATCAATTAAAACAATTGCTCGACGGACCCCAGGATTTTCCGGTGCAGACTTAGCCAATTTATTAAATGAAGCTGCAATATTAACAGCAAGACGTAGAAAAGAAGCAATTACGATTACAGAAGTAGATGCTTCTATCGATCGAGTAGTGGCAGGAATGGAAGGTACACCATTGGTAAACAGTAAAAGTAAAAGGCTTATAGCATATCATGAAGTTGGTCATGCAATAGTAGGAACCTTATTGGCTGAACACGATGCTGTGCAGAAAGTTACGCTAATACCAAGAGGGCAAGCAAGAGGATTAACATGGTTTATACCAAATGAAGATCAATCTTTAATTTCTAGGGGACAAATTAAAGCAAGAATAATGGGAGCTTTAGGTGGTAGAGCAGCAGAAGAAATCGTATTTGGAAATACTGAAGTTACAACAGGCGCTAGTAATGATTTACAACAAGTAACATCAATGGCTAGACAAATGGTTACTCGCTTCGGTATGTCTAATATAGGACCATTATCTCTGGAAAGTGAAGATAGTAATCCTTTCTTGGGACGAGGTATGAATTCTGGCAATGAATACTCAGATGAAATAGCAATCAAGATAGATCAACAAGTCCAACAAATTGTACAACAATGTCATTACCAAGTCCTAGATATGATAGAGGACAATAGAGTAGTGATAGATAAACTTGTAGATATGTTGATTGAGAAAGAAACTATTGATGGACAACAATTAGAAGATGTTATATCCGAATACAGCGTTATACCTAAGAAGCAAGCATATATAAAATATTTATAACAAAAAACTACGAGACTGACGGGATTCGAACCCGCAACTTCCGCCGTGACAGGGCGGTGCTCTAACCAGTTGAACTACAGTCCCTACAATCATGAAGGATAGCTTAGGAGAGAGAGGGATTCGAACCCTCGGTACGTAATAATAAACGTACAACAGATTAGCAATCTACCGCTTTAAACCGCTCAGCCACCTCTCCTTGATTAAACTCTATATAACAAGCTAACATATTCGTAACAAAAATGATAGACTTTAATTAAATTACTCCTTAACGTGGCTCAAGCGGGATTTGAACCTGCGACCTTGGGCTTATGAGTCCCCTGCTCTAACCAACTGAGCTATTGAGCCCTGAAAAGTATACTCAGGTATACTTTATCAGAATCCTTGGTAATAGACAATACTAATTAACAATGGAAGTACCAATAGATACTTCCGGCATAAAACTTAAAATTAGACTGTCTGGAATACGGCCATCAATAATTTTCACGGTTCGAACTCCCGAATCTATTACCTTAAGACAAGACTTAACCTTAGGTAACATTCCACCGTGAATTATTCCACTCTCTATTAATTGATAAATCTTACGTATATTAACATGTTCTAATAAAGTAGACGTATCATTGGAATCCAATAAAATTCCTGGGGTATCTGTTAACATAATCAACATATCAGCATTAATTGCTGATGCTATATAACCTGCAACAACATCAGCATTTATGTTATAAGATAAACCTGATGTGTCAACACCAATTGGTGCAATTACAGGTATATAATCATGAGAAAGTAACACATCAAGAATTTCATTATCAATTGCTTTAACATTAGCAACTCGATTATTACTTTCTTGATCTATTGGTAGAGCAGTAATTAATTTACCATCATGACCGGATAATCCTACAGCTTTTACAGTACTTTCATTTAACAAAGCAACAAGATTTTTATTTACTTGACCTGCTAGAACCATTTGAACGATCTGCATAGTTTCCGGATCTGTTATCCTGATACCTTCATGAAATTCAGGCTGTATACTTAACTTTTTCAGCCAATCATTAATAGCTGGACCTCCTCCATGTACAATAACACATTGAAGCCCCATTTCACGTAGTAATATCATATTCTTGATCACACGTTCAGTCAATCGGTGATTTTTCATTGCTGCTCCACCATATTTTATTACTACCCTTTTACCTCTAATATCTTGAAGGATAGACTGTATTTCATAAAAAGAAGCCAGCTTGTCTGAATAATTCATAATCATTATAATTTAAATAAATACAATCAAGGAAAAGAAACGTGTTATAAAACGCAAGTTACGATAAACTTTAGCATATTGGCCAAAAGGTATCAAATATGATAAACAATCATAGAGATCAAAAAATAAATACAATGATACAATTTAAAAGAGAAATATTATAACACTTACTTTTTAACTTATATCATATGTATAATTTCTGGGAGAATATATGGAAATTTCCCAAATTCATAATTTCAGTTTTCATAGGATTTTTCTTGACAGCTGCTTACCCTTTTTTCCAGTTATCAAAGAAAAAAAAGATTTCCTATTTTATTCCATTAATTTTATTTTTACTAATAGGATTTCTATCAAATATTCTTAGATTAATGCTAGGATACAGTTAGAAGTATAAAACTGCAATCCAAAAATCTACAGAGAACTTTCTAAAAGTTTTCAAAATTCGACATATATAATATATAGTAAGCTATTCCTTCCGAATCTGACTTACCACCCGAATCATCTTCACTACTTATTAACTACTTAATTCATGAATAAAGAGATTGTTTACCACACAGGGGCTTTTGCTTTGATGGATAGTCTAGTGAAACATCATGTTACACATATCTTTGGTTATCCTGGCGGCGCAATTTTACCAATATATGATGAGCTTTACAAATGGGAAGAGCAAGGACTGATTAAACATATTCTAGGTAGGCATGAACAAGGCTCGTCTCATGCAGCTGATGCTTATGCAAGATCTACTGGTAAGACTGGAGTATGCTTTGCAACATCGGGACCTGGTGCAACAAACCTAGTCACAGGAATTGCTACAGCGCAGATGGATTCTGTCCCATTAGTTGTTATCACTGGTCAAGTTGCTAGAGCATTCATCGGTACTGATGCATTCCAAGAAGTAGATATCTTCGGAATTACTTTACCAATAGTTAAGCATTCATACGTAGTAAGAGACCCCTATGATATGTCTAAAATTGTAGCTGAAGCATTTTACTTGGCACAACATGGGAGACCCGGTCCGGTTTTAATTGATGTACCTAAAGATGTTGGATTAGAGAAATTTATATATGAACCCATACATCCTGGAAAAATTAACCTACCAGGATGCAAACCAATAATAAAATCACATAATACTCAAATCAAGAAGATTGTTGAACTCTTGCATGGTTCTCGCCAGCCTTTATTGTACGTGGGTGGTGGATCAATTACAGCTAATGCTCATGATGAAGTTGAACATTTGGCTAACAAATTTCAAGTGCCAGTAACAACAACTCTCATGGGTAAGGGTATTATTGATGAGAATCATACACTTGCTTTAGGGATGCTAGGAATGCACGGTACAGCATATGCTAATTTTGCTGTTAGTGAATGTGATTTGTTAATTGCTCTAGGGGCTAGGTTTGATGACAGAGTAACTGGCAAGCTAGATGAATTTGCTTGCAATGCTCAGGTAATTCATGTTGATATTGATCCTGCTGAGATAGGTAAAAATCGTATACCACAATTAGCTGTAATCGGAGATATTAAAACTGTTTTAACAGAAGTTTTGAAATTAGCAGAGAGTCAGAATATTGCTTATGATACATATACATATTCTTGGAAAGAAAGAATAAATAAATGGAAACAGCAATATCCATTGGTAATACCTAAGCAGATAGCTCGAATTTCTCCTCAAGAAATTTTAAGTGCCTTAAATAAATGTGCTCAGAATAGTTATTATACTACTGATGTTGGTCAACATCAGATGTGGTCAGCACAGTTTCTCAATGTATTACCTCGTCATTGGATGTCTAGTGCAGGGCTTGGGACGATGGGTTATGGTTTGCCTGCAGCAATTGGTGTACAAATTGCTTTTCCAGAAGCAAGTGTTATATGTATTAGTGGAGATGCTAGTTTCCAAATGAATCTTCAAGAACTTGGTACAATTGCACAATATAAATTGCCTATTAAAATTTTAGTAATTAATAATAAATGGCAAGGAATGGTACGTCAATGGCAACAAGCGTTTTATGGAGAACGTTATTCTCATTCAAACATGTCCTCAGGTGCTCCTAATTTGATAGATCTTGCAGGATCTTACGGCATTAAAGGTTTGATATTAGATAACCGTAAAGATATTGATCAAGCGTTAGATGATTTTATAAGTATTCAAGAACCAATTATTTTAGACTGTCATGTGGTTGAAGATGAAAATTGTTATCCTATGGTTGCACCGGGTAAAAGTAATGCCCAGATGATAGGTATTCACAAGCCATCTAGGACTAACAAAGTAAAAAGATAATATACGGAGAATTAAATATATTATAAGATTAAGCCCTTAATGAGAATTGAACCCATGACCTTCTCCTTACCAAGGAGATGCTCTACCACTGAGCCATAAGGGCTGTTGTATTTATTGCTTTATGGGCCGGGTTGGATTTGAACCAACGTAGGCGAAGCCAGCGGATTTACAGTCCGCCCCCATTAACCACTCGGGCACCGACCCTATAACTACAATCACTATATCATAGCTTTCAGTGAAATACAATAATATCCTTTAATTGTAATATATATAATGTGTTAACGCATGAACATAGCTGGACTCGAACCAGCGGCTTCCACGATGTCAACGTGGTACTCTAACCAGCTGAGTTACATGTTCATTAATTTCAATTCTATAGCAGTTTATGTAAATCATAGTAGCATAGAATTGGATTTCTTGTTATTAGGTAAACTTTTGTTTTAAACGAGTTGCTTTACCAGATCTTTCTCGTAAATAATATAACTTTGCTCGACGTACTTTTGATCTTCTTGTAACATTAATACTTTGTATACGTGGTGAATGAATTAAATATACCCTTTCAACTCCCACTCCTTGCATTATTTTTCTTATTGTTATAGTTGTATTTAAATATGCTTTATGTTTTGCAATAACAACTCCTTCTGCATATTGGATACGTTCTTTATTGCCTTCTTGAATTAATAATCCCATTCTAACAGAATCGCCAATTTCTATATTAGGTATATCTTGTTTAACATATCTTTTTTCGACGTCTTGAATACGGTTTATCTTCAGGTTAACTTCAAAATTCATTTTATTCTTAAGGATAAATTATCAATATATTAGAATTTTATCATATTTTTTACTTTTTAATACCTACGATATATTTTATTATGCTTAATATTTAAGTTTAAATCATTAAATCAATTTGAATTGTAAATTTTTAACGTTTACTGTCTATTCATTAGAATATTCTATGTTTTTAAACATATTGTTGAAATATTATTTAATCTTATCTAGTGAAATTTAAGAGAAATAATATTTATTTAAAAAGTAAAATATCTTAAGATAATATTCACTTATCTAATATATCATTTTTTATTTGCTATAGATATTAAGTTCTTTTGTTAAGTGTGCTAATATTGACTAGTATCAAAGGTAATAATTTTTATTGTATGTATTCATATGTTTGAACGGTTCACAGAAAAAGCTATTAAAGTAATTATGTTAGCACAGGAAGAAGCTAGGCGTTTAGGGCATAATTTTGTCGGTACTGAACAAATTCTTTTGGGATTAATTGGTGAAGGAACGGGTATAGCGGCCCAAGTACTTAAGTCAATGAATGTAAATTTGAAAGATGCTCGTATTGAAGTGGAAAAAATTATTGGTCGTGGTTCAGGTTTTGTAGCTGTTGAAATTCCTTTCACTCCCCGTGCAAAGCGAGTCCTTGAGTTATCTTTAGAAGAAGCAAGACAATTAGGTCATAATTATATTGGTACTGAGCATTTGTTGATGGGTTTAGTTCGTGAAGGCGAAGGTGTAGCAGCACGTGTTCTTGAGAATTTAGCAGTTGATGTATCTTCTATCCGTACTGAAGTAATTCAAATGTTAGGTGATAATGCTGAAGCTAACGCGAATGGTACTAATAATGTTCAAACTAGAAGTAAAACACCTACTCTGGAAGAGTTTGGTTCTAACCTAACTGAGCTTGCTATTGAAGGTGTACTAGATCCTGTTGTGGGGAGGCAAAAAGAAATAGAAAGAGTAATTCAGATACTTGGTAGGCGTACTAAAAATAATCCTGTACTTATAGGTGAGCCAGGTGTTGGCAAAACAGCTTTAGCCGAAGGTCTTGCTCAAAGAATAACAAATCGTGATGTACCTTCAATTTTAGAAGATAAATTGGTTATTACATTGGATGTCGGATTGCTTGTAGCTGGTACAAAGTATCGTGGAGAATTTGAAGAAAGACTTAAGCGCATTATGGATGAAATTAAATCAGCTAACAATGTGATTTTAGTTATTGATGAAGTACATACACTAATTGGTGCTGGTGCTGCAGAAGGTGCTATCGATGCGGCAAATCTGTTAAAACCTGCTTTAGCAAGAGGTGATTTACAATGTATAGGAGCAACTACTTTAGAAGAATATCGTAAGCATATTGAGAAAGATGCTGCGTTAGAGCGTCGTTTCCAGCCGGTTATGGTCGGTGAGCCAAGTGTCGAGGAGACTATAGAAATTTTATTTGGTCTTAGGGATAGATATGAAAAACATCATCAGTTGAAAATGTCAGATGGTGCCTTAGCAGCAGCAGCTAAGTATGCAAATCAGTATATCTCAGATCGATTTTTACCTGATAAAGCGATTGATCTAATTGATGAAGCAGGTTCAAGGGTCCGTTTATTAAATTCTCAGTTACCTCCTGCTGCTCGAGAGCTTGATAAAGAATTACGCACAGTCTTGAAAACTAAAGATGAAGCAATACGTGCTCAAAAATATGAAAAAGCTGAACAGTATAGAACGCGTGAGATGGAAATTAAAGCACAAATTGCAGCAATTGCTCAGAGTAAAAAAACTGAACCCGATCTAAGTCTTGAAGATCCGGTTGTAACAGAAGAAGATATAGCGGAAATTGTTGCTTTCTGGACCGGTATACCTGTAACAAAATTAACAAAAAGTGAATCTGAAAAACTGTTGCATATGGAAGAGACACTACATAGTCGTATTATTGGTCAGGATGAAGCAGTAGTTGCAGTTTCTAGAGCAATTCGCAGGGCAAGAGTCGGTTTAAAAAATCCAGGTCGCCCTATTGCTAGTTTTATATTCTCTGGTCCAACTGGCGTTGGTAAAACAGAGCTTACAAAAGCATTAGCTTCTTATTTCTTTGGAGCTGAAGAAGCTATGGTACGTCTGGACATGTCAGAATATATGGAACGTCATACTGTTTCTAAGTTAATAGGTTCTCCTCCTGGTTATGTTGGTTACAGTGAAGGTGGTTATTTGACTGAAGCTGTCCGTAAGCGACCTTATACGGTAATTTTGTTTGATGAGATAGAAAAAGCTCATCCAGATATATTTAACCTATTGCTGCAAATTTTAGAGGATGGGCGTTTAACTGATGCTAAAGGCCGAACAATAGATTTTAAAAATACTCTATTAATTATGACCTCTAACATTGGTTCTAAAGTAATTGAAAAAGGAGGAGGAAGTTTAGGATTTGAACTTGGCGAGTCTCAAGTAGAATCTCAATATAATAGAATTCGTACATTGGTTAATGAAGAATTAAAACAATATTTCCGTCCTGAATTTTTAAATCGTCTAGATGAAATTATTGTTTTTCGTCAGCTTACGAAGGATGAAGTTCGTGAAATTGCTGACATAATGTTAAATGAGGTATTTGAACGAATTAAACAACAAGAAATTCAATTAGATGTTACAGATAGATTTAAGAACCGTTTGGTAGATGAAGGTTATAATCCAAGTTATGGAGCTCGACCTTTGCGCAGAGCTGTTATGCGTCTACTAGAAGATAGTTTGGCTGAAGAAGTACTATCTGGTAAAATAAAGGCAGGAGATAGTGCTGTAGTTGATGTGACCGATGAAGGCGAAGTCACTGTTCTGCTTGGAGAAAAATTAGAATTGTTGTCTAATTAATATCATTTGATATAGGTCATATAGAATTTTATATGACCTATGTATCTTTTGTAATGCCAAGAACCAGGTTTGAACTGGTGACACGAGGATTTTCAGTCCACTGCTCTACCGACTGAGCTATCTCGGCTGTAACTACTCAAAAGATAATAACATAAAAACTTGCTAAATAGATAGTCTATTTTGAGATTATTGATTTATACTACATATTGTTAAAACATGAAAAAATTGGATTAAAGTACAGTTCTATACTTCCTGTTGGTCCGTTTCTATGTTTAGCAATGATTAAGTTTGTAATTTGTTTATTATCAATCTTATCATTTAGATGTTCGTGATAGTATGATTCTCTGTATAGCATTAAGACTAAATCTGCATCTTGTTCTATCGAATTATGCAAAATATAGTCTTGATTACAGATGAAACTATTGGTTTCATGCATAATTAAATCATACATTTCATTTTTTCTAATAGTTGATTGAATTTCAATTAATTTTTTCTTTACTATGTCATTGATTCCTTTTATCCTTTGTAAGGAATGGGTATATTTAATATTGTCTGCGCGTTCCCATCCCTTAGAAAGTAGTAAGCGATGATTACCCGTAACATGACATTCACTACTATTTGATTGAATTAAGTTGTAGATATATTGTTTTTTTGTCAATCTAATATAAGGGTATAGTTTATGTTTTTTATATATACAAGTTAATTGATAGTATTGTTTAAGGTATTCATAATACAGGTATTGCTGATTATTCATTTTTTTTCTATCATATTGAGTCACATAATTATTGTGATCAATACAGCCACTTTCGCGAAGGTCAGATAGCATTGGTCTCTTATTAACTCTACTTTCTACATTACGATTAAGTTGTGATAGAACAATAATAGGTATTGATAATTCTTTTGCTAAGATTTTTAAAGATCTGGTGACATTAGATAGTTCTTCTGCACGGTTAGAAAATTTATTGTTTTCTGATTGAATTAGTTGCAGATAATCTATTATTATTATCCTAAGTTTAGGGTAATTATTTTGAATAGCCTTGGCTGTACGATTTAGTTGTGCTAATGACATATTAGCTTGATCATTAATGTGTATTTGTGATATTACTAACTCATTGGCAGCATTTTGTATTTTTATCCAATCAAGATTATCTATGTGCCCCATTTGTAATTTATTCACGGGTATTTGAGCAGATATTGCTAGCATTTTATAAAGTATTTGTTCTCTGGACATCTCTAGACTAAAAATGCATACACTGTGCGAGTTCTTTTTTATCAGGTTAATTGCAATATTTAGTCCAAGAGATGTTTTTCCCATTGAAGGGCGCCCTGCTATAACAATTAAATCGCCTTCGTGAAATCCATTACTCATTTTATCTAATTGCCAAAAGCCTGAGAAGAGTTTGTGTTGGCTATCGTTGTTACTATTATTTTTAAGATTGATTAATAAATTTGATAGTAGAGGACCTATATATTCACCATCTCTATCTTGGTATTGAGCTTTAATGTGCTCAATATATCTTTCAGTTTTCGTAAATAAATTTCTAGGTGCTATGGATGGTATATATGCAAGTTTAACAATGCTGTAACCATATTGAATCAGCAGTCTACGTAAATATTTGTCTTTAATTATATAGATGTAATACTGTGCTGTAAGATACGTTAAGTCCTGCGAAATAAATATTTGAGCATATTTAAGTAAATTCAATATCTTTCGAATACCACCAACTTTGCTTAGTAGATTAAGTTCCCATAAAGTATTTATTAGTATTATAGAGTCAATATAATCTTTTTGAATATATAACTCAACTATTGTTCTATAGATGATCTGATGAGTTTCCAGTGAAAAAGATTCTGTAATTAACTCATTGATAGCTAGTTGCATTATATCTGTATTAACTAGTATACCTCCAAGAACAATTTCCTCTGCTAGATTATGTTGCGGTGGTAATTGTTCATGGTATTTTATTAAAGAATCTTGTTGAAGCATATTGCTAGACTGTCTCCGTTTTCTTTTGGAGTATTATTTTATTGTATTTAGGTGGTTTCAGGAAGGATTTGCAGTTTTAGTGATATAGCAATATTGGTCATTAAGTTGATTTCAATATCATATAGACCTACGGTTTTTATAATAGGTAGTTTGATATAAGATTTTTCTAGTTTAATTCCAGTTATTTTACTGATTGTGTCAACAATATCTTTATCAGTAATACTGCCAAAGATATTGTTATTATCACTGACTTTACGCTTTATACTAAATTTGTAAATCGCTTCTAATTGAGACTTGACATCAAGCGCAAATTTTCTTTTTTCTTGATTTATTAAATCTTCTTTATCTTTACATTTTCTTATATAATTCAATCTACCTTGAGTAACAGGTTCCGCAATTGATTTAGGTATTAGATAATTTCTAGCATAACCTTGACTAACTTGTATAATATCTCCAGAAGCGCCTAAGTGCTTTAAGTTGGAATTTAGAATAAGTTGGATTTTCTTTTTAGGCATAATTGGTGTTTTATATAATTAATAGGTTACATTATATACAATAATGTTGAAATATGATACAGTTAGTGTCTACATGCAACAATATATTTTTTATTAAATATATGGCAAGGAAAGGTGGTCGAGTGGTTGAAGGCACAGCATTGGAAATGCTGTTTAGTATCTATACTAACGAGGGTTCGAATCCCTTCCTTTCCTAATATATTATTTAAAATCTATATGTTAAGGATAAAGTGATTAATTGATAAGTTGAGCAGTACAGTACTAGCTAAGCGCGATCGTATGCTTGAATTACAATACAAGATGACAATATTTCCTGCAGTACGTTGCTGTAAAATTTTCTGATTTGTATTATTTTTAAGTTTATTGAAAGGTATATTAATTGACTGGTATATATGTCCTACGTTGTGTTCTTGTCGGTCTCGTATATCTATTAGATATATTGGTTTATTCTTAATGGTAAGTTTGTATAGTATATTAAAAGAAATATATCGAACTTGATTTTGAGATGAATGGTAAGAATTTGGAGCTAAATAGTTTTGTGATGCGATGTTAATATTATGTCGTTGTCTTAAGCTTAGTTTTCTGAAAGTACTATTTAGTATGTCATATATGACAATATACCCGCTTAATATTTCTCCTAATCCTAATATTACTTTCAGTATTTCAGTAGCTTGAAGTATACCTATTATACCTGGTAGGATGCCTAATACACCGTTATTATTACATGCATTTTGGTTCGTATTATTTGTATGTATTCGATTGAGATCGTTATAATTAGGTCCTCCTTGATAATTAAATACACTAACTTGACCAATGAAAGTTGATATTGCTCCATATATGTGTACTTTATGCGATTTCTTGCATATTATACTGATAAGCCATCTAGTCTCAAAATTATCTGTATTATCTAGAATGATATCATATTGTTGTACTATTCTATCGGCGTTTATTGAGTTGAATTTACAGTTATATATCTCAATATTGCATTGTTCATTTAATTGATTCAGATTATGCTTGGCACATGTACCTTTATGTAATCCAATATCATTATTGTTATATAATATTTGCCTATGTAAATTAGACTTTTCAATGTGATCATCATCAATGATACCAATTTTACCTATTCCACAGCTAGTCAGATATAAGAGGCTGGCTGAAGCTAAGCCACCTGCGCCAATCGATAAAATCCGACTTTGTTTTAGCCTTTGCTGGCCGTGTAATTGTATCTCTGGTATAATTAGATGTTTTGCATAGATTTCATATTCTTCAGAGTTTAAAGTAATATTATCATAGTTTATATGCGAGAAATACTTGGACATCTTCTATAAGTTGTAGTATTTTATCTGGATAAGTTATTATATTGAGGTATTACCCTGCGCTCTTAGTTCAGTTGGTAGAACGTAGGTTTCCAAAACCTAATGCCGAGGGTTCAAGTCCTTCAGGGCGCGTATAGAGTTATATTTTATCGAAAATATTGAGGCTATCTTTTTGTATATAAATTAATATACAATGATTTCATGAAATAGTGGATATATCCATGTTAAATAAAATCGGATTTATCTTAATATTTTAATACTGTTGATTGGCTATTTGCTTTTATGTCAGTATATCCTATTTATTTCTTTATAAGTTAATGTATGGCTAAAAAAATTATTGCTGTTGTAAAGTTAGCATTAAGTGCTGGTAAAGCAACTCCTGCTCCACCTATTGGTCCAGCACTTGGGCAGCATGGTGTAAATATTGTGATGTTCTGTAAAGATTACAATGCAAGAACTGTTGATAAACAAGGGTTTATTATTCCTGTTGAAATTTCTATTTATGATGATCGTAGTTTTACTTTTATTTTAAAAACACCACCCGCATCTGTTTTACTATCTAAAGCAGCAGGTGTTGATAAAGGATCTGGTACTCCTAATACTGATATGGTTGGTTTAATTACAGATCAGCAATTGACAGAGATTGCAGAGACTAAATTGCAAGATTTAAATACTAAGAATATCCAGCAGGCTAAAAAAATTATAGCTGGAACTGCTAAGAATATGGGGATTAAAATTGAGGCCTAAATATATTATAATCAGGGACAAATTGAATGAGTAAACAGAAACCTTCGCGTAGATTCAAAGATGTACATGCTTTAGTCGATGATCACCCTTATCATTATCAAGATGCTATCCAGTTGTTAAAAAAAACATCTTCTGCTAAGTTTATAGAAACAGCTGAGGTCCATATCTTATTGGGGCTTGATCCAAAATATGCTGACCAGCAATTGCGTTCTACTGTAATTTTACCTAAGGGTACTGGTAAATCTGTTGTAGTTGCGGTAATTACTAAAGAGGACAGAATAGGAGAAGCAAAGAGTGCAGGTGCTGATATAGTTGGTTCCGAAGAAATGTTAGATCAAATAATGCAGGGTAGTATTAATTTTGATAAGTTGATAGCAACACCTGATATGATGCCTTTAGTTGCAAAATTAGGACGCATTCTGGGACCTAGGGGATTAATGCCATCGCCAAAAGCAGGTACTGTGACAACTGATATTTCTAATGCAATTCGTGAATTTAAAATAGGAAAACTTGAGTATCGAGTTGATAAAACAGGTATTGTCCACATGCCGTTCGGCAAAAGTAATTTTGAGACTGAAGATTTATATGCTAATTTATTAACTATTCAAGATTCTATTGAGCGTAGTCGGCCATCAGGTGCAAAAGGTAAATATTGGAAAACTTGTCATATTTGTAGTACTATGGGACCGTCAATACAAGTTGAGATTGCTACATTGAAGTCAATGTAGTTCCTTGGTTTAGTATTTGCATAATACTTTTTGTGAGCTTATTATATTTATTCGTTTATTTACTTATTTATTTCATATGACAAATAAAATTGCTGATATTATAGAAGATTTAAAATCACTGACTCTTTTAGAAGCTGCAGAATTAGTAAAAGAAATTGAGTCAACCTTTGATGTTGATGCTTCGCAAGCTGCTGCCTCCGGAACCGTTATGATGTCAGGACCTGCATCTGGATCAATAGCTGCAGAAGTTGAAGAGAAGACAGAATTTGATGTTACATTATCTGAAGTACCAGCACCTAAGAAAATAGCTATCTTAAAGGTTGTTAGATCACTAACAGGTTTAGGTTTAAAAGAAGCAAAAGAGTTAGTTGAATCAGCACCAAAACTTCTTAAAGAGGCAACAACTAAAGACGATGCTGAGCAAATGAAAGTTAAGTTAGAGGAAGCAGGTGCTAAGGTAGAAGTTAAGTAATTTGTGAAAAAATTTCTTCAATAAGGTTTGTGCTTTTTATCTTATATATAATTTCCTTAAATACTTTTTTAGAGATATGCATATCCAGTTACTGTATAAATTTTGAGAGTATGGAAAATAGAAAAAGATAAATTTATACAGTATTTCAATGTTTGATAGCTACTTCTTTGATATTTTTTATCAAATGTTGACCTATGTTGACCTATGTTTCCCTGAATATAATTCTTGAATCTAAAATAATTTATTAGATTCAAGAATGTATAAGACTTAGTAATATTTATTTCTATATTTGTTTAAAATACGCCTAAAGTAATTGCTTGGGATAAAGGCATTGTTGCCCCAATACCTAACCAAATACTAACAAATGTTCCAATTAGAAATACTGTTGTAGCAACAGGGCGTCTAAAAGGGTTCTGGAATTTATTGATACTTTCAATAAATGGTACAGTTATTAGGCCGGCTGGAACAGCCGCCATTGACAATACTCCAATTAGCTTATTTGGAATTACTCTTAGTAAATTAAAAGTTGGGAAAAAATACCATTCTGGCAAAATTTCTAATGGAGTTGCAAAAGGGTCTGCTTTTTCACCTAAAGCAGATGGTTCTAAAATTGCTAATCCCACTACACATGCTATTGTGCCTAAAATAACTGTTGGAAACATGTAAAGTAGATCATTTGGCCATGCTGGTTCTCCATAGTAATGATGACCCATACCTTTAGCTAATTTTGCTCTTAGATTAGGATCAGTTAAATCTGGCTTTTTGATAATTGACATATCTATATTCCTTAATTTTCTTTCTTATATGATTATTATTCGTTTCTTCTTTTGAGTTTATAGAGGTCCTGATATACCTTGTTTGCGTATCATTAAAAAATGCATCAACATAAAAACTGCTGTTAAAAGTGGTAAGACAAAAGTGTGTAGGCTGTAAAAACGTGTTAATGTACCTTGTCCTACACTAACTCCGCCTCGCAGTAATTCTACTATAGTACCACCAATAACCGGTACAGCCTCTGGTACACCTGTTACAATTTTGACTGCCCAATATCCTATTTGGTCCCATGGTAATGAGTAACCTGTAACACCAAAAGAGACCGTTAATACGGCAAGAATAACTCCTGTAACCCATGTTAATTCTCTTGGTTTCTTAAAGCCACCAGTTAAATAAACTCGATAAACATGTAGATTTAACATAAGAACCATCATACTAGCTGACCAACGATGTATTGATCGTATAAGCCACCCATAATTAACATCTGTCATGATATATTCGACTGATGAAAATGCTTCAGCTACTGTAGGTCTGTAATAAAATGTCATAGCAAATCCACTCGCAACTTGAATTAAAAATGACGTAAATACAATCCCTCCTATGCAGTAAAAAATATTTACATGAGGTGGTACATATTTACTTGTAATATCATCTGCAATTGCTTGGATTTCTAGTCTTTCTTCAAACCAATCATAAATCTTGCCCATTTTTAGTTGGATCCTTTAGGTATCTATTGTTTTTTACATATAGACTAGTTGTTTCTAGACATCTATTATGTCCTTTCAAATATATTATATTATAGCATATATGATTAGTCCTAGTGTATTATACCCAAAGTATATGCATTTAAAAGGAAAATATTTTTGATTATAATTTGTTGATTTGTGTAAATAATAATATTGTCATCCTGTAATTTTTGAATTATTGAGCTGACTGTACTGCTAGTACTGCCTGTTATTATTGCAACGACTTTATATGATAATTTAATATCAATTGTCAAAGATTGTCTGTAAGATTGTCCGTTTATTTCATATAATATAAGAAGTAAGTGTATAATTCGATGTTTAATATTTTTATGTGTCCAAAGGCTTAATAGACTCATTTTTGAGACAGTTGTATCTACATAGCTAACTTTATGGAACTCTTTATATAGGTTCGGAGATCTGTCAGATATGCTCATAATATATGTTGTTGATAAAGGCGTAATTTCGTTGCAATAGTTATAAATATTTCTTTTTTGAAATAGATCTCTTATAATATGTCCCTTGTAAATTATATCTGAACTAAATTTTTCGTTATTAGAAAAGAGCTTATTGATTATTAATATCCCTTCTATGATGATATATATATTGTTGTCATCAGGATAAATCATTAGTGTATCTCCTGGCTCTAGCTTATAGGTAGAAGGTCCCATAGTATAAAAGTATGAATTATTTACTAATATTTTAAGTATAGTGTGTCTTATTTGCTAACAAGCTATTAGTATGTATTTTACATTCTATTAATTTGGATATTTATTATGTTGAGTAAAATTTTATTGGTTGATGATGATACAAGTCTCTTATTGTCTTTGTCTTGTTACTTATCTGATGCAGGTTTTTATGTTGATACAGCCCATTCTGTATCACAAGCTATAGAATTGTTGAATAATTATAATTACAATTTAGTTATTTCTGATATTTTTCTTCCACAAAGAGATGGATATAATTTAGTGGAGTATATTAAGAGCACTTCAGTTCTTCAGTCAATACCTTTTATGTTTTTAACTGCAAAAGGTATGACAAATGATAGGATTATAGGGTATGATCTTGGATGCTCCGGTTATGTAACTAAACCTTTTGATCCTGCGGAACTTTTATCTATTGTACGTAATATATTGCTTAGCCAAAAAAACATAGGAGAAAAAAATCAAACATTTGATACGTATGTATCAAATTTATTTACATATCGGGAACAAGATGTTTTACATAAAGTTCTCAAAGGCATGACAAATAAAGAAATTGCTTTTAGTCTAAGTCTTAATTTGAGAAATGTTGAGAAGTATGTTAGTCGCTTACTGTCAAAAACGGGAACACGAAATCGTACCGAACTAGCACAATATTTTTATCGCGAGCGATATATTAAAAATAATTTTTAGGGCGAATGACGGGAATCGAACCCGCGAGTAATGGAGTCACAATCCATTGCCTTAACCACTTGGCCACACCCGCCACTATACATATGATTGTAATATTTTTTTTAATGTTAAGTCTATTACTTTTTATACTTTGAATACACAAATGATACAGCAAGATTTCAATATACAAATTAATGGTCAGCCATTTTATTGTACGAAACATATGACAATGTTAGATTTATTATCTTATCTTGGTATTGATCTGACATCTAATATTATTGAATATAATAGTGATATTTTAGAGCAAAATAAATTAAAATCAGTATTATTGCAAGAAAATGATGTTATAGAAATTATTACATTAGTAGGTGGAGGTTAATATGTAATTAAGTATTTAATGATACAGATATACGGCCTTGTCTAGAATCTAAATGTATTATTCTCACTGTCCAATTTGTGTTCTTTTTGAATACATTAGCTATATCATTTATTGTGCTGGCTTTAAGTTCAGATCTGTGCAATAAAGCTGGAATATTATGTACATTGAAAAAAATTCCGAATTCTGTAATTTCCATCACATGTGCATTTACTATTGATCCTACTTTGATATGTCTCATGATTCGTGTGATAATTGCACACCTGATGCTGCATATCAATGTATTATTTTGTTCGTTAGCAACTATCAGTTTACAAAATATATGTTGATATAGTAGGTTTTTTTTAGACTGATTATATGATAAATGAGAATTAGGAATAAAACCTTGTATTTCTTCAATTTCCACTAAAACACCACCTTTGTTAATGCCTTTTACATAAGCTTTTACAGGTATATCTTCATCTTTAAGCTGTTTAATTCTTTCCCAAGCTCTCATATAAGTTAATCGTTTAATTGATAGAACAAGTTGAGGAGATTCTTTGTTATATGCGAGTATCAAGAATTCTCGAGTATCATTAAGTGTTAATTCACTACTAGTTTTGTCTGTATGTATTACCGATATCTCTTCTTTTGGTAAATAGCCAGCAGTCCGATTTCCTATATCAACTAAATACCCTGCTCTCTCTTTACTAAATATTGTGCCAACAATTATATCACCAGCATTGAAATTATAGTGATATTTGTCTAACACTTGTGTAAAGTTTTTGTGTATAAAAGACATTAGCTAATTCCTTTTTAGTAATTTTATTGTTATTATGGCTATATCTATAGAGTAGGCGTAGGTAGTTGCAAATTTATCTAAAATTTGAGGAAAGTCCGGACTCCTTATAGAAATAAATTGTTGAATAAATTTCAATATAAGTAATTATGAGGATAGTGCCACAGAAAAATACCACCTTACTTGTTAAGGAAAGGGTGCAAAGGTGTATTAAGAGTGCACCAGTAGTATTATTAAGATACTTGCTTGGTAAACCCCATTAAGGAGCAAAGAGGTAAGAGTGTAATTATCTATAAATCCATTGAATTGGTTTACTCATAACTGAATACCGCATTAAGTAGTATGTATTAATATGCTACTTGAGATTAATAACTACCCTTCCTCCAACTTTAGGGTGGAAGAACAGAATCCGGCTTATGTCTTTACTCTATAGAAATATAGTAGAATTTACTAATTTGTTACAGTATCCTAAGTGCGTTATTGTACTGATATATTGCGAAATCTTTGTTCTACAATATCTACTTCCTCTGTTGTTAAAGTAGCGTTTTTATTTGTGTAAGTAATTCTGAATCCTAAACTTTTATTTAATGTTTCTTGTTTCCGGATGTTGTAGACATCAAATAACTCTATTGATTCTATTAATGGTTCATTTATTTGATTTAGACGATCAAATATTTTATCTATTGGCCACTTTTTTGGTACTTCAATTTTAATGTCTCTGATAATAGATGGATATTTTGTGTACTGTTTGAACTGTTGGAATGAAGTGTCCGAATGATATTTTACTAGATTGTCCAAAATGATTTCAAATCCATATAAAGGATTTATAAGCTGAAGATTGTTATCTTCTGTTTTCAGTTCCCCAAATAGCCCAATTGCTTGTCCAGTGTCATTGTATAATGTTGAGTAATTGTTGCGCTTAAAAGTATTTTCTAATTGACTGTAAATACTTGAGATCGTATTTGTATCTGTATTTTTTTTTCTCCATTTAATATCTATATTTAATCTTTCAAAAATCTCTTCTATATCTCCTTTAGCTTGGAACCAACTAATATTTTTTGGCTGTTCATTCCATTGTGCTCTTATATATCGATTCCCACCCAGTATACCGGCCAGATGTATATTCTCAATATATTTTTCTTCATTGGTTGTGAAGATTTTTCCAATCTCAAAGATTTCAATTGCTTTTTTGTTTTGTTTAATGTTGTACTTATAACTATGAATTAATTTAGGTAAAAGTTTATCTCTTAAGGAGCTATATTCTTGTGTCAGAGGATTGCATATTTCTGTATTATATGTTTTCCCTAGAGAAGAATGTATAACTTCATGGAGTCCAATACTCCTGCAAATTGAACGAATTTGATTTATTTGATATTGCTTAATACTTTTTTGTCCCCCCTTGGAATTTTGAGGAAGTTTATCGATGAACATATTAAAGCCATGAATTCTACTGATTTCTTCAATAAGATCTATATCTCTATGTATATCTGATATACGGTATGTTGGTATATCTATATAACACAAATGCTTATCATCATGAATAATAAAATATAGATTATTAAAAATATTGTGTATTGTACTACGTTTAATTATCTGGTTATTTGAACTATATTTATGGCATTGTACTGGTCCCAGTATTTTATCATTTTTTTGGTAGTTAAATTGTATGGGCTTTCGTATTTTATGTTGTGTAGACAAATATATTATTTGATTTGGATAGCTTGTTTTTCCTAATCCCGTTAGCAATATTATAGCTTCACTGTAAGCTTCTAATTGATCTTGTCGATTTATATATTTATTTGTTTTATATAGATTATGAAGATGTGGAATCTTTTGTGTACTACTGCAAAGTTTTTGTCGTACACTCTCTTGAGGTAAAGATAGTTGTACTAATATATTCTGTTTTCCTATAGCTATATCAGAAGTTTGTTTTAATAACAATTCACTGATTTTTCTGTTCGTATCAATATGTTTGAGTTTACCTATATCTACTATTCCATTTTGTGTATCAATATATAATATTTGTATATGATGAGACCATTTAATAGCTATCAAATTAATAATATCATTAACGTTGTTTACACTTTGAATATTGTAGTTGGCTAATTTTTGCTTAAGCCAATAAGGTGATTCTTGAATATGTATATTCTCTATTTTGCTAATAATATACTGTTCTTCGTTGAATTTATTGCTTTCAATAGATTTTTGCCATAATGGTATATTAAGTTGTCCTTGACATGTGTTAAGTGTACGGTTGCATATACTTGATATTTCTTTCGCAATACCAATTATATTACTTGTGTCCGATCTGTTGCTTGTGTAGCTGATATCAAAAATGATATCTTCTTCTGTTTTGATCATGTTTTCTATCTCAAAACCAGCAAGAGTAAGCTTATCTGATAATGTTTGTGGTTTGATGCCATTTAAGTCTACTAGCTCACTCAGCCATTGCCAAGAAATATTCATATATAGTGTCTAATTTAACCAGGTTAAGTATATTGAAAATATACTGCTATTGTATTTAATCCGCAGCTTTTGTAAATGAAAGACTGTTTTCATTAGCATATCTTTCCATGAACCTCATGAATCTATCCCAATTTTCTGGATCTTTAATAATATACACAGATTCAATCGCTTCAGGTTTGCCATTTATGAATTTTGCATTAACATCCCTGGTAATTAATTCACCTTCTTCATCTACTAGATACATTCCCGTTATTTCACCTTTTTGTTCCATACCTACGTTTAGTATTGTAGGATTGGTGAAACGAAATGTAGCAGTTCCAGTGCTTCCATCACGTGATCTAGTTAATCTTACGTCAGGAACAACTGTCTCGTCTATGCCTTTAATGAATTGTATAACAGCCATTATGTTTGTTTTCCTCTAGCAATTGTAATAATAAATAATGTATAAAATATTTTTAAGTCCCTTATTCTATATAATCTTTATGTATATTATGTCATATAATTTGTGATGTCTACTGAATATTCTGGGGTGGGAGGATTCGAACCTGCGAATAGCGGAGTCAAAGTCCGCTGCCTTACCACTTGGCGACACCCCAATGTATTTACTCTACAGCACCATTATCAGATGATTTCTGACTTATGTCAACTAGAGGATATTGTTTAGCGGAATATTTCTGGTTGTGCTTTAAGAGATTTTGATATTCAAGAGTAATTTTTGGTATTAGTGAAGAAAAAGACGTTAGAGAACAAGTTTGTTGGAGGTGTAGATTAAGCCATTTAATGGTAACAGTTTGTTGTCGTACCTCTTCTTCTCCAACTATTATTAGTATCATAGTGTTTTTTCGATTAGCTTTCTGTAATTGTTTTTTTAGTGAAGACCCACTGACATCTAACTCATACTTAAGATGGTGTGGTTTTATCAGTTTCAAAATACGTAAACTGTATTCTACATGAACAAGATTTGGAGTCGCTATGTAGATACAATTTACTTGCTTATCTAGTATTATATTTTTTTGCATTAGAATTAATAATCTTTCCAAGCCAATTCCCCATCCAATTGCATCAATTTGTTGACCACCTAGTTGTTGTGTTAAGTTATTGTATCTCCCACCCCCGCAAACAGTATCTTGTGAGCCTAATAGCTGAGTTTTAATTTCAAATACCGTATTATTATAATAATCCAAGCCTCTAACCAAATTATGATTTAAATTAAATGGAACATCTAAAATGCTTAAGTATTCTTGTACTTCTTCAAAATGATTTTTTGATTCTATATCTAAATAATTAGTTATTCGTGGTGCGTTCTCTACAATTTTATGTATTTGTGGATTTTTAGAATCTAAGATTCTAAGAGGATTTCTAATGATTTTTTGACCATATTCATTGTCTAAGTCATTAATGTATTTTATCAGATATTCTTTAAGTTTTTGTTCGTAAATTGCTCTTTCGTGGTTACTGCCAATAGAGTTAATTTCTATTGATAGTTTGTTACAACCAAGATCTGCTAAGATATTATTTGCTAGAGATATAACTTCAGCATCTATTGCAGGATGATTATTGCCATAACATTCCAATCCTAGTTGATGAAATTGTCTCTGTCTTCCCTTTTGTGGTCGTTCATACCGAAACATTGGGCCAAGGTACCAAAGTTTCTGCATGGTGCTATTTTCGCATAATTTGTGCTGTATTATTGCTCGTGCTAGACCAGCAGTACCTTCGGGTCTTAATGTTAGTTCTCTGTTACCTTGATCCATCAATGTGTACATTTCTTTATTGATAATATCGGTATCTTGTCCAATACTTCTCTCAAACAATGACTTTGATTCAACTATAGGTGTTCTAATTTCTTGGTAGTTAGCAGAATCTAATGTATGAAAAACTTTGTCGTAAATATATTGCCAGTATTTCATCTCTTCTGGCAGAATATCGTGCATACCTCTAATAGACTGCATGAATAGTTTCCTTTTTCTTAAATTTAATGCTCACTGTAAAGATGTTTTGTAACGGGCAAGGAGGGATTCGAACCCCCGACACCGTGGTTCGTAGCCACGTGCTCTAATCCACTGAGCTACAAGCCCCAGATTAATTATAGCATTTCTTGGTATATTAGTATACTTGTTCGACCTTAACTCTAAATAAACTTTTTTCTTGTGAATTATGATATATTAGGCAATAATACTATGTTAGTCTACCAATGAGTATTTTATTGATTTGCTAACCAATCACATCTTTGTAACCGATTTTTTATGAGTAAAGAAATTTTATATCAGGATAATGCAAGAAAAGCCTTAGAGCAAGGTATGGATATTTTAGCTGAAGCAGTATCAGTTACTCTTGGTCCTAAAGGACGGAATGTTGTCTTAGAGAGAAAATTTGGTGCACCTCAAATAGTTAATGATGGCGTTACAATTGCTAAAGAAATAGAACTTGAAAACCATTTGGAAAATACTGGTGTTGCTTTAATCCGTCAAGCAGCTTCTAAAACTAATGACGTTGCTGGAGATGGTACAACTACTGCTACCGTATTGGCACATGCAATGGTTAAGCAGGGTATGCGTAGTGTAGCGGCTGGTTCTAATCCTATGGAACTTAAGAAAGGTATTGAAAAGGCAACTCAATTTATTGTTAATCAAATATCTGAATATTCTCGTCCTGTATCTAATCCTAGAGATATTGCGCAAGTAGCTGCTATATCAGCAGGAAATGAAGAAAATATAGGAAATATGATTTCAAACGCAATTGAACAAGTTGGCAGAGAAGGTATTATTTCTCTTGAAGAAGGTAAATCAACTGATACTGAGCTCGAGATTACAGAAGGCATGTCCTTTGAGAAAGGTTTTATTTCTCCTTATTTTGTTACTGATCCTTCTCGGATGGAAGTTGTTCAAGACAATCCTTATATATTGTTAACAGATCGGAAAATTACTTTAGTGCAGCAAGAATTAGTTCCTATCCTGGAGCAAGTTGCTAAAACTGGAAGGCCTTTATTGGTTATTTGTGAAAATATAGAAAAAGAAGCACTTGCAACAGTAATTGTAAATAAGTTACGTGGAATTATTAATGTAGTAGCTGTTAGAGCACCAGGATTTGGTGATCGCCGCAAAGTTTTATTAGAAGATCTTGCTATCTTAGTTGGAGCAACAGTAATTTCTGAAGATGTTGGTCTAACACTAGATGCGTTAAGTTTAGATGATTTAGGTACTGCACGAAGAATTGCTGTGACCAAAGATTCTACCACTATTATTTCTGATGATCACCAAGTTCAATTACAGCAAAGATGTGAACAAATTAAGAGGCAGCTGGAAGTAAGTACAAACACCTATGAAAAAGAGAAATTGCAGGAAAGGTTAGCTAAGTTATCTGGAGGCGTTGCTGTTATCAAAGTTGGTGCTGCTACAGAGACAGAAATGAAAGATAGAAAATTGCGGTTAGAAGATGCTATTAATGCAACCCGTGCTGCAATTGAAGAGGGTATTGTACCAGGTGGTGGGTCAACATTTGTTCATGTCTCTGCAGATTTATCTGCTTGGGTAACAGACAATTTAACTGGTGATCAGTTAACTGGAGCTTTAATTGTTAATCGAGCTTTAATTGCACCTTTACAAAGAATTGTAGAAAATTCTGGCTCTAATGGTGCGGTAGTTGTTGAAAAAGTTATGAACTGTAGTTTTGAGACAGGTTACAATGTAAATACAGGAGCTTTTGTGAATATGTTCTCAGAAGGTATAATTGATCCAGCAAAAGTGACAAGATCTGCTTTGCAAAATGCATCTTCTATTGCATCAATGATTTTGACAACCGACTGTATAATCGTAGATGCAGTTCAGGATGTAGATGTTAATATCTAGATCATGTATTATTGTCTTGTTGTTATATGTTTCTGTAGTTATAAATAATATAGAAAAATAGAAAGTATACCCCATCTCTTTCGAATAATTTATATATAAGAAATAAGTGGATTATACTAAGTTTTGTAATCCATTTATCATTTGAGTATTGGTTGTGACCTATAAGATAGGGGCCACAAGATTTACGGTAACTGATTTTAAATCTTTTAATATAATTTTTCGTTACGTTAGAGTAAAGCATTATATTATTATGATTTTCTGCAATATCTTGGAGAATTGCCTTGGTCTGTGTCTTTACATCTGAATTTAAGATTGTGTGAGATAAGTTATGAGTCAGTAAAAATATATAATATAATCTGTGACAATTTTCAATATGACTATATCTCATAATACTATTTGTTCTAATAGCAAATATCTCAAGTATGTTTAAGTTATAAGATCTATCTGTTAATTTATCAAATGTATAAGGATCTAATGCTTGTACTGCAAGTAAAAACATGTCATAGTTATGGTAAAGAAACATATGGATACCGTGATTAATTGTATGTTATTGGGTACTATAACTAAGATATGTATTAAATTTATTTATTAATAATTGCCTGAAAACAAGAAATCTGGAAATCTAGCTTGGGCTTTGCTAAGGGAATTATTTTTACCCTCTTCTTGCCAATAGTTGATAATTTCTGTTGCTTGATTAAGCAAGTTAATTCTTTCATTTTCTGGAATCCATGGTTTAGATTCTAGTTCTGCTTTTAAATGTTCCCAAGCATCATTGCGAGGCCAGAAAAAATAAGATGTTAATGGGCTGTTACCTTTGCCAACGACCTGATCAATAGCAATTGCAATATTGTTTTCGAGCCAAAGAATTTTAAGTGTAAATTTAGGCAATTTAGTTACTCCGTGTTAATTTGTTAATATATAATAAAACCATACTGTCATCTTGGTTAAGCTTGTATCTGAATAGCTTTTAGGTATATGGATTCAACTACTTTACTTGTTTGTGCACCATGATTCTTATAAGTATTCACAGATTCTATATCTAATGTAATTTGATTTGTTATAGGGTCGTAGAAACCTAATTCTTCAATAGGTCTACCATCGCGTCTTTTACGACTATCTATAACTACTATTCTATAACTTGGACGTTTCTTCCGACCATATTTTTTAAGTCTAATTTTTAGCATACATTTAATCTGATATTTTATTTATATTCTACAATTGTAACATAAACAAAAATGCTTATGAAATGTCTTTTTAGATTTTTTCTTGGGTATACAGTACTATTTTTATACAGTTTCTAGCCTAATATTATTGAATATGACCATTAAGCATTGTAAAAATATTATACCTAGCATAGGTGATATGTCCATCCCAAATATCATAGGTATTGTACCTCGAAAAAGTCGTAGATAGGGATCAGTTAATCTGTTTAGAGAGCAAAATGGTTCAGTATACCAATTGACTGTAGGAAACCATGCTAGTGATAGTTTTAATAGTAGAAGTATTAAATAAATCTCAGAAAAGCTAGCTATAGAAGTGAAGATAAGGTTAAAAGAATTTGTAACAATATTCATATTTTTGCTTAGTTATTTATATCCAATATATGTAATGATATTTTAGCTTGTTAATTATCTTTCAATAGATTTTTTTACGTTTATTGATGAAAATATTAATTTTCTATCTCCTAATCATTTGTTTTTCGCTAAGAGTATTAGTGATATAAGCAGTGTAGACATCTAATTGAGAGTACTGTTGGCCTAATTTATCTAATTCTGTGGAATCACAATGTGTACAACAGATTTGGATAGTAGTATTGATCAAGTCTTTTGCATTAATATAGTTTAGTATACTGTTTATTCTATTTGCTAACAATTCTTCCTCAATAATTACAATTTGACTGTTTGCTGTTATTTGGTGTGAAAAATTATTTTCATGTGATATTGACCAGTTGTTATTTTTTTCTTGTAAATTTATATTATGTATTGTAGTTTTAGGTATAATATACAATATGTCTTTGCTAATGGCTGTCGATATATTATCAGTACAGAAAATATGTATTTTATTGTTTTTTATGAGCCAAATTTGATTAATATGATCAATATATTTAATGTAAAGATTGTAATGTTGAATAGTTTTGCGACATGCTTCGTAAATGAGTGTTAAATGAATTTTATATATTAGTTCATATGTATCACCTTGTTGAGGTTTATTATGTATTAGGTGATTGATCCAAGTAAATATTAAAGGGTGCTTGACAGCGTAGATATTAATTGGCATATTGGCCCAGCGTTTCTATGTGTGTAAATTATATATTATGTATTTGTATATGTACATATTAACTATAACATATAGATTCCTTAAGATTGCCAAAGCTTAATTAATTAATAGGAAATCCAGTTTTATGTTTTTTTCAAATAATAAAAGACTTCTATCATAGGATAGAAGTCTTTTATTTCTTTATAATCAATCGTGCTGTGTTTTACTATTTAATCAAGTGGTCTCATAGATAAAACAGCTTCATTTTCTCTATTAATGCCTTTCTCAAAACCAGCAGCGGCAGCGCGCGCCCTGCCTGCATGCCATAGATGTCCGATGAATAAGAAGAAACCAAGGAAGAAGTGAGATGTTGTTAACCAACTACGTGGTGAAACATAGTTCACTGAGTTGATTTCTGTAGCAACCCCACCAACAGAGTTTAATGATCCTAGAGGAGCATGAGTCATATATTCTGCAGCTCTTCTTTCTTGCCATGGTTGTATGTCATTTTTGATTTTGTTCAGGTCTAAACCATTTGGTCCTCTTAGTGGTTCTACCCATGGAGCACGTAGATCCCAGAATCTCATTGTTTCACCACCAAATATGATTTCACCACTTGGTGATCTCATTAAGTATTTACCTAGTCCAGTTGGACCTTGTGCTGATGCTACATTAGCTCCTAATCTTTGATCTCTTACTAAAAATGTAAATGCTTGTGCTTGTGAAGCTTCAGGACCTGTTGGTCCGTAAAATTCACTTGGGTATGCAGTATTGTTATACCAAACGAAGTTAGAAGCAGTAAGTCCCATAATCGATAATGCGCCAAGGCTGTATGATAAATATGCTTCTCCTGACCATACAAATGCTCTGCGAGCCCATGCAAAAGGTTTAGTTAGGATATGCCATATACCACCAGCTACGCATATTACTCCAAGCCATACATGTCCGCCTATAAGATCTTCCATGTTATCAACACTTACTACCCATCCATCGCCACCGAATGGAGATTTGAATACATATCCGAAGACTATGACTGGGTTGAGTGTTGGATTATTGATGAAGCGTACATCACCACCACCAGGTGCCCATGTGTCATATACTCCACCTACAAAGAGAGCCTTAATTACTAATAAGAAGCATCCAATTCCCAGGAGAATTAAATGGATACCTAATATTGTAGTCATTTTGTTCTTATCTCTCCAGTCATAACCAAAGAAAGGAAATGATTCTTCCAGTGTATCAGGACCTATTAATGAATGATATAGACCTCCGAACCCAAGAACGGCGGATGAAATCAGATGTAATACTCCTACTACAAAGTAAGGATATATATTTGTGATTTCACCACCGGGGCCAACACCCCATCCTAGCGTTGCTAGATGAGGTATAAGTATGAATCCTTGTTCATATAACGGTTTTTCTGGTACAAAGTGAGCTACTTCAAATAATGTCATTGCTCCTGTCCAGAATACCATTACACCAGCATGTGCTACATGAGCTCCAAGCAGCTTTCCGGATACGTTGATAAGTCTAGCATTGCCTGACCACCAGGCAAAACCGGTGGATTCAATATCTCTTCCACCTACACTTGTATTACTATTAAAGGGCGTTTCCACGTGGTAAAACCTCCTCAGGGAATATAAAGTTTTCATGAGGTTGATCCTGTGCAGCCATCCATGAGCGAATACCTTCATTCAGTAAGATATTCTTTGTATAGAAAGTTTCAAATTCAGGATCTTCTGCAGCTCTTAATTCTTGTGATACGAAATCATATGCTCTTAAGTTTAGAGCAAGACCTACAATTCCGAATGCACTTGTCCACATACCTGTTACAGGTACGAAAAGCATAAAAAAGTGTAACCATCTTTTATTGGAGAATGCAACCCCAAATATTTGTGACCAGAAACGATTTGCAGTAACCATTGAATACGTTTCTTCAGATTGTGTTGGTGTAAATGCTCTAAATGTGTCTGCTGCGTCACCATCTTCAAAAAGTGTATTTTGTACTGTTGCACCATGTATGGCACACAGAAGAGCCCCACCTAGTATCCCAGCTACACCCATCATATGAAATGGATTTAATGTCCAGTTATGGAATCCTTGAAGGAAAAGTAGAAATCTGAATATAGCTGCCACACCAAAACTTGGTGCAAAGAACCAGCTTGCTTGTCCTAATGGGTACATTAAGAATACTGAGACAAATACAGCGATTGGTCCTGAGAATGCGATTGCATTGTAAGGTCTGATCCCTACAAGTCTTGCAATCTCAAATTGTCTCAGACAAAACCCGATAAGTCCAAATGAACCATGTAGAGCAATGAAGGCCCATAATCCGCCGATTTGGCACCATCTTGTAAAGTCACCTTGTGCTTCAGGGCCCCACAGTAGAAGTAATGAGTGACCCATGCTGTTTGCTGGTGTAGATACGGCAGATGTTAAGAAGTTGCACCCTTCCAGGTAAGAACTTGCTAGCCCATGTGTATACCATGATGTCACAAAAGTTGTTCCAGTCAACCATCCACCTAGAGATAGGTACGCGCATGGGAATAGCAGTAATCCTGACCATCCAACAAATACGAATCGGTCTCTTTTTACCCAGTCATCAATTAGATCAAACCTTCCGCGGCTTTTTTCTTGTCCAATTGCTATGGTCATAATTATACTCTCCAGAGCAAACTTTGTAAGTGAGTTAGTATCTTTATCCACTTAATAACGCGAATAAGTTACTGTCCTACTTTTCTTTACGATTATATAATTATAAACTAACTTGATTAAAATTTCTCGTTATCGAAATTTAATGTGATAATTAGTTCTCTAAGTTGACTTATTTCTTCTGGATTATTCTTGTGAATACTTTGGAATTAAAGTTTTAATTGTGTAGTAGCTTTGTTTAAATGTTCTATACTTAATCTATGGTTTTGTTACCTCTGTTATTCTTTGAAAAAGATATCCAGTTCCCCTTGCAGTTAATATTAAATCTGGATTACTGGGGTCATCTTCAAGTTTAGCTCTTAATCTTGATATATGTACATCAACGACTCTTGTATCTACATGTCTTTCTGGAGTATACCCCCAGACATCTTGTAATATAGAGGCGCGTGAAAATGGATCCCCAGCTCTGCTTACTAATAATTCCAACAGACTGAATTCCATGCCAGTTAGTCTAACTCTTTCATTGTTCTTGTAAACTTGTCTTTTATTTGTGTCTACCTTAAGAAAACCTATATGTATAATACCTGAGCTTGGTATACCTGGATTGATTGTTACTTTATCAACTCGCCTTAGTACGGATCTGATTCTAGCTTCTAATTCTTTGGGTGAGAAAGGTTTAACAACATAGTCATCAGCACCTAATTCTAAACCAGTAATTCTATCTGAAACATCTCCTAGAGCAGTTAGCATTATTATTGGTACATCAGACTCTTTTCGTAGTTCTTGACAAACGCCGTATCCGTCTAATTTTGGCATCATGACATCTAATACTACTAAGCTTGGATATTCTCTTCTGAATAGCATAAGTGCTTCTTCGCCATCTGAAGCACTTATCACTTCGTATCCTATTATAGAAAGTCTTGTTTCTAAAATTCTTCTTATACTTGTTTCGTCATCCACAACAAGTATTTTTTCTTTTTGGTTTTCCAATTTATTAATTATTCCTATCTTTTTTATTAAGTGTAGAGTAAATATCTTGCTTATTGATTCCTTTTGAGGGACAATATCATAATTTATAATTAATAATATTATATTTGCTAATACATATTCTATGATTTGTCTCATGAATGTTTTGTAATTTTCAGATATTTTATACAATTACTTTTATTCAGATTTATGTTCTACCTAAATAAATGTAGTTTTTTATCTATTGTCAATTCATAACTGAGTTCAAATTTGACTCATGATATTATTTGTTAGTTTTAGGGGTTGACAAGTTGCTCTAGAAAAGAGTAGTCTATAGTTACTCAGTTGCTCCAGGCAAGCAAGTTAGATTAACTGCTGGAGCAAAGTTAAAAAATAATTCTGGAC